CCCAATTTACTCGTATTTTTTTTTATCAAAAACTTTTCACTTGGTACAAGTATATACTATACCAAGTAATTTGAATTAAATATATTTAGCATCCATGGCTGAATGGTTAAAGCACCCAACTCATAATTGGAGAATTCGCGGGTTCAATTCCTGCTGGATGCATGGAGAGAAAATAATAAAAAATAGATTTATCTAAATAATTAAGAATATTCTAATAAAGTTGAAATTAAATAGATTTTTTTTATGTATAAAAAAACTATACTGTATTAATAAGAATTGTTACAATTACTTAGACAAATACATATTGTTTTTATTTTTCTAAACAAAAACCTTGTAAGGAATAGAAGAAATCATGGATAAAGTAAAAAATCCAGTACTTACGGAAAAGTCTATTCGTTTGCTGGAGAAAAGACAATATAGTTTTGACGTTGATTTGGAATCTAATAAGACTGAAATAAAACGTTGGATTGAAAAATTTTCTAATGTAAAAGTAAAGGCTATGAATAGTCATCGACCCCCAAGAAAAAAAAAATATATAGGTTCAATAATAGCACATTCAGTTCGTTATAAACGAATGATTATCACACTTAAACCAGGTTATTCTATTCCGCTATTCTCAAACGAATAATTTTTTTATTTTCGTCTCTATTCCTGAATATCCATTAATATGGCCATCCGTTTCTATAGAGCCTATACCCCAGGCACACGCAATCGATCAGTTGTTTCAAGTTTTGAAGAAATGGTTCGATCCAGACCTGAAAAGAATTTAACCTCTGGCTATACTTATAGAAAAGGCCGTAATAACAGAGGAATTATTACTAGCCGACATAGAGGAGGTGGTCACAAACGTTTGTATCGTCAAATTGATTTTCAACGAAATAAAAGAGGTATATCCGGAAGGATTGTTACTATAGAATATGACCCTAATCGTAATGCGTACATATGTCTTGTACACTATGAGGATGGCGAAAAAAAATATATTTTACATCCAAGAGGAGTCAAAATTGGAGATACCATTGTTTCCAGTCCAAAAGCTCCTATTTCAATAGGAAATGCCCTACCTTTGAGTGCGGTTTGAATTATTGATTTACGTAATTGGGAACAAACAATTGGGTTTGGAGCAAAACCTATAAATCTATCACTGATCTAGCTGTACTACGTATAGTTAAAAAACCTTGAAAGGAAACTGAAAAGGAACAATAGCGGGTGTAATAAAGCTCAATAATTTGTTTTTCTCAATCAAATTATTGACTTGAAAGATAAGATAATATGAAGAAGACTTTATTGTTTAAAGCATAAAAAATACTGGGCAACCCTTGTTTCTAGACAAATATCTTGCAATAAATGAGTCACTCACATTCGATTCGAAGGTCAAAGGCGAATTCGAAGCTAAACAGTGAGAATATATCTTTACAATAAAAAAAAAAACTGATATTGAATATGCCTTCTAAGTTATCCAAAACATAAAAATATGTTAGCGTAATTTGATAAAGTCATTCGTTCTGTGCTACATGAAGAACATAAGCCAGATGATGGGAAATAGGACCTGGGATGTGAAAGGAAATAAATCTTCGAAAGTTCATTCATTTTCCATTTATTTGTCCAAAATAATTTTTTTTATTGGATAAGTAATATTTTGTACATCTAGAAAGCTGTATGCCTTGAGAAAGGCTTGTACAGTTCGGGAAGAGATTTTTACTTATGATGGATAAAAGTCTACTTCAACCAATATGCCTCTGGGCACGACTATACATAACATAGAAATAACACCTAGAGGGGGTGGACAATTAGTTAGAGCAGCAGGTACTGTGGCAAAGCTTATTGCGAAAGAGGGTAAATTGGCTGCATCAAGATTACCATCTGGAGAAGTTCGTTCAATATCTCAAAATTGCTTAGCAACCATTGGACGAGTGAGCAATGTTGATTATAATAATCGGACCCTGGGTAAAGCTGGATCTAAACGCTGGCTGGGTAAACGTCCCGAAGTAAGGGGAGTAGTTATGAACCCTGTAGATCATCCTCATGGAGGTGGTGAAGGCAGAGCCTCAATTGGTAGGAAAAAACCATTAACCCCTTGGGGTCATGCTGCACTTGGGAAAAGAAGTCGAAAAAATAAGAAATATAGCGATACTTTGATTCTTCGTCGTCGTAGAAATAGTTAAAAAAGAACTAAGCACAAAAAACAGAGGGTAACTGGTAATGACACGTTCACTAGAAAAAGGTCCTTTCGTAGCTTATCACTCACTGAAGAAAATTGGAAATCTCAATATGGGAAAGGAAAAGAAAGTAATAGTAACTTGGTCTCGTGCATCTACCATTGTACCAACTATGATTGGTCATACAATCGCTGTTCATAATGGACAAGAACATTTACCCATTTATGTAACGGATCGTATGGTAGGGCACAAACTAGGAGAATTTGCACCTACTCGAATTTTTCGGGGACATGCAAAAAATGATAAAAAATCTCGTCGTTAATCTAGAGGTAACATGTAATGGATAATTCAAATCCAGAAGTCAAAATTATTCTTAGAAATATACGTATGTCGGCTTTTAAAATGCGCAGAGTTATTGATCCGATTCGTGGTCGCTCATATGAAGAGGCAGTTATTTTATTGGAATTTATGCCTTATCGACCATGTCCTATCGTATTGCAGTTAATTTCCTCTGCAGTAGCAACTACTAATAGTAATTTTGGCTTGAGCAAAGCTAATTTATTTATAAGTGAGATTAAAGTAGATGAAGGTAGTTTTTTGAAGAGATTACGACCCCGAGCTCAGGGACGTAGTTCTTCTATACACAAACCTACTTGTCATTTAACTATTATATTAAAAAATAAATCTGTATAGAAAGAAAAATGATAAAAATAATATTATGCTAATATAATTGAAAGAGGAAGAAATGCATGGGACAAAAGATTAACCCACTTGGTTTTCGACTGGGCATAACCAAGAATCATCATTCTCATTGGTTTGCAAAACCAAAGAATTATTCCAGGTTTCTTCAAGAAGATGGAAAAGTACGTAATTGTATTGATAGTTATGTACAGAAACATATAAGGAACTCTTCAAATTATGGAGGAATTGCTCGTGTTGAAATTCAAAGAAAAACAGATTTACTTTTAGTCGAGATACATACAGGATTTCCGGCCTTATTGATAGAAAGTCATGGTCAAGGAATTGAACAAATAAGAAGGAATGTACAACAAAATTTATTGAATTCTAAGATTCGAAGAGTTCACGTAACTTTGACAGAAATAGTAAAACCATATGGGGAACCTAAAATAGTTGCAGAGTATATTGCCGTACAATCAGAAAACCGAATTGCATTTAGAAGAACTATTAAGAAAGCCATTGAACTGGCAAAAGAAACAGATATAAAGGGTATTAAAATACAGATTGCAGGACGTCTTAATGGAACTGAAATTGCTCGTGTTGAATGGGCTAGAGAAGGTAGAGTACCTCTACAAACTCTACGAGCTCATATTGATTATTGTTATTATCCAGCTCAAACTATTTATGGAGTATTAGGAATAAAAATCTGGATTTTTCGAGATGAAGAATAAATTACCTTCTTCATTTATTGTATTCTGATATTGAAAATCTGAATCAATTCCAATTTTTTTTTATATGCACATACAAATATACAATTATATTCATCATTGAAATTCTATTGAAATAACATCTCAAAAAAAAGTTGCTATGCTTAGTGTGCGACTCGTTCAAATGGAAGTTAAAGAATAGTGAAGAGGGATTAATTAAAAACCAAAAAATCTCTAGTTTACACTAAGAACTAACTCATTGCTTCCTTCATATTACTAGAATCTCATAAACCAATTACGAGGTAAGGTTATATTGGTTCGAAGGGTTTTCCACAAAAACAAATAGAATGAATTTTGTGAAGCGAAAAACTATTCAGTAGTATCAATAATAAAAATAGAATAATTCAATATTTTTTCTATTTGAACCGTATGGTGAAGAAAATAAACCTTCGAAAAGCAGTGTGATAAAGCATAGAATTAAATCAAATCATTGAATTATTTAAAAGTTTTAGATTTCGAAATGAAAAAGAAAAGCCTTGAGTCGATTAATACTAAGTAAATTGACTCTAAGGGAAACGAATGGAAGGCTCCACTGCAGAGGAAGAACCTAAGCGTGAAAAACTTAGAAGCTATGGGAACGATGGAACCTATGAACAAATGAAATCAATATTTTATTGTATTTGTTCATTAGATAGGATGGCGAAATAAACCAATAATAAATGGAATTACGATTAAAAAAGCTATGAGTCAATCGGCTTGAGCCAATTTTCTAAAAGTCAATATTTAAGAGTAAATATTCGCCTGTGAAAATTTCATTACAAAATAGAATTAGATATAAATAGGATTGCACTATTTTATTAGATGGAAGAATTATGTGAAAAAAAACTAATTTGCAGATTGAAAATGAATTAATTTGTATCTCTGTATGAATAAAAAAAAATATTTAATTTTTTTCTTTTTTATTTTGTTGATGGAACAGGATTATCTATAGTCTTATTCACAAGGAGCCGGATGAAGGAAAACCTTCATGTCCGGTTTTGAAGTAGAGATGAGATACAAGTAAAGTCATCGACTATGACCCTAAAAGAACGAAATTTCGTAAACAACATAGAGGAAGATTAAGAGGAATATCTACTCGAGGCAATCGTATTTGCTTCGGAAGATTTGCCCTTCAAGCACTTGAGCCTGCTTGGATTACATCCAGACAAATAGAAGCAGGGCGACGAGCAATTACTCGTTATGCTCGTCGTGGCGGTAAAATTTGGATACGTATATTCCCCGATAAACCTATTACTATGAGACCTGCAGAAACACGTATGGGTTCGGGAAAAGGATCCCCAGAATATTGGGTATCTGTTGTTAAACCTGGTAGAATACTTTATGAAATAAGTGGAGTACCAGAAACTATTGCTAGAGCAGCTATGAGAATAGCTGCGTACAAAATGCCTATACGTACTCAAATTATTGTGGCTGCACCTACAAAGATACAGAACCAAGAAATTTCTATATAAATAGAAATGCAATATTTTCTCATTGTGAAATAATTAAAATTTTTTAATATATATATTAACCTATTCTATTTTTAACAACCCCCAAAGAAGAAAACAAAAACTTTTAGGGGGAATATTCTATTTCGAGAAAAAAATGATTCAACCCCAAACTTATTTAAATGTAGCAGACAACAGTGGAGCTAAAAAACTAATGTGTATTCGAATCTTAAAAGCTAGTAATCGTAAATATGCAAATATTGGTAACGTAATTGTAGCCGTAGTTAAGGAAGCAGTACCAAACATGCCTCTTCGGAAATCAGAAATAGTTAGAGCTGTAGTTGTACGTACCTGTAAAGAACTTAAACGTGACAATGGAATGATAATACAATTTGATGACAACGCAGCAGTGGTCATCAATCAAGAGGGAAATCCTAAAGGAACTCGAGTTTTTGGTCCAGTTGCTCGAGAATCAAGAGAATTCAATTTCACTAAAATAGTTTCATTGGCTCCCGAAGTATTACAAATAATAATAAATCTATTATTTCAGATTAAAAATACTCCAATAAATAATTGGAATGATTAGAAACTTGGATAAATACAATGTTTATAACTGTGCATTAAAATAAATATTGTTAAGTTCTTGTTAATTATCCTACCGGACAATGCACCGAAATCCTCTTGAATCGAAAAAGAAGAAAATATTAAAATTATTAGCTTTTTAACTACTTAAATTTGCCGGTTATTCCATTGTGTCTATCTATCACTCAAGAAATAAACATTTATATAAACTTTTATGAATTAATCCAGATATTTTTTTAGGCATATTCCTATCATTTTCAAAAATACTTGAAATGTTTATTTATACTAATAGTAAAAAATTTTCATGAGTAACGATACTATTGCCAATACGATTACCTCTATAAGGAATGCTAACTTAGGAAAAAGAGAAACAGTTCGAGTACCAGCTACTAATATTACTAAAAGCATTGGAAAAATTCTCTTACAGGAAGGTTTTGTAGAAAATCTTGGGGAACTTCGAGAAGGTATGAACCTTTTTTTGATTTTAACCTTGAAATATCGAGGAAGGAAAAGAGAACCATACATAACTACTTTAAAACGTATTAGTAAACCCGGCTTAAGATTGTATTATAATCATCAAAAAATTCCTAAAATTTTAGGTGGAATGGGAGTGGTAATTCTTTCAACTTCTTACGGAATTGTGACGGATCGAGAAGCTCGACAAAAGCAAATTGGAGGAGAAATACTATGTTATGTGTGGTAATTTATTGAATTCTCAATTCATTCCGTACGGAACGGAGAATATCTTCGAAAAAAAAACTAACTAATACTATATATATATATATATATATTTATTTATATTAGTTAATGAAAGGAGATTTTTCCCTTAATGAAAAAACAAAATTTGATTGACATGGAAGGTGTAGTTACTGAATCGCTTCCCAATGCCATGTTTCGAGTTTATCTAGATAATGGATGTCAGGTCTTAACCCATGTTTCAGGAAGAATTAGACGTAATTACATACGGATACTACTTGGGGATAGAGTAAAAGTAGAATTAAGTCCTTATGATTTAACTAAGGGACGTATAACCTATCGATTTAATACCAAATCATTGAATGATTAGATAAAAAATTACCTTGAATATTTGATAGTATCAAATAGTAAAAGTAATACACAAAACAGTATTGTAATAAGAAGAGTTTACATTCCATTAGTAATTATATTGAAATAGGAATTACAAAAACGAAAATTCGTGCTTCTGTTCGTAAGATTTGTGAGAATTGTCGACTAATTCGTAGACGGAGGCGAATTATGGTAGTTTGTTCCAATCCGAAACATAAACAAAGACAAGGATAATATACTTAAGAAATTGATTAGAAAAAAATTACGAATAATAAACTTTTGCAATATTTTTATTTTGTTTAATAATTTTGTAATTTGGTACAAATTTGCGTAGAATAATTATAGATTTATACATAATTAAAACAATGCCAAGACTTATTAAAAAAATAGGTAGTCTACGCAAAGGTAAGCGTGGAATACCAAAAGGAATTATTCACATTCAAGCAAGCTTTAATAATACCATTGTGACTGTTACAGATGTACGAGGACAGGTTGTTTCTTGGTCCTCTGCCGGTGCCCGTGGATCTAAAGGTACAAAGAAAAGTACGCCATTTGCTGCTCAAACTGCAGCAGAAAATGCTATTCGTATGTTGATTGATCAAGGAGGTATGGAACAAGCGGAAATTATAATAAAAGGTCCGGGTCCGGGAAGAGACACAGCATCACGAGCTATTCGTAAAAGTGGTGTAGTACTAAGTTTCGTACGTGACATAACCCCTATGCCACATAATGGATGTAGACCTCCCAAGAAAAGACGTATATAAATATAAAATAGAAAAAAAGGAATAATTATTTCATGAATGATTTAGACCTGAGTCTAATACCACTTCCTGCTGGATCTGCATACTGGAGGTGTCTTGAATCCAAAGTAGAAAGTGAACGTCTTTATTATAGTCGTTTCATCTTATCCCCACTCAAAATTGGTCAAGCTAATACTATAGGAATGGTCATGCGCAGAGCATTGCTTGGAGAAGTAAAAGGAACATGTATCACCTGTGCAAAATTCAAGGACATAACCCATGAATATTCTACAATAGATGGTATTCAAGAATCAGTACATGATATTTTGATTAATTCGAAAGAAATCGTGCTTAAGAGCGAATCTTCTGAGACTCAAAAAGCATTTATTTCTATTGTTGGACCTAAAAAAGTAACTGCTCAGGACATTGAATTACCAACCTGTGTTGAGGCAATTGATCCTATGCAATACATAGCTACTATTACTAAAAAAATCAATTTGAATATTGAATTAAAAATTGAAAAGGATCGTGGATATCGTAGACAAAACATAATGGAATATCAAGATGGTAATTTTCCTACGGATGCTGTATTTATGCCTATTCGAAATGTAAATTATAGTATTCATTGTTTCGAAAGCCATGATAAAAGGATAATGAAAGAAATGCTTTTGTCTGAAATATGGAGTAATGGAAGTATCACTCCCGAAGAAGCAATTTATGAAGCTTCTCGAAGTTCAATCAACTTATTTCTACCCTTTTTACATGCGGAAAAGGGAAAACAAGATTCTGAAGGAGAAGATATACATGAATCTAAAAAACCTCATGTTGTTGTTTATCCCTCCGTGTCGATCGCGGTAGATCAAATGGCAAAAAAAGTGACTTTCAAACATATTTTTATTGAACAATTAGAATTACCCCCAAAAGCCTATAACTTTCTTAAAAAAATTAATGTACATACAATATCAGACCTTTTGGATTATAGTCAAGATGATTTAATGAAAATGAAGAATTTTGGAAAAAAATCTGTTGAACAAATATTAGAAGCTTTGCAAAAACGTTTTGGAATATGTCTACGATAAATAAACTCAATGTTTTCTAAATAAGCTTATTAAATATTTCTTTTTATTAGTATGAAACAAAACATTAATTATTTAATGTATACATACTTCAATTAGTTGGAAACCATAATAAAAAATAAAAATGAAATTACTCCATTGGGATTTGTTTTGATATAACTTTTATTTCTCAAAATTGAAAAAAAAAAATAGATTTTTTGATAAAATTGATAATCTAGGGATTATTTGCTTCGAAGCAAGTCCTCCCTAGATATTAGAATTTCAAAGAAACAAAATTTTGTTCAATAATTTTTTTAAATTAAAAAGGTTGAATGATTTGTATTAAAAAAGACCCAAAGTTAACGATTTATCAATAGGTGGAGCTGCCCCAATACCCAACCAAAGAGCCACTGCAGTACCTATTAAAAAAACTGTTGTAGCTACTGGACGACGAAATGGATTCTGAAATTTATTAACATTTTCCAAGAAAGGTACTACCAATAATCCTGCAGGTACTGCAGCCATTAAAAGAACACCTAATAATTTATTAGGTACTGTACGAAGTATCTGAAATACTGGAAAGAAATACCATTCAGGCAATATTTCTAAAGGGGTTGCAAATGGATTTGCAGGTTCACCAATCATTGATGGTTCTAAAACTGCTAAACCTACGGTACATGCAATAGTACCTAAAATTACTACTGGAAGGATATATAAAGGATCGTTAGGCCAAGCAGGTTCTCCGTAATAATTATGTCCCATACCTTTAGCTAATTTGGCTCTTAATACAGGATCACTTAAGTCAGGTTTTTTCGTTACTGGGATAGGTAAGTAATCGATAATTTTTATTGCTTCCCCCCCAAAGAATCGGACATGGAGATTTATTCCCATCCGGCTCAAACAATAATAACTGAAATCTTTCCTTTTGTCTTTTTAAATATAGGCAGGTATTTCACAAAAAATCTAATACTTTTTTTTGGATTTCCTACCAAGTAAATTCCATTTCAAGTTATATGCTCGCTCATTATCCAAGTAAGCTATAGAATGAAAATTTTAATCATCAATATGCTTTTTGGACAGTCTTATACCTTATGAATGACATTTTTCTTTTTTTTTTGCTTCTCTTTCTGCAAAGTGCAAAGGAACTTCCAAGTTTTTCAAACATACTAGGTATTAACTTGTTAATACTTTGGCTTATTTATCCATTTCCTTAGATCCTTTATTTGCTTCGATGGTACATACTTCAATAAAAATGCAGGGGAAATAATTGCATTTTCTTACCATATTCTTTTCTTTATAGAATAGATCTTTATAGAAAAGAATGCATTAGTAATATATACCTTACTTTAACTTACTGGATTTTACGAAGTCTATTTCTGAATCTGATCATAGAAATAATTCTTTTTCTCTTTTTATTCTTTTTCGTACCCAAGTTTTAACCCTCTTATTTCTAATAGGGAAATCGGAATAAAGACACATCTTATTTGATGTGACGGATTTGAGGAAGTATCCGCATAGCCGATTAAATAATTCAAGTCACACACTCCCGTGATCCATCTTCTCTCTAAGAAAAAAATCTATTTCCAAGTATTGGTCCAAACCCAAGGATGCTTTGAAATAGAAAAAAGATCCATAAAATATTTTTAAATTTAAGTAAAATATTCATGGCAATAAAATAATTATGAAAAAGCTATTGACGAAGTATTAGGAATATTAATCCATCCTTAATAATTAATTGTTTATTTTTTACTTATATTATAAAGGACCTGATATACCTTGTTTTCGAATCATTAGGAAGTGCATTAACATAAACACAGCAGTAAGAAGAGGTAATACAAAAGTATGTAAACTATAAAAACGAGTCGATGTGGATTGACCTACACTGACGCTTCCGCGTGATAACTCTACCAAGGGAGATCCTACTACGGGAATAGCTTCAGGTACACCAGTTACAATTTTAACAGCCCAATAACCAATTTGATCCCAAGGTAAAGAATAACCAGTTACACCAAAAGATACGGTTAATACAGCCAGAATTACACCCGTAACCCAAGTTAATTCACGAGGCTTTTTGAATCCTCCTGTGAGATAGACACGAAATACGTGCAAAATCATCATTAGAACCATCATACTTGCCGACCATCGATGAACTGATCGAATTAACCAACCAAAGTTGACTTCAGTCATTATATATTGAACAGAGGCAAAAGCTTCCGTAACAGTTGGACGATAGTAAGAAGTCATAGCAAAACCAGTAGCTACTTGTACTAAAAAACACGTTAATGTAATTCCCCCTAAACAGTAAAATATATTGACATGGGGAGGAACATATTTACTGGTAATATCATCTGCAATCGCCTGAATTTCAAGACGCTCTTCAAACCAATCGTATACTTTATTGAGATAGGTTTTTACATACCCCCTCATAAAACCGTACGTGAGGGTTTCCCTTCATACGGCTTAAGCAAAAACACATTTTTTTTCTTATTGGTTATTAAGAAAAACAACTTCTTTAAATAATTGCTAATTTTTTTTTATAAGAAAGAACGGAGGTGAAATTCTCGTGATAATATCATGTCAATATATATCTATTTATTTATTTCAATGTTTATCATTGCCCTAATTTCAAGTTAGCTCTTCTCCTTAAATGAATATTGTATTGTCGGCTTTTTGAACGATCTTTTCCCTTTTCATTGATATATAAATATATATATATATTATATATATTATATATATATATATATTTTCCTTTCTCTATTGAAAAAAAAAAATAATGGTATAAAACAAATTTCAGAGATTATCTTGTTAGAATCTTAATAATATTACTAAACCTTAGATTTCTACTATACTCCGATGACTTTTTCCTAAAAAAGGTACAATGGGTAAAAACCTTTTTATCGTCACTAACTTGATAAAATATGCTCAAAAGTAAAAATATTTTCTTATTCTTTGGGTATGGGCACAGTTCTAATAAATAGTAAAAAAAAATGAGTAAGGAATAATTTTTTTTTTTCTACTATTTATTTCATTTTTGATAACGAAGCTTGCATAGCATATATACTTAAATTAACCATAGTTTAAATCTTCTCAAATGTCTCTATGAGTCTTGCGCTTCGAATGCGAATCATCCAATTTGATACCCAGCAAGATAAGATCATCCCATAGAAAGAAATGACAAATTATTTTGTACTATCTATGATTGATTCAAACGAGTCGCACACCCATATTCCGAAGATCCTTCGATTCAAAAATGACACGATTAAACTACCGTAAGGAAAAAATCAATCTGCAATAAATAGGCCCTTCTTTTAGATTTGAAAGAAAAAAAAACAAACAATTTGTGAATTGTTCTATTTACTGAAATTGATTTACCCCAGCCTTTCTTCCATTTGAAAAATGAAAAAGGCTGAGGTTTTTGGAAAGACTTTTTAGTTACCGTTTATTACCAACTTACTGGAATTCCATCCAATAAAACAGAAGAATTATAAAGTTCTGAAATAATAACTGAAAAGACTGCAAATGAGGCCATTACAACACCCATAATAGGAGTAGTTCCCCATCCGGGAGCTACTTTACCATATTCCGAATTAAGTGGTTTCAATACATTTCCTAAACCAGTTGCTTTTACTTTGGTTTTTTTGGAAATATCACTAATTTGTGTAGCCATAAGATTTATTACATTAGTTGAGATTTATTAACTTTTTGTACTATTATATTGGAAATGAAAACAAACCATTTTTTGGGATTACCTAACAATGGAAACTGCAACCCTAGTCGCTATCTTCATATCTTGTTTACTTGTGAGCTTCACTGGTTATGCTTTGTACACCGCCTCTGGGCAACCTTCTGGAGAACTTAGAGATCCTTTTGAAGAACATGAGGATTAGTTTGACCGACCTTCCCTGGAAAAGACCACCAGAAAAAACCACCAGATAGTTTTATTAATTTGGAAAGGTCGGTTTGGGAAGGTCATTAGTTCTTCTCCATTATTCTTTTTTCCTTATAGTATTTTTGTTATTCTTTTCCTAATAATCCAGAAAAAAAAATTATTTTTTTCCCTTGGTTGGAACTTTGGGTGGTTCCCGAAAAAAAATAGCAAAAGAAATTATTCCTAAAGTACCTACCAACAGGGATGTATAAACCAATGCTTCCATAAAATTGATTGTATGGTGAAAAAAATGAAGATAACTTTCGTACTATTATTGAAAAAAATAAGAGGATTCAAATGTTTTTGATCTATCACAGATGGATTGGATCTTGAAAACACATAATAAGCGGTTTCAAAACAATGTTATACTACTGGTCTCTTAGTAGTAGGATCTCCCAGTTTTTGAAATGCTCCGAATTCGACTTGAGCATCTGAATCGGGATCAATACCAGCAAAGACATCTCTGAACAAGGTTCTGGCACCGTGCCAAATATGTCCGAAGAAAAAGAGAAGAGCAAATGTGGCATGACCAAAAGTGAACCAACCTCTTGGGCTACTACGAAAAACACCATCAGACTTTAGAGTGGCGCGATCAGATTCAAAAATTTCGCCTAATTGAGCGCGTCTGGCATATTTTTTAACTGTGGCAGGATCACTGAAACTAACCCCATCAAGTTCACCACCATAAAACTCAACAGTTACACCTACTTGTTCAATGCTATACTTGGATTCTGCCCTCCTGAATGGGACATCAGCCCTCACAATTCCTTCTTCATCTACCAGAACTACTGGAAATGTTTCAAAAAAGGTAGGCATACGACGTACAAAAAGCTCATGTCCTTCCTTATCTTTGAAGACGGCATGACCTAACCAACCAACAGCTATTCCATCTCCATTGTCCATTGGACCTGCTCTGAATAATCCCCCTTTAGCTGGATTATTACCAATATAATCATAAAAAGCTAATTTTTGGGGAATTTCGGACCAAGCTTCTGATAAACTAAGATTTTCAGCCCTGCTGGATCGAATCCTTCGATCTATTTCTTGTTGAAAAAATCCCTGATCCCATTGGTAACGAGTAGGACCAAATAATTCTATTGGAGTAGTTGCAGAGCCATACCACATGGTTCCAGCAACAACAAAAGCTGCAAAGAACACAGCGGCAATACTGCTAGATAAAACAGTTTCAATATTCCCCATACGTAATGCTTTGTATAATCGTTGAGGGGGACGAACACTAAGATGAAATAGACCTGCTAATATACCTAAAATACCTGCTGCAATATGATGGGAAGCTATTCCCCCTGGAACGAAAGGATCAAAGCCCTCAGCTCCCCACACTGGAGCTACAGGTTGTACTTTTCCGGTTAATCCGTAGGGATCGGACACCCATATTCCGGGACCAAACAGACCTGTTACATGGAATGCTCCGAATCCGAAACAGAGTACTCCTGAAAGAAATAAATGAATTCCGAAGATCTTAGGTAAATCCAGAGTAGGTTTACCAGTACGTGGGTCTCGGAACAGATCCAGATCCCAGAAAACCCAGTGCCAAATAGCAGCTAGAAATAGCAAACCAGATAGCACAATGTGTGCAGCCGCCACGCCTTCATAACTCCAAACACCTGCATCATTTACAGTTTCTCCAGTAATACTCCAACCCCCCCATGACTTTGTTATTCCTAACCGAGTCATAAATGGCACGACGAACAGACCTTGTCTCCACATGGGATCAAGAATAGGATCGGATGGATCAAAAACTGCTAGTTCGTACAAGGCCATTGAACCGGCCCAACCAGAAACTAATGCAGTATGCATCAAGTGTACAGAAATTAAACGACCGGGATCATTTAATACAACAGTGTGGACACGATACCAAGGTAAACCCATTTGAGTCCCCCTTTCCCTTTCCCAAAGATAGGTAGACACCATATGACTTTTTTACGTTTAAAAACTAAAAAAATTACTACGATGTTGGACTTTCATTTGATCATTCCAAGAGTTCGCAGCATAATTTATAGTTATGTAGTATTGCCAAAGAACGAGACACCCAATTTATCTCTTGCAATAAAGATAAGCAGAAATAGTTTAACATCTATCCATTTAACATCGCAATAGAGAGATTGGTCACACACGTCTGGGAATATGAAATAGAAAATAATGCATAATCGAAAAGTTCAGCACAATGCTTGGTTTAATAAAAAATTGCAGTATACTTTATATGTATAATGGATAAAGCATTTTTTTATCTTGATGGTTTAGTTATTCAAAATCATGACCCAGGACTCAAGAGTGAAGTTTGGATTTGTTATATATTCGTCATCTATTCGAAGTTACCATTTCTCAACATTCATAGTACATTTCCTAATGAAGAAAATCCGATATTTATGTAATAGATGAATAAGTTTCGTTATTAGCATCGCTATATTGACTCGAACCATGAAAAATTTTGGAAATTTCTATATGTAGTATTATGTTCGTTAGTCATTTCTATTGACGAAACCCATGGAATGAAACTCATATAAAGTCATTGACCAAAATATTAAGAAAAAAATTGACCACAACTTTTTGTATTTCCTATCATCAAAAATTCCCCTTTTCCTTTGATTCGTGCATAATGTTCCATCTCTTCCACTTAGTTATTTATTCAATTCACTATCGAGAAAGACAATCATTGTGGAACGAGTCTCATAAATTCTTGTTTTAAAAAATTTGACGAATTGTTGTTATTCTTTTCTTCATTGATTCCTATTTCATTCTGTAATTTCCATTTTCTATTCCGAAAACAAAATAACAAAATATGGAATATAGAGTCTCGTAAAAATATGAAATGTCAATCAACCCGTTAATAAATAAGCCACTTCATTTACCATTACATTTGTTTATCTTAAACAGCCAGAGGCTTATATTCAATTCCATACGTATATGTAGAGTGAAACTGTAACACCAAAATTTTTCTTTTTCATGAAACTTAAATACAAATTATTGCACGTTTTAGTCAAATTATTGGACATTTCATTAGTCTAAATAATTCATACCATTTATCTTCCTTTTTTTAGAGTTACGCTTTCGTATCAGAGGGCAATATTTGGTCCTGAGAAAAAAAAAATGCCCATTGGTGTTCCGAGAGTGCCCTTTCGACTCCCTGGAGACGAAGATGCAATTTGGATTGACGTATAGTGCGACTCGTTAAACATTTGGTTGTATGGAATCTTCCCGTCGTTTCTTCCAATTGAAATGCTTTTACCCCACTTAGGATTGACTCAATTATCAATAATCCAAAGCGTGAGATTTTCCGAATAAAATGGAACAAAAAATTCATCAATCATGGGAATCTATGGCTAGCTCAGACCAATAAAGTATTTAGGCTTCGTAACAATTCCAAGAATAGTAATTGATCGAGAAATAATCATTCAATTGTGATAATGGAATGATATAAAAAAGCATTCGTGACAAATATAAAATATAAAAAATGGCAGTAATTTTACTTGTTCTATATGTGCGAGTAATAATTGGATAAATATCTCCCCGAAGTAGAGCATAAACCTAAGGATTTTATTGAAGATCCAATTGAGAACGAGACGATTCTGCTGTAACGGGAACTATTGAATCAAATAAAGCGATACATCAGTTAACAGGTGGTTCAACAAGTTGGGAATGAAGTAAAACCAAAAACTTTAGGAAGAAAAACAAACTCGAACTAAGAGTGGTAAGAAAAAAGCTTTTCTCATCTTTTGGGAGAGAAATTACTAACATTTAATAACTAATAAATTGTTCATAGAAAACATATATTAGGTAATAGAGAATATATAACTCTTTTTTCAACTACTTGAGCCGTATGCACTTAAAGGTGCGTGTACGGTTCTGGAGGAAGAAAAACTACTATCAAACTATCCTAGTCAACCGACTTTATCGAGAAAGATTGTTATTTTCAGGCCAGCAAGTAGATGATGAACTTGCAAATCAACTTATTGGTATTATGATGTACCTAAATGGAGAAGATGACAGTAGAGACATGTATTTATATATAAATTCTCCGGGGGGAGCAGTATTTGCAGGAATATCCATTTATGATGCCATGCAATTCGTAGTACCAGATGTACACACCATCTGCATGGGATTAGCTGCTTCAATGGGATCTTTTGTCTTGGCCGGAGGAGAAATTACCAAACGTATAGCACTACCTCACGCTTTGCGCCAATGGGTTTTTCATGAATGAGAAAATGATGTAAGAAGAGACTATGTCTGCACCGAGGAATGAAAGGTAATAATAGCATGGCATATAAATAAAGCTTGATACAGACATATTGCAAAGAAAACTTGAAGTATCAGGATAGTAAACACAACCATAATATTCTTTCTTATTTTTGAATTAATTCAATATTCTATTTCCTGGGTTTATTCTAGCGTCATAAACCCTTTTTTTTTCATTGATAGGAAATGGGGTACCAGATAGAAACGAAATATGGCCATATTACATCAATAAAAAAAAACTTTGGGATTGCTGAATGAAAAGAAGATATATATAAAGCAATAGAACCATTATAGTATCTTATTTCTTTTTGAAGAAAAAAATGGTATGTAGATTATTTTATTTGGTTTTCTCAATAAATATTTTTAATTATTATCTAATGCCATCAAAGAATTAGTAATTTTATTACTTACTCGAGAAAAATAAATAAAAGTTTGTCATTCAGTAATGTAATCTATTATGAAGCCGTATGCATCAAAAATGCTTGTACGGTTAATTAAAATTCATTTGTTTAACATTCTTGGATAAAGGAATAACAAAAGTAAATAAGCATTTATTAACAGGGTTATGATTCATCAACCTGCTAGTTCCTATTATGAGGGACAGGTAGGAGAATTTATCATGGAAGCGGAAGAAGTCTCGAAAATTCGTGACTGCATTACTAAAGTTTATGCACAAAGAACAGGAAAACCTTTCTGGGTAGTCTCTGAAGATATGGAAAGAGATGTTTCTACGTCAGCAGAAGAAGCCAAAATTTATGGTGTTATTGATCTTGTAGCTGTAGAAACTTCTTCAAACTCTCCAATAACTAAATTTACAAAATCTTGATTTAGTTATATATAATTCTTTTATAAATTCAAGAAAAAGAAGAAACTTCTAAAATTTAGTCTATAAATTCAAAAAAATTATTATTATGGTTGGGATTAATCCAAACCAGTCATTTTTACATATCACTCGAGATGCCTACAATTCAACAACTTATCAGAAATCGGAGACAGCCTATAGAAAATAGAACCAAATCCCCCGCCCTTCAGGGGTGTCCTCAGCGTAGAGGAGTATGTACTAGGGTGTATGTGTGACTCGTTTAGATCAAAAGTTAAATAATATTGCAAGGGATCGGTGTGGCGGAAGAACCCTCTTATTATAGTAAAATACGGATCTATCATCTACCATATTTGGAGATAGAATTTGTAGTTTCCATCGGTGCAAAACCAATCACCTTAATGTGGGATGAAAAGCTTTTTTTCAATGGTAGCGAATGGTTGTCAATCCATTAAGCAAGAAATAAAATGCAATTTTAAAGGCATAACTATTATGCTTATTATATTGCTGCAAAAACGGACTGATGGGGTCAGCTACCCAGTCAACCCTCAAGATTACATGCCGTTACTGTATAGATAAGTCTTATTTATTGCAAGAAGACTATTTGCTCAATTTTGGGTAGAGCTGGAGATCGGAAACTATACAAGTTATCGATAACATTCTTATTTTTGTTTTGGCTCCGGCATATAGAGAGGACCTTACCGTTGAAGGAGAAACTATAGAAACGATGAAATCCATGATTTTTCTTAGTTCAAGGTTACATTCCTTGCTACTGAGGAGGTGCCTAACCCAAAAAATTCATGAATGGGAAGGTTAAAAAAGCAAAAGCCATGGGAATCTCTATTTCCTACATCAGAGAGATTAGTCCTTTTTTTTTTTTCAAAGGATAGTAAAAAGAAAGTAGATATTATTGAGTGGGTGGGGCAATTAGAAACTGGTCCACTCTTGAGATCATAATTATATCTATATTCGTGGGGATATTACCTCCCTCGTACCCCAGGCAGATTTCTTTTTTAATACACATCTAATACACACTTCTCGTTATTAATCTTGGAAAACCCGATATATATGTCCAAGATACGGTTTAAGATAATCTATAATCTACGTACGCCTTCTTTACCTGTACTCACGCAAGATATGTAAACCAACGAGTCGCACATGGCAATATATTCGGGTATGTTTCTTTGATTTGTTCGATAGAGTCGTCGTAGGTTTCTAGCGGGCCATTCTGCTTCAATTCAATTAACTAACCCCTGCTGGTAGGTGGCAGACCCACTCATCACCTTATTCTTCTTTCTTATCCCGACTGGTACTCTCCTTAGTAATTGCATCTCCAATTTATATTAGATCCGTGCATGGGAATGTATCTACGTGGTCCCGCTCCTAGCATGCTGGCTAGTTTTTCCGTAGCCTCTGTACACCCATCAACCTTTTTTTTTATATGGTATTTATGAATTTGTTCGTATACAGCGCCATCACTTTGCTCACACTCAGATTCATTTGGATGGGTAACCCAAGTAAGTTCTTAAGGAACCGAGTCGAAGGTAAATCTTTATTGCTATAGTCCTCGCATGTGGGTAGTCATCCCATGACTCCACCATCTGCAAAACTTTTTTTATGGTTTGAATAATTTATTTTTTGAAGTCAAGTACGGGCCAGTCAAAATTTGTAATACTTGTATACTTACTTGCCCCTTTTCCTCTGAGCCCTATTAAATTACGAGCTTAGTACATCAATATATATTTGATTTGTAAAAAAGTACAAAAAAGATAGCTTCGCTTACGTATATAATAGGATCCATATAGGATCCATATGGGATCCATATGGGATCCATATGGGATCCATATAAGAAACCAACCAGGTCCTTCCGCCAAAAAAAAAAATAGCTTTCGGGCATTTTAAATTGGATACACACCCTATCTAAGCCCAAGCTAATTTTGTAAATGTCGATCAATTATGCGTTTATATAGTTTATCTCTTCAACAACCTTGTTTATGTTTTTGTCAGGCTTTGAGAGAGAGCCCAATTAATAAGCTAACGCGCGTTTACAAAGATAAAGATTTTGTCCAACAAAATGTTATTGGTTACCACTCCGGTAGTTTCTGGATATGAACATTCCGTAAGAACTTGTTGCGTCCCACTCAGCCTGAGCGGTTCATATTGACAGGTTACTAAGATTTATTATGGAATAGATGGCTGCTTCTTCTGCTTCTTCTGCTTCTTCTGCTTCTTCCGCGATCATACATCATACCATTATATCTCCATTAATTGAATATTTATGAAAAAAAAATAAGTACTTTATTTTGTAATTATGTTATCTCAAACTTGTTCAGGATTTAGAAGTCTTATAAAATGCATAGCGCACAAGTTGTCTTCTAGGATCTTAATTAATTAGCGGATCAGCAGAGGTTAATTTTCCGATAGTTCCAGCGCTCTATATATAACTGCTGACTAGGATCTTCTTTCGTAAATAGTAAAGCTCGCATTATGTTTATCTCAAAGATATTCCTATTCATAAGGCTGTGCAGTAGAAATTCCTTCATGACTGAGCTCGTTCTGGTCCGAGGCTGTGATGGATTTGATTGATGAAACCCAGTTTTCATTTTCAAGAGAGTTAGGAAAGAGCATATACACATTCCATTCCCAAATAACTAGTCTTCCATTGGAGCTAGTCTTCCATTGGACAAAGTAAAGGTATGGGGGAGATAAAGGGAATACAGGGTATATTTCCAGACTCATCATCTGGAGGTAATCCCCCCATTTTATTGGGATTTTTCATGAGAATCCTCTGGAGGATCACACCCTTGTTAGCTTAGCATGAAGGTCATTTTATTTCTATTTTATTTCTTTAGGTTCTTATTTAAGTTCTTGCCAAATCAATTGGAGCTTGTGACAAGAATGAATCCGATGGGGAGACACTTCGCTTCGTCGGTCCCATTACAGGTCAGTATATTAATGCTTCTTAGACCGATATAGTTGAAAACCGATGCAATTGTGCATATCGGGAATATTCATTATATGAAGGCTAATGCTCATCCATTTTGCATATATGTATTTGAATAGCTCCTCCCCCGTCTCTGAATCCAATGTTCCCATTGAACCAACCAATTCGGGCGGCTCGGACAACAACTCCCGAGTCACGGATCTCTGTACCCTGCTTGCTGGCACCTTATCCATTTCAATGGCTTTCATAATCGAAGGTCAAAGAAGGTGGTAGTCTTGTATGAAATTATTATTTTTTTGACCAACAAAATGACTGTGTTTCTTATATCTCCCCATCTATTCCGGTTAGGATTTCTGCTCATCACCCTTTTATCTATGCAATCTCTAAGTCATTATACACGTTATAATATGTTTTAAATTTCATGTGGTATCTTTTACCTAAATATTTGTGATTAATAAGAGTAAGCACCAATGACTAGAGTTAAACGTGGTTCTGTGGCTCGTAAACGTAGGAAGAATATTATGAAACTTACATCAGGATTTCAAGGAGCTCATTCAACAATTTTTCGGACCGGTAACCAGCAAATAATAAAAGCTTTGGCTTCTTCTCATCGAGATAGAAGTAAACGAAAAAGAGATTTTCGCCGTTTGTGGATTACTCGTATCAATGCAGCAGCCCGAAATAATGGAGTTTCTTATACTAAATTTATTCGACATTTATATAAAAACCAAGTCTCTTTGAATCGTAAAATACTAGCACAAATAGCTATATTAGATATTAATAGCTTTTCCACAATTTTAAAAAAAATTATCGAATAATAGAGAAAAGATTAAGTATAGAAACTCCTCCCCAGAATAGAATTCCGGGGAGGTAGAAACATCAAAAGAATTGCTAAGTGAAAAAAAAAAAAGATAAATATATGTTCCAATGATGGAATCTCCTAAAAATTATCTTTATGACAAATGAAGAAAAATAAAAAATTGTTTCTGATTCCTCGTTTCATTTTTATCTTAAAAAATAAAATCTATTATTAGTAATTATTTATTGCTAGTAATTGGTACTAGATCGACTCTCGTTATTAAGAAAAGGTGACAAAGCTGAAATACGAGCTCGTTTAATAGCAATAGTAATTAGACGTTGTTGTTTTGAGGTCAACCTATTCATTCGTCTAGAGAGTATTTTTCCCTGTTCACTAATAAATCTGCGAAGTAAACTTATATTTCTATAATTAATAGTTTCGCCAGATCTAATTGGTGGCAAACGTCTACGAAAAGATCGCTTGGATTTGTTCATGGCTTGTTTCATAAACCCTTTAAATACTGTTTATTTTTCATTTTTTTATTTCCTTGTAAATTGTGTGTCGATAACAATAAGGACAAAATTTTTTTAATTCTATTCGAGTAGGTGTATTACGACGATTTTTCTGCGTAGTATATCTAAAAACACCCGGATATTTTTTATCACCTCGAGAACAACTAGTACATTCTAGAATAATTGTTATTCTTGCATCTTTAGTCTTAGCCATAGTTTCTATTTATTCCAATACTAATTAAATTAAAAGGGACAAATGGATTTCAAATCTCATAGCAAGAAATCTAATAATTAAAGATTTTATTTTACTGAACTTAAATAGTAATAAAAAATCTTTAATTATTAGAAATAGAATTATTAAAATTTTCTATACTTTCGATGATTTCAATATCATCTTTCTCATATTTGAACCCGAATAATTTTATGATAGAACTTATTAATTCAAATATTTTAGTAATTTATAATAAATTAATTTCAAAAATAGTTGAACTTGAAGTGATAGTAACAAGTTCTTAGGGAAAAGGAAAAACCAAAGCATCTGGAAAAAAACGATTGATTTCTATCAATAAACCAGCTAATAATCCGAACCACGACGTAGCTAGAACAGGCGCTGTGGAAAGATATGTTTCTACATCTTGCACTGTAGGTTCCTCCCTCTTAAATTATTTTTTTATTTGAAACTCTCACTGAATTTAAGAAAATTATACTAAATTATGAATCTATTGAAAAATCTCTATTTTTCTTTATGAAGGTTCATATAAAGAATAATTCAATTTCATTAATAGAAAACTTTTTTGCTTTTATCTCTTTATTATTGAAATTTTGCTTAACTTTTATAAATCAATTAGTATTTAATTTTACTAAATTTATTCTTATCTATGTTACTATTTATTTTTAACTACGAGAAATGAATTAATAGTAAATATTATAAATGATTTATTAAAAATCTTGTTTTTAGACTCACTATATGATGTTAGATACGATAATAAATACTATTAAATGTAAATAGAAAAATCATTATCTGTTTATTTCATTTCTGGACATAAAAAATTCTAGACATAAAAAACTCTTTTTTTTTTTTTGTATTTATTACTATAAGAAATTCTATTGAGTTAGTAGTCACGGATTTTTTGATAAAAAAAACTAAGCCAATTTAAAATAATTTTTTTTATACATAATATTGTCGTGTCGTTTGTACAAACCCTTCATTTTACAAACCCTTCATTTTACAAAGACAAAGGTAGCAAAATTAATTAAAATTTTTGATATTTAATTGCAATACAAGGAAGAACTATTAAACACATGGAAGTAAAAAAGATGTGGGCAAGAAACTTTCAATGAGGTACAATCATATTGGATAAAACAATTGGGAGGGATGTAGCGCAGCTTGGTAGCGCGTTTGTTTTGGGTACAAAATGTCGCAGGTTCGAATCCTGTCATCCCTACCCTGAATCTTAAATAGAAATTTCGAATAATTATTTACAAAATACTAGCAGTAGTTATTAGATAGATTGTGAAATACAGAAAATAAAAAAAAAATTGTTTGTCTTTTGTGTCTTATTTTTCTTTACGCAAAATAAGCGCTCTTAGTTCAGTTCGGTAGAACGTAGGTCTCCAAAACCTGATGTCGTAGGTTCGAATCCTACAGAGCGTGATTATGATAATAAAATTGTTCCAAATTGAAAGTATTTCTTTTTTCTTTTACAATATTATAAAAACTCGAACTCGATCAAATTTATTAATATAGCTAAATCTATTAACTTATTAGACCTCCCTGGAAAAATAGGGAGGCAATTTTAAGACGATAAACGTAATTGAAATTCGATCAAAGATCTAATTGGTCACCACGCCGATATTGTAGATATGCGGTTATAAATGATCCAGCTAAAGTTATTGGAATCGAACCTAATACAATTCCAGATAGGAGAGCTTCAACCATTTTATTTCTCTTTTTTAGTTGACAAGAACAATATCTAGTTTAAATAGTACCCGAATTTGCTATAAATCTCAATAACCATTATCTGGCCATTAGATAATACAATGTCAATTTCTAAACCTTGAAATATCTCATCATTATTTTATTCTTTAAATGATTTTTATCTTATTCAATCCAATAAATGGAACTGGAGCTGAAGTTGGAGCAGCCAATAAGAATCCGGAGTAGCTGAGTATGGTGGACATAAGAAAAAACTCTCAATGACAGTAACAAATCTAGTATACACTCCTATGAAGCAATTACTTCAATTTTTTCATGACCCGAACAAATAAATAATTCAAAGTATAGAATTTAGAATTGATATTATTTATTCATATTAGTTATTAATCACTTTTATGAAGTGACAAAACGGATATGAAAGAAACTCTTTTGTAGGAAAGAAAGAAACCGTATGTTATTCGGATACTTATTACCTTGAATAACTATTTCCTACCAGTTATTGATCTCTCAATTAGTAAAGCGATTCGGAAATAAAACCAGTTCCTGACGTAAAACCTCCTTTATTAATATTTATTAATAAATAACGGAACGCAATCTTTTTTTCCTCAATAGCTACAAGTTGAATAAACTCTACAAATTTTCACTTAATTACCTGGCATCACCATTTGCATTTTTTTTTTACATAATTTTATTAAAATAATTGAATATACCCAACCGCATTGGTGGTAAAAAGTAGGATAATATATAATATCTTGAGAAGAGAAAAATAAGAATGTAGCTCCCCCTCTTTCTTTCAATAAAGACTTATACTTGAAATCAAGTATGAAGTAGTTTCATAGCTTGATATATCAAGATATCAAGCTTAGCAATTAGCATTCTACGTTGTGCTTTTTTATTTATTATTTCGTGTACCTCCCCCCCCCCTCTCTCGAGTAACGTTCCTACATTGTATCAAACGATGCCATAATTTCACCATAAGTTTTTTATGAATTAAGGAACCCATGATGTTACTACAAAATTATCTTGATTCAACTATTTCACTGTTTTTTTTCCAGTTTCGTTAATTCCTTCCTACAACATAATTCACAACATAATTCATAACTACTATGATCCACGACCTGTAATATAGAAAATTTTTCTACAGCCATAGGGAAAAGGTTTATTAAATTTACGTTGGGATGTATAAATAGAATATCCACTTCATTCGTCAAATCATAAATATTTTCATTTACACTGATGAATAATTTGAAATTTATTAGTCTAAAGCCGACGAAGCAGAACCTGCTGAGATTGCAGAAGTATTTATTAGATCCCATAAACTCATCTTATAGTGCCCTATATATAGTTTTACGTATTTTCCATTTTATCACTAATTGTAATAATTCCCCATCATATACTTAGTTTTTTTCATTCCTAGGGACTACACAGGAACACTTATTCGTTCATCCGAACAAAATATTTCTCGGTCTTCAAAATAGAATTGTGTTCCCTCAATACTATTAGAGCACTGCACAGCATTAGTAATCATACCCTTTATTACGTCATTTTTACAACCTGAATCATTTGCATCTGTGCAAGCATAATGTTACGCAGGAATATGAAAGTTACTTTCATATTCTACATCAGCTATAATAAATATTGATTGTTTTCTTTTTTTTTCTCAACTGCATAGATTTTGTTTCATTTTTTCTTTCCCATATATCCATTGAATCAAAGTTGTCTTGCTGCGTCGGAGGGACGCTAGCTATACTAGTCTAGTATGCTTCAAAGATACCCTTGGTATTGCGTTGACAACCTAACAAGGTTGGAAGAAAATATCAGTAGATTTTCTGGTTTCAATCTTTCAAGGGATTAATTCCCCTTGCGTCTACAAATATATATAATACGGAGCTAACCATGTCTGGGAATACAGGAGAGCGTCCTTTTGCCGACATTATTACCAGTATTCGATACTGGGTAATCCATAGTATTACTATACCTTCCTTGTTCATTGCAGGTTGGTTATTCGTCAGCACAGGTTTGGCTTACGATGTGTTCGGAAGCCCTCGGCCAAATGAGTATTTCACAGAGAGCCGACAAGAAATTCCATTAATTACTGGCCGTTTCAATTCGTTAGAACAAGTCGACGAATTCACTAGATCTTTGTAGGAGGTACCAATGACTATAGATAGAACTTATCCAATTTTCACAGTTAGATGGCTGGCCATTCATGGACTAGCTGTACCTACAGTTTTCTTTTCAGGATCAATACCAGCAATGCAATTTATTCAACGATAAATTCTATCTAGGGCATAATAAAGCTATGACGACACCAAATCCGAACAAACAGAGTGTGGAATTAAATCGTACCAGCCTCTACTGGGGGTTGCTACTAATCTTTGTACTTGCTGTTTCATTTTCTAATTACTTTTTCAATTAATAGCAGCAAAAGTTTTTTTGCCTCATCCATAAAAAAAGATCTAATATTGTAATTGTCTGTGACTGTTTATGTTATGGAGTCGTAATCACCTAATAAATGTAAAAGGGAGTAGAATGAATGGCCAATACCACCGGAAGAATTCCCCTGTGGCTAATAGGTACTGTAGTTGGTACCCTTGTGATCAGTTTAGTAGGTATCTTTTCCTATGGTTCATACTCCGGATTGGGTTCATCCCTATAAGAAGTAAAAAAATTGATAATAAGTCAAAAATTGAATGGATGAACTAGACCTCTTTGATTAAAAAACCTCTCCAAGGAATCATATACACGTAGGGGTGAGTCTGTCTACTCGAAAAAAGTAAGGTTTTATTATAAACGAATCTTTCATTAGTTCCGATGAAGAATTGAAAGAATTAATAAAACATTATAAGATTGATGAAAATTCTATTATTTCATCAATCTTATCTAATAATTTGAAATAAAAATAATAAATCAATTAAGAATATTTTTATTATTTAATGACATTATATTCTATATTATGTCAATTCTTGAGCATATTTCAATAGAAGAATTAATCGGTTTATCATAAATCTTTTCTTTCATGGAAATAGAAAATGATTTCTAAAATGATGATCTTACTTAATAATTAGATAATGTTTTTTCCAAACAAAATTAGTGAATGATTTGTTTCCGTAAAGGTTAAAGTAAAAGCTATAAATCCCATATTTTTAATATGGGATTTATAGCTTTTAAAATTCGAGTCAAAAGGAAGAACATCTGTTTATTGAGATGAACCATTTCAAGAAGTTTGCCGGAAAGATCCCATATGTTTCCGTGATAAGCAATATGAGCCATGTTTATATACCATATTTAATTTATCTGCTTTCCACTTTTTATGAGCTAGAACAATTTATAGAGAAATATGCAGAACATATTCCCTTGGTAACTTATAAGTAAGATCATAAAAATCACTGGCTTCTGGTACCTCGATACGAGAATTGACTCCAATCTTCTCGGTAAAACAAATCAAAAAATTTTGATATTTCTGAGAATTCTTCAGTTTCTTTTTCATATGGTTGTGGAACTGTTTTGGAATATTCCCTTCCATAAGAACAAGGGTTATTTTCTTTGAGTAAAGAAAAAATATTTATAATACGTCTTCCATAAGTTCTTGATTCATAATATTTATCCAATCTTCGATTCATTCTTTCTTGAAAAATATTAGAAATATATAAAGAAGATTTTTTATAATATATATTATAAATAAAATACCATTCAGTAAGTTGATTTATATGTTTCGATGCTTGCTGAGTCATCTCTTTTGAAACACATATTTTTGTTGATGTGTACCCCCAGTAATTAATAGTCTCCTTCAGTAAAGGAAAAGGATAATAATATTCAAGGCTTTCAATATTTAAAGGAACTGTTATTGTATCATACAAATATGTATAACCTAAATCTGATCTTGTTATATGCATTAGCAATCGATAAAGAATGAGAATTCTATTAATCAAGCACATTAGCAAACTTTCAATATTTGAACTTAAAAATTCATCTCAGCTAATTGGACTTTTTCAAACTGTTTCTTTTTAAGTACCAAAAAGATTTGTGCTATAATAACTGATGCAAGGAATAACAAAAGACCTTGAACACGTAATGGATCTTGAGGTACTATTTCTGCATCTCCCTGACCAAATCCGCCTACATTAGGATTATTAGTTAATGGCTGATCAACCTTAATTAATTCACCTTCTGAAATAATTAGTTCTGGTCCCGGAGGTACAATATCAACCACTGGACGACCATCCAATGTATTCTCAATCGTTATTTCATATCCGCCCTTTTCTTTACGTGAGATTTTGCTTATTTTACCTGTAGCTGAAGCATTATAAACCGTATTGTTACTTTTACTTCCATCAGGATAAATTTGTCCTCTGCCTCTATTACCACCTACATATATTGGATATTTTAAAAAATGAGTTTCTTTATTAATAGCAGGATCTGGCGAAAGAATAGGAAAGACAATCTCACTGTATTTCTTACCAGGAACAGGACCTATTACCAAAATATTCTTTTTATCGGGACGATAAGTCTGAAAATAAAGATTACCTATTTTTTCTTTAATATCAGGGGGAATACGATCAGGAGGAGCTAATTCAAATCCTTCAGGTAGAATAAGAACAGCTCCTACATTCAAAGCTCCTTTCTTACCATTAGCAAGTACTTGTTTTATTTGCATGTCATAAGGAATTTTAACAACTGCCTCAAATACAGTATCCGGAAGCACAGATTGTGGAACTTCAATATCCACGGGTTTTTTGGCTAAATGGCAATTGGAACATACAATACGTCCAGTAGCCTCTCGAGGGTTTTCATAACCCTGCTGCGCATAAATTGGATATGCTTTCAGAATAGAAGGCCAAGCTATCGTATTTATTACGATTAAAACCGAAATCAATTGAGTCACCAACTTTTTTATCCAGTCATTAGTATTTCTGTTTTGCATGGTTTTATTACTTGTTTCAAATATTTTCACGAGTCGGGTGCTTCCAATGCCCTAGTTGTTATAGCTACCCATGTCCACAACTTTGCTATTACAGTAACAATAACAATAAAGGCAAAGAATCAAAAGTATGCTACTCTTATTTAGGATTAATTCTCATTCTTTTATAAATAGCCGAAAGTCTTTACTTTATGAAAAACACATTACTTTGGAATAAGATAAGAAGTATAAGCAACCTATTGTTTATTCATTCATTGTATGATAAGTGGCTACAATCGAAGGAGATATACGATTCAAATGGCGAAAAATCCAATACTTAAAAACTGTATCTGAAATGACTGGAAAAGTTGAAACAAAACAAGATATTATATGTTTGTTATGAGCAAATCCTAAATGTTCGGAGAGAGAACTTATTAAAATTTCCCAACCGTGGGGCGAATGGAACCCAATACATGAATCAGTTAATAAAAGAATAAAAAAAGCTTTCATTGTATCACTCAAGCTATGAAATGATTCTTGGATCCAAGAATTCATAACAGCAAGTCTTTTTTTACCTGAAATGAACGAAGCACTTGGAATAACAAAATATATTATATCTGTTAATAGATGTAGAATGGTCTGAATACTATCTTCATTGTACATCATTACTAATTGAATCGTTTTTTCATGGATCTGTATATTAAGATCCTGCGACTGAACTTCCGAAGAAGCTAACATTACTTCATCTAACCAAAGGAGTTCTTCTACCTCTTGAAGTCTTTTTAAGGCTCTTTCCTCTTGAAAATAATTAAGAAAATTTTGGAATTGATGAATATTCCACCAATTTTTAATCCAAGGTTCCAATAACCATCTTCCTAAAGAAAAAGAAATTCCCCAAGGGATAAATACTAAATATCCAATATATTGTAGAGAAGCTAGTGCTTGATATTTAGCCAATCGAAATTCATAAAGTACTAATGAACTTGACTGGCCTGTCAACTCTGTTTGAAATCTGGATAAAGTACGGGTTATGGAACGAGGTACAAGACCTATAGATTCATAGGCTGCTATTGTGGTAACTCTTGAATCTGACTCTGAAGGAGATGATGATCTTTCTCCCGGAACATCCTCCATTTTAAATGAAAAGGAAGAAAGGGAGTAGTAACGTTTCCAATTATCTAAATCATTCAAAGTTGCCTCAATCCAAGCTAATTTTCTATTCATTTGTTTGATTTTATCCGATTCTTCCTCAGATGAGTCACTTGGAACAAAATAAGTTCTGTTCTGAGGGTTCTTTCCATTCCCACTTTCGAATCTATTATTTTCAAAGATTATCTTAGTATTTTTCAAAAATTTTGGTTTCTTATAAACAGGAAAAGAAAGTAAAATATTTAACAGGTATGACCAAATATTATAAGAATTTGATTGTGGCAGAACACGAAGTCGTTTATCAGCGTTGAGAAAGAAACGAATGTTTATCAACAACTTTGGAAAAGACAAGAAATTTCTTGGTACTGATATAACCAATCTTGATTTATTAAAAATATTTAGTAAAAAAATGCTGGTTTTGCATTCTAAAACACTCCAATATATTATGAATACGAAGTTATTTAATTTTGTATTTATATATGAAATGATGACTTGCCAGGAGTGTCTTGGGGATGGAACCGAACATTTGTAAGACAAATAATCTTTTTTAATATGTTGTATTCGTTTGCTAGCTTCATAAGCTCTTTCTAAAGAACGAGATGGAGTGTCTGAAAACCACAAAAAAACTTCCCACCAGTATGATTTCAATTTCATCATAAGTGCTACTTATTTATACCTTGATAAAATAAAACTGCATGAGGAAGATAAAAAAGAAACTGCATGAGGAAGATAAAAAAGAAACTGCATAAAAAATAATTTTTTTGAATTTATTTTCAAATTTTGTTTCTTTTTCTTTTTCCATATTTGTTCATTCATTACTTAACAACTGAAAAAAAAAAAAATATCCATTGGTTGTTCAAGTAAGGTTTCTTTCAAGGTCCTTCAATTGATACATGCAAGAAACGAGCCAATTCGGCAGCTTTTTCTTCCATTTCTCTTAAGGTTAGATTTTCACTAATACGAGTCAAAGGAACATCTTGTTGACCCTTCACTTTCATATGAAGAACACGACGAGGATAAATAGCTTCTCTAACTTCCATACGTATTGCTTGAATATCTTTCATGGAGAATCGAATACAAATTCGACGATTTTCTCCCGGGAATCCCCAACGAAAAAGACAAATAATTCCTTTTCGTTTGTCGAATCTGTTGTAGCCACTACCTACGTTCCATAAAATTGTAAACCATAAGTAGAAACTAGGGAACAAACCTGCAATACCATAAAAACACATTACAATCCCTTGTGGGACAAAAACAATTTGTTGAGATGAAAGGAGGGGTATTAAATCTTTACCAAAGTAACTGGAAATTCCGACCGAAAAGAATCCTAGTGCACCCAACGAAATGATACAAGCCCAACAGAAATTACTGATTCTTCGAGACCCCGTTATAGGTTCTACCCAAAGCCATTCGGATTGCCAATTCATAACAAAGTTTCCTAAATCTTGTTAATTTTTATAGGACGGAATAGCAAAAATATTTTTCTACTCAAAATATTTTTCTACTTCGGAAGTTACTCTTTTGTAATTGTATATCAATCTGTACAAAAAAAAACTTTTCTTACTATAGAGAAAAAAAATATCTTTATAGTAAGAAAAAATTTTTCATTCTTCATGTAGAAACCAATACTTGAGATATGTTCTTGTTTTTCGAAGGATAGTCTTGAATCAAACCCTATTCTTCAATGGTAAAAACAAAAGAAGATTCTTTTACAATATCTGTTTAAATACAAAATAAATAAGAAAATATTTTTACTATACTTGTTCAAACACAAAATAATAAGAATTTTATTCTATTTCATTAATCCTTATTCTTCGAAAGATATAAGTAATTTTTGACAATAAATAAAGACTAAATTGGATGTTTTTCATATCAAATGATAAAAATTTCAACCTGAAGCTTTATTGACTAGAAAACAAAGACGTTCGTTTCTCTATTTCCAAATATAGAATTAGAATATATCGATAAGATTGTGTTCCTTTGAATTCTATACAATTTCGTCTCTCTCAATATATATGAACAAAAGAACCATTGTAATTGCTGGAAAAACTAAACCTACTAAAGGCACAAAAATAGAAGGTAAGTAAGAAGCTGTCATAAAAAATCACCTTAAATAATAGAGTTCTTTCTTAATAATTTCAAGAAAAAGAAAAAATATGAAGAAGTGGATTATACCTTTTACATGAAATAAATGTATTACAACTTTGTTTCTTTCTCATCAAATGAATTGAAAAAGCTTTCAAAGAATCATTTTCCATATAATTATTCAATTTCCTTTTATTTCCGAATCCAAACTAAGTCAAATATCTTTCTTTTTGTTGAAATATTAAAATTCAAATGAGATTATATTAGTATAATAATCTCTTCGTATACGAAGAGATTGTAACACTTGAATAGTAGTAAAAATAAAATATAAGAATAATAATAAGTTAAGGAAATGGCGGAACATGAAAATTATCTAAAATAATAATTGTTACGTTCCTTACAAGGAGCAGATCTGTAGAGTTCGAATATTTCACTCAAAACACCTTTTAAAAGGTTACGCGGTACAATTAAATCGAGTAAGCCATGATCAAATAAAGACTCAGCTACTTGAAAACCGTCAGGTATTTTCTGACGTAATGTTTGTTCGATTACTCTTTTACCTGCAAATGCAATGTATGCTTTGGGTTCAGCAATGGTAATATCCCCTAACATACCGAAACTTGCAGTAACTCCACCAGTTGTAGGATATGTTAGAATTGCTACATATAGTAATCTTTTCCGCGCTTGATAGATTTGTAAAACAGAAGAAATCTTAGCCATTTGCATTAAACTCAGAGTTCCCTCTTGCATGCGTGCTCCTCCAGAAGAACACACAATAATTAATGGCAGTGATTTTCCAATAGCATATTCAATAGGGCGAGTAATCTTTTCACCTACTACAGAGCCCATACTACCTCCCATGAACTGAAAGTCCATAACTCCAAGTGCAACAGGAGTTCCATTTGGTTTACCTATACCTGTTTGAATAGCATCAGTTAAACCTGTTCGTTTTTGATAAAAAATAATACGATTTTTGTAAGAATCCTCATCATAGAATTTGAGAACATCTCGAGCAATCATGTCTTCATCCATGGGATGCCAAGTGCCACGATCAATTAAAAGTTCAATTCTTTCCGTACTACTCATTTGCAGATGATATCCACATTCCTCACAAATACGTTTGTTTTGTCTTAAAAATCTAACGTAGAGCATGTTCTCACAGTTGTCGCATCGAATCCATAATCCTTTAGTAGTATCAATTTTTATATATCTGTCTTTTTCTCTTTCACTAAAAACATATCCTTTGGTAGCCTTTTCAATAGAAGCCCCAACTAATCCACCAAATTTACGTTTATCTTCAAACCAATCTATTAAAGACATGAATTCTCCTTATCCTTCTGAAAGAAAAAACATATATATATTTATTCATACTTTCAAAGAAAGTTTTTGTTCCATCTTTTTCACTGGAAAGATTTACTATATAAACTCGATTATCAAAATATTATTTATAATTTTATAATGAAGATGATATTATTACTATTTATACGCATTATTAATTTGCACAATAAATACGCATTATTAATTTGTACAATAAATACGAGATGGAATAATTTGATACATGAACATCATTATCTAATCAAAAGCTTGAATAGCAATTACCCATCTTTTTTTACGTAATTAATAGTATGATAGAACTTTCTTTCAGTTATCCAATAAAATTTTTGTAGATTTCTTTGTTAAAAACGATTCAAGTAGGGTTATGAGAAAACACTACTTGAAATTCTTTTTTTTATACAATCTTTATAAAGGGATTTTCCAATCATAAAAATATGGGAAGATATGTAATATACATATTCCTATTCGATGGGTCAGAAGGGATTCGAACCCTTGACTTCATGGTTCGGAACCATGCGCTCTGATCCGTTGAGCTACAGACCCTATTGATATGAAATAGAATCTTAACCGAAAGAGCTAGTTTTTTTGTAATTTCTCCAAGCTGCTGGATTTCTTGATTCCTTTACGGACAAAAATATTCCTCTATTCTATTTTTGTTTCGCTTCAAGTCCTTATTTGGAGGACTTGAAGCGAAACAAAAATAGAGGAATAAACTGATGGAACTAACTGAATTACAAAGTGTCAACTGCTTCAAATTGTGTCAACTGCTTCAAATTCAAACTTGATTTCTTTCCAGACTTCACAAGCGGCAGCTAATTCAGCACTCCACTTACAAGCTTCACGAATAATCTCATTACCTTCACGAGCAAGATCGCGTCCTTCATTACGAGCTTGTACACAAGCTTCTAAAGCAACTCGATTTGCTACTGCACCGGGTGCATTTCCCCAAGGGTGTCCCAAAGTTCCCCCACCAAATTGTAATACAGAATCATCTCCAAAGATTTCAGTCAGAGCAGGCATATGCCAAACATGAATACCTCCTGAAGCTACAGGCAACACACCAGGCATAGATACCCAATCTTGAGTAAAAAAAATACCACGGCTTCGGTCCTTCTCGATATAATCATCACGAAGTAGATCAACAAAACCTAAAGTTATTTCACGTTCTCCTTCAAGTTTACCTACTACAGTACCAGCGTGTATGTGATCTCCACCAGACATACGTAATGCTTTAGCTAATACACGGAAGTGAATACCATGATTTTTTTGTCTGTCAATAACTGCATGCATCGCGCGGTGAATGTGAAGCAGTAGACCATTGTCTCGACAATAATGGGCTAAACTAGTATTTGCGGTGAAACCTCCCGTCAAATAGTCATGCATGATGATAGGCACTCCTAATTCTTTAGCACAATGTGCCCTTTTAAGCATTTCTTCATATGTACCCGCGGTAGCATTCAAGTAATGACCCTTAATTTCGCCTGTTTCGACTTGAGCTTTATTAAGAGCTTCTGCTACAAATAAGAAACGGTCTCTCCAACGCATAAACGGTTGAGAATTCACGTTTTCATCATCCTTAGTGAAATCAAGTCCACCACGAAGACATTCATAAACAGCTCTACCATAGTTTTTAGCGGATAAACCTAACTTTGGTTTAATAGTACATCCTAATAAAGGACGGCCATATTTGTTCAATTTGTCTCTTTCGACTTGGATACCATGAGGCGGACCTATGAAAGTTTTGGAATAAGCAGGAGGAATTCGCAAATCTTCTAAACGTAAAGCTCGTAAGGCTTTGAATCCAAATACATTACCTACAATAGAAGTGAACAAGTTAGTAACAGAACCTTCCTCAAACAGATCCAGAGGATAAGCTACATAAGCAATATATTGATTTTTTTCTCCAACAACAGGTTCAATATCATAGCATCGACCTTTATAACGATCAAGACTGGTAAGTCCATCAGTCCAAACAGTAGTCCATGTACCAGTGGAAGATTCAGCAGCTACTGCGGCTCCCGCTTCCTCAGGTGGTACTCCAGGTTGAGGAGTCATTCGAAATGCTGCCAGAATATCGGTGTCTTTGGTCTTATAATTAGGAGTGTAATAAGTTAATCTGTAATCCCTAACGCCAGCTTTAAATCCAACACTTGTTTTAGTCTCCGTTTGTGGTGACATAGGTCCCTCCCTACAATTCAATTAATAACTCTTGCAAGGATGAGGTCTGCTCGACAAATGAGATATTTTATATAAATTTCTTACGAAACAGAGAATCCGTCTTAATTGACTTGACTATTCTTAGGAATAGACATCTCTTCATAGTAAAACATTATTATTGTATATTGTTTTTGATATGTGATGCAACCTAGTTGCTTTAATATTAGTAGAATTTTCATTTCTGTTTCCTCCTAGGGTTTCTATATTGATATAAAACCTCTTAAGTATCGAATTGATTGGTTAATAAAAAATGATTTTTACTGAACTAGTATTACATATTTCGATACAGGAAAAGAAAGAGAAAACCCTAATTAATGTGATTTCAATTTCAATTTCAATTAAATATTTATATATTTCATTTTGTGAGGAAAAGAAAAAAATTATTATCTTTTAGTAGAAAGACATCTTTTCACAATTCCGTATTGAGAATATGAGCCAAATATTAGTAATATGAGCTAAAATATAAATAAACTCAATATGAATAAGTAAATCAAGGTGGTAACTTTTATTCATAATTAACCGGTCAACTCGGTATCAAAGATTGTTATCGGTACAACCAAACAAATTTAATACTATTAGAATTTTATGGAAATAAATCCTTTTGCTCTTGGAGTTTCTACACTTGTCGACAGAAATGTAGGATATATCACTCAGATTATTGGCCCAGTCCTAGATGTGGCTTTTTCTCCAGGTAAGATGCCCAATATTTACAACTCTCCGATAGTTAAAGGTAAAAATCCGGCGGGACAAGAAATTAATCTGACTTGTGAAGTACAACAATTATTAGGAAATAATAAAGTTAGAGCTGTAGCTATGAGTGCTACAGATGGGCTAAAACGCGGATTGGAAGTTATTGACACAGGAGCTCCTCTGAGTGTTCCAGTTGGTGAAGCTACTCTCGGACGAATTTTCAATGTTCTCGGAGAACCTGTTGATAGTTTGGGTCCTGTAGATGTTGGCACAACATCTCCTATTCATAGAAATGCTCCAGCCTTTGCACAATTAGATACCAAATTATCCATTTTCGAAACGGGAATAAAAGTAGTAGATCCTTTAGCTCCTTACCGTCGCGGAGGAAAGATTGGATTATTTGGAGGAGCCGGAGTGGGAAAAACAGTACTAATCATGGAATTAATTAACAACATTGCTAAGGCTCATGGAGGTGTATCTGTATCTGGTGGAGTAGGGGAACGTACTCGCGAGGGTAATGATCTTTACATGGAAATGAAAGAATCAAAGGTAATTAATGAACAAAACATTTCGGAATCGAAAGTGGCTCTAGTCTATGGTCAGATGAATGAACCACCAGGAGCTCGTATGAGAGTGGGTTTAACTGCTCTAACCATGGCTGAATATTTTCGAGATGTTAATAAGCAAGACGTACTTTTATTTATTGACAATATTTTTCGTTTTGTCCAAGCAGGATCCGAAGTTTCTGCTTTATTGGGTAGAATGCCTTCCGCTGTGGGTTATCAGCCAACTCTTGGAACAGAAATGGGTTCCTTGCAGGAAAGAATTACTTCTACGAAAGAAGGATCTATAACCTCCATTCAGGCAGTTTATGTACCTGCAGACGATTTGACTGACCCTGCTCCTGCTACAACATTTGCGCATCTAGATGCTACTACTGTACTATCAAGAGGTTTAGCTGCCAAAGGTATTTATCCAGCTGTAGATCCCTTAGATTCAACTCCTACTATGCTTCAACCTTGGATTGTAGGCGAACAACACTATGAAACCGCACAGGAAGTTAAGCAAACTTTGCAGCGTTATAAGGAACTTCAAGACATTATAGCTATTCTTGGACTTGACGAATTATCAGAAGAAGATCGTTTAACCGTAGCAAGAGCACGAAAAATCGAACGTTTCTTATCACAACCTTTTTTTGTAGCAGAGGTTTTTACTGGTTCTCCAGGTAAATATGTTACTCCCGTAGAAACAATCAAAGGTTTTCAAATGATCCTTTCTGGGGAATTGGATAGTCTTCCCGAACAAGCTTTTTATTTGGTAGGTGATATTAATGAAGCTACCACAAAGGCTGCAACCTCACAAGTGGAGAATTAACAAAAATGACCTTGAATCTTCGTGTAATGACTCCTAATCGAACTGTTTGGAATTCGGAAGTTCAAGAGATGATTTTATCTACCAATAGTGGTCAAATAGGCATATTATCTAATCACGCTCCACTTCTTACAGCGTTGGATATAGGAATTACAAAAATACGTATCAATGGACAATGGTCTACCATGGCGTTAATGGGCGGTTTTGCTATGATAGACAATAATCAAGTGACTATATTGGTAAATGAGGCAGAAAAAGCTACAGGGATCGATCCCCAAGAGGCCAAAGAAACTTTTCGAATGGCTCAAACTAACCTGGCTCGAGCTGAAGGTAAGAAACAAGTTATTGAGGCTAATTTAGCGTTCAAAAGAGCTAAAGCACGGTTAGAAGCTATCGATGCTACGTCATCTTTTGTTTCTAATTAGACCATTTTCTAGTAGCAAATAACGAATAATTTTCGGAAACTTATTCTCTTTCTATTAAGAGATTATTAAAACTTATTAGATTCCATTGATTTTTCAATGGAATCTAATAAGTTTTACCTACTATTGGATTTGAACCAATGACTCTCGCCGTATGAAAGCGATACTCTAACCACTGAGTTAAGTAGGTTATTTTCATTTTAACTATTTCTGCACCCATAAGCAACAGAGTCGTGACAATATTAAAATAAAACTTATTGAAATAAAACTTATTGAAATAAAACTTATTAAAATACTTTGTATGATGCAGTATATGTCTTGACAAAACTCTATAAATAAAGTTATTATATGAATGAAAAGGGCTATAGCTCAGCGGTAGAGCGCCTCGTTTACACGTGCGCCAATGCTTCTCAGAAATGTTTATCGATTCATCCGATTCAAAAAAAAGATCTTATGTAAATATTGTTGTCTCACCCTATCAATTGATCCAAGGGAACAGTAGCATGACAATAAACAAAAATCTAAGTTCATTACTTAGATTTACAATTTGGTTGATATGGTAAAATATGGGTATATTCAACGCTAAGAAGCATGATGGGGACAATACGAGGACCTCTAGATATTCTATTTTCTTTCGTTCCATGAACTTTAAGGTGTATAAAGTCTCATATCTTTCTTTTTGAACAATAGAAACTCTTTTTGAGTGAATCCATGCTGGAACTTTAGGCGGACCTACGTCAACATGATAAACTTCTTTGAAAGACTTTGGGATTGCTTCAAAAAAGTCTTTGAGCACACGGAGCCATCTTATTATCTCTTTAAAGAGAAAAGGATGGCAGACTAACTAATTTTTTTTATTAGTCAATAGAAGGAGCCCAATGCTATAAAAATGCATGTTGAGTTCTTAAAGCGATTCGAATCATATCTATCTAAACATGATCGAACCGTTTAACCGAGAATGTCTACGGTTCAAATCCGTATAGCCCTATACTTTGTTACTAAGTTCGGTAATAAAATTTTAACAAGTAATTAATAAAGTTCAAACAAGCTATATATAATAGTAAATACTTTGTTTATTCCTTAATAGGAAATTATTTGATAAATGAAATGGGATAATCTTATTTATTTCGCAGGAGTATATTCATGTTTTTGATCTCCAAATACAATTATTTCTGGCTTTTTTTGCTATTAGCTGGTCTTATTCCCCCAGTAGCTTTTTTCATTTCCAGCTTTTTAGCACCTGTTAGTAAAGGACCAGAGAAGTTTACAAGCTATGAATCAGGTATAGAACCCATTGGAGATGCTTGGATCCAATTCCAGATTCGTTATTATATGTTTGCTCCAGTTTTTGTTATTTCTGATGTCGAAACAGTTTCTCCGTATCCATGGGCTATGAGTTTTAATGAATTGGGTATATCTGCCTCTGTTGAAGCTTCAATTTTTGTTACAATTCCAATCGTTGGTTCAGTTTATGCATGGCGAAAAGGAGCATCAGAATGGTCTTAGTTTACAAATATTTTAGTTGTGAAAATGAAATAGAAAATTCTATCAAGCCGATGATAAATTTAATGGAGTCATCTTTATTTGATCAGACAACTTCAAATTCAATTGTTTTAACTACTTTTAATGATTTTTCAAATTGGGCCAGGCTTTCCAGTTTATGGCCACTTCTCTATGGTACTAGTTGTTGCTTCATCGAATCTGCTTCATTAATAGGTTCACGATTTGATTTTGATCGTTACGGTTTGGTACCAAGATCTAGTCCCAGACAAGCTGACCTTATAATAACGGCTGGCACTGTGACCATGAAAATGGCTCCTTCTCTAGTGAGGTTATATGAACAGATGCCTGAGCCCAAATATGTAATTGCTATGGGTGCCTGTACCATTACAGGAGGTATGTTTAGTACAGATTCTTATAGTACTGTTCGCGGAGTAGATAAATCAATTCCTGTAGATGTTTATTTACCGGGTTGTCCACCAAAACCAGAGGCTATTATAGATGCTATAATGAAACTCCGTAAGAAGATGGCCCAAGAAACATATGAATATAAATTGAGGCTTAAACAAGGAAATAGATTTTTCACTTTAAATCATCAGTTGAAATTTGTATCTAATATTCGTACTGGGAAATATAGTCAACAATCACTTCGTCAGTTTACCAAAACGGAATTGGACTCTACTTTGAAAGTACCTTTTGATGAAACAACTGATAAATATGAAGACTCAGTCTCTTTTCAAAAATCAATGAATGGAGAAAATCTAGTACCAAGAAACGAGCCATAAAACAAATTAAAAAAACTCTAATTATTAATATGTTAGATATTTTTGCAATTACTTCTACAAATACTAGTAGTAATAATAATGAGATGCGGGGTCGATTATCCACTTGGCTAGCCAAGCATAAGTTAGCTCATAGACCTTTGGGTTTTGATTACCAGGGCATAGAAACTCTACAAATCAAATCTGGAGATTGGCCTTCCGTAGCTGTCGCTTTATATGTTTATGGTTCTAATCATCTTCGTTCCCAGTGCGCCTATGATGTAGCCCCTGGGGGGTCATTGGTTAGTGTATATCATCTCACAAGGGTACAAGATAATGCGGATCAACCCGAAGAATTATGTATAAAGGTTTTTGTTTCAAGAGAAGATCCTGAAATTCCATCTGTTTTCTGGATCTGGAAAAGCGCTGATTTTCAAGAACGGGAATCATATGATATGTTGGGAATTATTTATAAGAATCATCCACATCTTAAACGTATTTTAATGCCCGATAGTTGGATTGGTTGGCCACTACGCAAAGATTATATTGTGCCTAATTCTTATGAGCTACAGGATTCTTTTCAAATAAAAACAAGAGTAATAAATTAGTGCAGTGACTATTTTCTAATATTACATCAATAATACTTTATTATTTTTGGAACAAATTACTCTTAAAATTACTCTTAGTGGAAGGAGGGGCGTCAATGGCATAGCTTAGTTCTATCCATTTACAAGATACCCTCCTTTTTTTCCTCTAACAAAAGAATAAAATTGTTTATATATTTCCAATCAAGCACTTTAAATTATATGCAAAAAAGTCATATTTAATTTCTTATATTAATCTTATATTCATTTTGTCAATAAGGAATTACATTTATTTCTAAAATTGAGCGAGAATTTTATTCTTTTGAATTCTCGAGCCAACGCTGAGACCCAGAGCATCGGAATAAAATAGAGATGGAAACATTGGGACTAGATAAAATAAAAAAGATGATGATGAAATTTAATCAAATAATTCTACTTATAAAATACGTCTTGAAGTTATGTAATTATTGATAGTTTGCCAAGAACCAGATTTGAACTGGTGACACAAGGATTTTCAATCCTCTGCTCTACCAACTGAGCTATCCCGGCTAGTGGAGCAAGGGATTGATAATTTTTTGCTCTACCGACACTCAACTAGATTTTATGAGTCAAAGGCAGTATCTCTAATTTGTGTTGCTTTACATTCGGTTAGATCGCCTTAGTTCGTCCAACAAATCCTTGTCGGACTAGGATTTGCCGTCTCATGCTCCACCAAGCTAGAGCAGAAGATTCAAAGTCCTATCCAGCTGGATGACCGATTGATTCATTAACAAAAAGGATTTTGAGTCTTCACTGAGCTTTTGCGTTCCAAGTAATACTTTATTATGTTTCATTTACCAAATAATTCTAGGTTTTTTGGCTAGATCCAAAGTATTCTAAATTCGCTTATAAATAAATTTATGCTCTACCAATAACTGTAGAAGTTATCCTGGTTTTTGAGAGACAAAAATTTTCAGTTCCATGCTTCAGCTAAGACTGGTTGATAATGAGGAAGGAGTCTTCATACCTTACACTAGCTAAGAAAAGACTTTTTACTAAGAAAAGACTTTTTACTAAGAAAAGACTTTTTAATCTTTTGCTGAGCCAAATTAAGCCAATGGAATTTTCGATGAAGCAGTTTCAGCAACATCTGAGACATAAACGAAGGATCATTGGTCGCCTATTAGTAACAACTCAAAAAAATTGGATTCTTTTGATTAGAAAAGGTAAAACCTTAAAATAGAGAAATTTTTATTTTATCTATTTATTAAGGTTTTGAGTAACTAAATATTAATCTTAGTGATATAACACATTATATTTCCTTTGAAAAGATCTTTTTTGGAGAGAAAACGCAAACAAAGAAATAAATATTCCGTTGGGATAGAATTGAAAATTCGAGAATAATTCTACGAATGGGGATTTATGGTTCTATAACCTTCGTCAAAAAAAATGTCTTTATTTTCCATAAGAAATGGAAAATAATTACCGTCTTTCGTTATGGATTTTTCCTCCCTTACTAGGAGGAGTTTATTTTACGTACTACAAGAACGATTTAAGTCCCTTTCGTCACTAACTCCTTAGATATAAAAAGCTAATAAGAATTTTAGTCTTTTTTTTTTATTACTATTTCCTCTTGACTAGGAAAAAAAAAATTTCGTGGTTATGTTCCCTACTATTTCTAACTATGAAAAAAAAAGCCTAACTATTTCATTAGTTAGAGCCAATGAAGAATAAAAACCTAATGACATGATAACACTATTACTTCTTTTGAAAAAGCCAATGTAAGATTTAAAGTCCTCATTGATTGGACCTAAGAGAAAATAATACCACTACTTCATAAGTGCAGTGCCAAGGGAAGATTTCATCAACTTCATTGAAGAATCTAAGAGCATCATACTACTATGCCATATTAGTATCAATAGAGGATTTGAAGTTTCTATTGAACCTAATATCATCCTATCACTACTCTGTTGGAGTATCAATAGAGGATTTTAAGTCCTTATTGAACCTAAGAACATAATACCACTACTTCATGAGTCTAAATGGAGGATTTAAAGTCTTCATCGAATCTAAGAACATCATATCATTCTTCAATTTATTATAACAGATACAAAATTATATGTCAAGATAAATCAAAAATTTTATCATGGGGGTAGAGGGACTCGAACCCTCACGGTCTATAAAGCCAACGGATTTTCTTTTAACTACGATTCACATTGTTGCTGGGATCAGCACTGAAAACCGGACTCTATCTTTATCCTCGTCTAATCATCTACTTAAAACTTATCCGTTGTATTGTAATAACTACTAAAAAAAAATTATTCATAAACTAACTACTAAGTGACAAATAATAAATAATTTTCGAATTTTGAATTGGCTCAAGTATCTCCTTATTAGTTGGACCCATAAAATGATTCAAGTTGTTTAGTATGATTTACATTCAATAGTATTCTAATTCTTTCTTATAAGGAATGGATTAAACATAATATTCACAGAGTTTTTTTTTGAAGAATTTATTACATGAATATGATACAACAGCATTGGTCGGAAGAAGATCATTCATTAGGATGGCTCCCATCGAGTCTCTGCACCTATCCCGCCATTTGCTAAACAGGATTTGGCTCAGGATCGCCTATTCCTTCTACTAAGGTTTCCCTGAATCTGAAAGCTATCATTTAGTAAGTTCCTAAACTAAGGCTCAATTCAATCAAGTCCGCAGCGTCTACCAATTTCGCCATACCCCCTTTTTATTTTATTCTTATTCTATTTTATTTATAAAAAAAAGAAAAACATATTTATTAATGCTATTTTTATTACTATAACCAAATATTATTATAGTATTTTTTAAGTTTTTATGCAATGCTTTTCTTTTCAAATAAATAGAGAAATAGAATAAGGATTATTTTCTTTCCTTCATCGAAATTCTATAATCTATTGAAATTAGATAATTGTGATGATTAATAATACTTAGTTATGTCTAGATATCATTCGTCATATTATTGCATTACTAAGATTGGATAGCTAATAATATAAGTTAATACAAGAATTAGAAAAAGGAATTTTTTTGAAAGAAAAAAGAAATGGTATGATTGCATTTAGTAATAAGAAAGCCTGCTTAGCTCAGAGGTCAGAGCATCGCACTTGTAATGCGATGGTCATCGGTTCGACTCCGATAGCCGGCTTCTCCTTTATTTCTTATATCTATCATTCTTTCAATTATTTACAAAAATTAAAGAATAAAAATATTTTTTTTTATTTGTTTGTTCACCAAGTTTCTGTTAAGATACTCTAAATTTTGAGAAGGGAATAAGTAATCGAAGAATCAGAAAAAAAAAGGAACAATTTGAAATAATTCTTAATAAAATAATATAAAATAATTTGATTTTAAAATGGAAAAAATCTTTACTTTTTCTTTTCAAATCAAAGATTTGTTTCATTATCGAGAATGGTTCATGTCATCTTTTTTTTTTTCACTAATTTTTATTGCAAAATAAGGAGTTTTTATGTCCCGTTATCGAGGACCTCGTTTGAAAATAATACGTCGTCTGGGGGAATTACCAGGACTGACTCATAAAACACCCAAGTTAAAGCCTGATTATAGTAATCAATCTACTTCTAGTAAAAAAGTTTCTCAATATTGTATTCGTTTGGAAGAGAAACAAAAATTGCGTTTTCATTATGGATTAACCGAACAACAATTACTTAAATATGTTCGTATTGCTAGAAAAGCTAAAGGCTCGACAGGCCAAGTATTATTGCAATTACTCGAAATGCGTCTGGATAATATTATTTTCCGATTGGGTATGGCTCCTACCATTCCCGGAGCGAGACAATTGGTTAACCACAAACATATTTTGGTTAATAATCGTGCAATAAATGTACCGAGTTATCGTTGTAAACCCAAAGATATTATTACTACAAGGGATCGGTCAGAATCCCGAACTATAATCGCGAAAAATAATAAAATTTCTCAGACATATAAAATACCAAATCATTTGACTCTCCATTCACTACAAAATAAGGGATTGGTTAATAAAATAATAGATCGTGAATCAATTGATTTAAATATTAACGAATTGCTAGTTGTGGAATATTATTCCCGTAAAGCTTGAAAAAATAAAAAAATATATGAATTTATTTTTAATAGTAATTTCTTAGATGAATAAAATTTATGTATGAAATATGAAACTTCGATTTATAATTTGTTCTTTATTTTGTAATATCCCATTACAAATTGATTATTCACTGAAGTTTTATCATATGCTTATCTCTCGTATTCTATATAATTCCTGTATCCCGAATAAAAAAAGTAAAAATTTAATTAATTTTTTTGTCATATTTAAGACAATTAATTAGATTAAGACTCTCATGATTAAGACTCTTATGAACAATAGTTATTGTATATAGATGATATAAGAAATATAGAAATCAGTCATAAAGTTATTGAGTATATCACAAAAGAATTGAAGTGTAGATACGGAAAAAGAGGGATTCGAACCCTCGGTAAGCAAGAGCCTACATAGCATTTCCAATGCTACGCCTTAAACCACTCGGCCATCTTTCCTGCGGCACCTTTTCAGTTTAATTCATATCTTCATGAAATAGCAATATTTTTATAGTAGTTATTAATACCGAAATGGAATCAGTTCTTAATTCTTCAAAACGAAGTCAAATTTTATTATTTTTCAAAATGACTTAAGATAAATAATAATGACTTAAGATAAATAATAAAAATTTAAAACATTTTTAGTTTTTATTATTCACTCCCGGAAATCCCAATAATAAACTGATAACCTTTCTTTTCATTAATTTATTTGAAAAAAAAAGATTTCTAACGATAGGATCAAGGAGCAAAATCAAATCGGAGAAACTAATAATCCATTTTCTATATTCATAATATATACAATGTATTTATTGACTTTTTAACCAATTATTCTAAAAACATACTTATAAAATAATTTTTAATTATTAAATAATTGTAATAAGTGATATAATTGGAGGAATAAGAACAAGAATAAACAATTCTTAATAGGAAGATCAGATATGAAAATCTTTACATACTTCCAATAAAAAAAAAAAAAATTCCATGGTATAAAATACCAAAAGATTTTTTTCTATGGATTCCCGAACAAAATAATGAAAAATTTTCACGGAATTATAAATGACTATGCCTAGATCTCAAAGAAACGATAATTTTATCGATAAAACTTTTACAATTGTAGCAGATATTTTATTACAAGTAATTCCGACTACTCAAAGGGAAAAAAAAGCATTTACTTATTACAGAGATGGTGTGATTCGGTTTTCGATCCAGTAACGACTCATTGTAAAACAAAACATGATAATATTTTATCACATGAAACTTACGCTTAGTGAAGGTGGGTTTTATAAAACAAATATGAAACAATTCCTTCTGTCGTGTATCCTCGGTTGATGCAACCTCAGATGCTTTAATTTCTCATAAATTACGGTGTTAAGCGAAAGGTCGAACCTGTAGAAAAGAATAAACTTTCTAGTAAAAGTCTATTTGTTTATAGACACGCATAAGGGGAAAAGCACTACGTGTAGGAATCGACAACACAAAGGCTTCGTTATAGTTCATGTGTATTATCCGTTTTGTAACGGCTAGTAACAAATATATGGTTGAGACAACAAACTTCCATCTCGTTTGTATTTTGGATACCTATATAACCATCGGAGATTGTCGAAGTAGCAAATCCCTAGAGAATACGAAGCGTTAAGGACAAAGAAATTGTTGAAGTTTTTATTTCTGCCACCGATTATGGGGAATAATCTTTGCAAGAAGGATGGCTAGGGATTAATTATGAATACACTAGCCCCTGCCAGTTTATGATGTTGGGTAATAATTTTTCCAAATTTTATGAATTGTTTCCCTTATTATACACTACACAGGACGAGCCGTATGAGGTGAAAATCCCACGTACGGTTCTGAAGCGGGGCTCATTTCCATTTAATAATGAACAACCGTAACGAATGTCGGCTCAATCTGAAGGAGAATATGCGGAAGCCTTACAGAATTATTATGAAGCCATGCGTCTAGAAATTGACCCTTATGATCGAAGTTACATACTATATAACATAGGTCTTATTCATACAAGTAATGGGGAACATGCAAGGGCTTTAGAATATTATTTTCAGGCATTGGAAAGAAATCCATCCTTGCCCCAAGCTTTTAATAATATGGCTGTGATCTGTCATTACGTGCGACTATCTATACTATAGGATTTGTTAGTTGAAAACCACTACAAATAAAGAAATGGAGGTTTTCTACATATTTACCATTAAGTAATGGTTTTTATTAGCTGTAGAATAATAAAATTGTTCGTTCATAAGAGCCCAAACATGACGAAATAAGTAGAACCTATATACTCCATGGATAAGGTAATTCGATCAACGAGAAGAAGCACCGTAAAGATCAATTATTGAAAGCTTGGGCTGATACAATAGAATCTGTTCACTCATACTAAAATTACAAAATCAACTTGTGTAATAGGGTTGATTCAATGAGCTACTGAACGGCGGTGTCGCATCAGATCCTAAAGAGATTAAATACTTATGAATAATAAATTTGTATTTTTAAGTATTTTTCACAACGAGAATCTCTATATAGAAGTAAGATAGTTACCATTCAAAAGAAATGAAATTTGTATAAAATTTGTATATATAAAATAGAAATTTGTACTCTCAGACCTTATTTTTTTTCTTGGTAGGAGAAAAGATAAAATTCGATTCCTTATTTAGATTTAGGGTTCAATTGAAAACTTATTTCATTAACTAAATTGAGTCTTTTCGTTACAATAAAAATTGACACAATTTATTATCCATAAAAAAAAAAATTGTTTAAATTTTTTTTTTTTATATTCATGCACACAAAAAGAGATAAATTTTAGTTAATAGAGCCGTATGAGGTAGGAAACCCTCAAGTACGGTTCTCAGGGAGGGAATCTTATTGGGATGACCCATCCCGACCGAGGAGAACAAGCCATTCAACAAGGAGATTTTGAAACTTCCGAAGCTTGGTTCAGTAGAGCTGCTGATCATTGGAAACAAGCCATATTACTTGCTCCAGGCAATTATATTGAAGCACGGAATTGGTTAAAAATTACGGGACGTCTTAAAGATTAGTGACGTACAATTCTAACCAATTCTTTAAAATCTTCTATATTCTTTGGAATAAGGAATATAAGAAATTGATAATAAGTCATATTCTATTTAGTTAAATTATATTCTATCATTTTTTAGGAACGAATCAAGCATCCATAAAAAATTATTTATGGATGCTTAATAAATAATAGGTATTTGTTCGGATGGAGTAGGGAGAGATCCAACGGAAGATGCCTTTTTTAACCAAATCATATTTAGTCATTATTGCATAAATAACTGAGTCTTTTTTTATTACTGCGTATACACCGTGTATATACGACATAGATATGTGTGTTGTCATCTTATCTCCTATCATATTAGGATATATGTATTATGTACTCCATATTCATGATATATGGACTAGAAACAAACCGTTTTGAATTGAAATGGTCCATTAAGCACCTTTGATATGTGTAACAATAATTTTGAATACCTGCCCCCGGTAACTTCTGTGTCATAGTTGCCCTAGTTACGAACTGGGAAAGGGAAAAAAAGGTTGGAAGATGTATAGCTCTCAGAAGTTTACTAATTAAATCTTGGCGGGTTTTTTCTATGCCTCGTCTGGAAAGAGGAGAACCTCGATGACTATTCGTTCACCGGAACCAGAAGTCAAGATTGTGGTAGAAAGGGATCCCGTAAAAACTTCTTTTGAAAAATGGGCTAAACCCGGACATTTCTCAAGGACTCTAGCTAAGGGCCCTAATACTACCACTTGGATTTGGAACTTACATGCTGATGCTCATGATTTTGACAGCCATACTAATGATTTGGAAGAGATTTCTCGCAAAGTCTTTAGTGCTCACTTCGGTCAACTAGCCATTATTTTTATTTGGCTAAGTGGTATGTACTTCCACGGGGCTCGTTTTTCCAATCACGAAGCATGGCTTAGCGATCCTACTCACATTAAACCCAGCGCTCAAGTTGTTTGGCCAATAGTAGGTCAGGAAATTTTAAATGGAGATGTGGGTGGGGGTTTTCAGGGAATACAAATAACTTCTGGCTTTTTTCAAATTTGGCGAGCATCCGGAATAACTAGTGAATTACAACTTTACTCCACTGCCATTGGTGGATTGATTTTTGCAGCGCTAATGCTTTTCGCCGGTTGGTTCCATTACCACAAAGCCGCTCCCAAATTGACTTGGTTCCAAGATGTGGAATCTATGTTAAATCATCATCTTGCAGGACTATTAGGATTAGGTTCTCTATCATGGGCAGGACACCAAGTACACGTTTCTTTACCTATTAATCAACTTCTGGATGCTGGAGTAGATGCTAAAGAAATACCTCTTCCTCATGAATTCATTTTGAATCGTGATCTTATGACTCAACTTTATCCAAGTTTTGCTAAAGGATTAACTCCATTCTTTACTTTGAATTGGTCAGAATATTCAGATTTTTTAACTTTTCGTGGAGGACTCAATCCAGTAACAGGAGGTTTGTGGCTAACTGATACTGTCCATCATCATTTAGCTATTGCAGTTCTTTTTCTAATAGCTGGTCACATGTATAGGACCAATTGGGGCATTGGTCATAGCTTAAAAGAAATTTTAGAAGCTCATAAAGGTCCATTTACAGGTGAGGGTCACAAAGGCCTTTATGAAATTTTTACCACCTCATGGCATGCCCAATTGGCTCTTAACTTAGCTATGCTAGGGTCTTTAACAATCGTGGTGGCTCACCATATGTATTCCATGCCTCCTTACCCATACTTAGCTACTGACTATGGTACCCAACTTTCTTTGTTTACACATCACATGTGGATCGGTGGATTTCTCATAGTTGGAGCTGCTGCACATGCAGCCATCTTTATGGTAAGGGACTACGATCCAACCACTCAATACAATAATTTATTGGATCGTGTTCTTCGACATCGTGATGCCATAATATCACACCTTAACTGGGCATGTATTTTCTTGGGTTTCCATAGCTTCGGCTTGTATATCCATAACGATACTATGAGTGCTTTAGGACGTCCCCAAGACATGTTTTCAGATACTGCTATACAATTACAACCTATATTTGCCCAATGGATACAAAATACTCATGCTGTAGCACCTTTGTTCACAGCTCCTAATGCAACGGCAAGCACCAGCTTAACCTGGGGAGGCATCGACTTAGTAGCAGTAGGTGGCAAAGTGGCTTTGTTACCAATTCCGTTAGGAACCGCAGACTTTTTGGTACACCATATTCATGCATTTACTATCCACGTAACCGTATTAATCTTATTAAAAGGTGTTTTATTTGCTCGCAGTTCCCGTTTGATACCCGATAAAGCTAATCTTGGGTTTCGTTTCCCTTGTGATGGACCCGGAAGAGGAGGTACATGCCAAGTATCAGCTTGGGATCATGTTTTCTTAGGGTTATTTTGGATGTACAATGCAATTTCTGTAGTAATATTTCATTCTAGCTGGAAAATGCAATCTGATGTTTGGGGTAGTATAAGCGACCAAAAAGTAGTAACTCATATTACAGGAGGAAACTTTGCACAAAGTTCAATTACCATTAATGGATGGCTTCGTGACTTTTTATGGGCACAGGCTTCTCAAGTAATCCAATCTTATGGTTCCTCGTTATCTGCATATGGTCTCTTATTTTTGGGTGCTCACTTCGTTTGGGCCTTCAGTTTGATGTTCCTATTTAGTGGTCGTGGATACTGGCAAGAACTTATCGAATCTATAGTTTGGGCTCACAACAAATTAAAAGTTGCTCCTGCTATCCAGCCTAGGGCTTTGAGTATTGTACAAGGCCGTGCTGTAGGAGTAGCTCATTACCTTCTGGGTGGAATTGCCACAACATGGGCATTCTTCCTAGCAAGAATTATTGCAGTAGGATAATGGCTAGGAGGATTTGAAAAGCATTATGGCATCCAGATTTCCGAGGTTCAGCCAGGGCCTATCTCAAGACCCAACTACTCGTCGTATTTGGTTTGGTATCGCTACCGCACATGACTTCGAAAGCCATGATGATATTACTGAAGAGCGTCTCTACCAAAAGATTTTTGCTTCTCATTTTGGTCAGTTAGCAATAATCTTCCTGTGGACCTCTGGTAATTTATTCCACGTAGCTTGGCAAGGTAATTTTGAAGCATGGATACAAGATCCTTTACATGTAAGACCTATTGCTCATGCAATATGGGATCCTCATTTCGGTCAACCAGCTATAGAAGCATTTACTCGAGGAGGGGCCTCTGGTCCAGTTAATATTGCTTATCCCGGTGTTTATCAATGGTGGTACACAATCGGATTACGTACCAATCAAGATCTTTATACTGGAGCTCTTTTTTTACTAATTCTTTCCGCTATTTTTTTAATCGCGGGTTGGTTGCATCTACAACCTAAGTGGAAACCAAGTGTTTCATGGTTCAAAAATGCTGAATCTCGTCTTAATCATCATTTGTCAGGACTTTTCGGAGTAAGTTCTTTGGCTTGGACAGGGCATTTGGTTCACGTTGCTATTCCTGAATCAAGAGGTGAACACGTGAGATGGGATAATCTACTAACCGCATTACCACACCCCCAGGGTCTAGGGCCTTTTTTTGCGGGTCAGTGGAGTGTTTATGCCCAAAACGCTGACTCAAGTAGTCACTTATTTGGTACTTCTCAAGGAGCTGGTACTGCTATTCCAACTTTTACTGGGGGATTTCATCCACAGACTCAAAGTTTATGGCTGACTGATATTGCTCATCATCATTTAGCAATTGCAGTTGTTTTTACCATTGCTGGTCATATGTATAGAACTAACTTTGGGATTGGGCACAGTATAAAGGAAATCTTAGAAGCACATACTCCTCCAGGGGGCCGATTAGGACGTGGTCACAAGGGCCTTTATGACACAATTAATAATTCTCTTCACTTTCAATTGGGTCTTGCTTTAGCTTCTCTAGGAGTTATTACTTCTTTGGTAGCTCAACACATGTATTCTTTACCTGCTTATGCATTTATAGCGCAAGACTTTACTACTCAAGCTGCATTATATACTCATCATCAATACATTGCTGGGTTTATTATGACAGGCGCGTTTGCTCATGGAGCTATTTTTCTTATTAGGGATTATAATCCAGAACAAAATAAAGGTAATGTATTGGCAAGAATGTTGGAACACAAAGAAGCGATCATATCTCATTTAAGTTGGGCTAGCTTATTTCTAGGTTTTCATACCTTAGGACTCTACGTGCATAATGATGTCATGCTTGCTTTTGGTACCCCAGAAAAACAAATCTTGATTGAACCTGTATTTGCTCAATGGATCCAATCTGCTCATGGCAAGGCTTTATATGGTTTTGATGTACTCCTATCTTCAGCAAATAGTCCAGCTTTTAATGCTGGTCAAAGCTTATGGTTACCTGGTTGGTTGGATAGTATCAATAATAATAGTAATTCACTATTTTTAACCATAGGTCCCGGAGATTTTTTGGTTCATCATGCCATTGCTCTAGGTTTACACACAACCACATTAATTCTAGTAAAAGGTGCTTTAGATGCACGTGGCTCCAAGTTAATGCCAGATAAGAAAGAATTTGGTTATAGTTTTCCTTGTGATGGTCCAGGACGAGGTGGTACTTGTGACATTTCAGCCTGGGATTCTTTTTATTTGGCAGTCTTTTGGATGTTAAATACTATTGGATGGGTCACATTTTATTGGCATTGGAAGCATATAACCCTATGGCAAGGAAATGTAGCTCAATTTAATGAGTCTTCTACTTATTTAATGGGATGGTTGAGAGATTACCTGTGGTTAAACCCTTCACAACTTATCAATGGATATAATCCATTCGGTATGAACAGTTTATCCGTCTGGGCATGGATGTTTCTATTTGGACATCTCGTATGGGCCACTGGATTTATGTTTCTTATATCCTGGCGCGGATATTGGCAAGAACTCATTGAAACTCTAGCATGGGCTCATGAACGTACACCTCTAGCTAATTTAGTGCGCTGGAAAGACAAGCCAGTAGCTCTTTCTATTGTTCAAGCAAGATTAGTTGGATTAGCTCATTTCTCCGTAGGTTATATTTTTACTTATGCGGCTTCCCCAATTGCTTCTACATCAGGCAAATTTGGCTAATCATTCTCTTTCATGAGATAAAATTGATTGGATTAAGCCTACCTTTGCTTCTGATAGGCTCGATCTAACTCTCTTTAACAAGGGAATGAAATAATAAAAATAAGAACAACAATGTTCTTTCGGAAAGAATCTCAATAAAAAATTTTCGTTACAATTTTTGACAAACAAAAGGAATGTTATTTATTAATTAAACCATCATGGCAAAGAAAAGTCTTATCCAGAGAGAGAAAAAGAGGCAGAAATTGGAACAAAAATACCATTCTATTCGTCTTTATTTGAAAAAAAGGATGAGCGAAGCTTCATTATTAGATGAGAAATGGGAAATTTCTGAAAAATTACAATCTTTACCACGTAATAGTGCACCAACACGTCTTCATCGTCGTTGTTTGTTGACCGGAAGACCCAGAGCCAACTATCGAGACTTTGGTTTATCCAGGCATGTACTTCGTGAGATGGCCCATGCATGTTTGTTGCCCGGGGTAATAAAATCCAGTTGGTAAGAAAATGATTCAGAAGAATCATAATATACAAATGCAATTTGTAATCCCCCAACAAGTTGGGGGATTCTCTATGAAATTCATAAATATCACTTGTTTAGTAAATGTACTTCATATTATTATTTTATTAATTATTAATGAATTGCGCGGAGTAGAGCAGCTTGGTAGCTCGCGAGGCTCATAACCTTGAGGTCACGGGTTCAAATCCCGTCTCCGCCAAATACTAAATTTTTTAGTTCTTTATAGTTCATTAATCTTTATAAAGTTATTTAGAAACTACATAAAGAAACAAACCTAAAATTAGACTCAATCTTATATTTTATTTATATTCCATTTCTCAAGAATGGGCGGGTAGCGGGAATCGAACCCGCATCTTCTCCTTGGCAAGGAGGAATTTTACCATTAAACCATACCCGCAACTAAAAATGACTTATTATTTAATATATATGAATAGATTTACTTATATATAGTCAACTATTTATTATGAATTATGCAAATTCAAATTACTTATTTCTTCATTTAAGAATAGGATATCGATAATGAAACGAGCCCCCCCTGGAACACGTTTTTTGTGGCCTCAGTACCCGTAGGAAATACCTCAATTCAACCAAGGGAGGGAGTACTGTGATTTGAAATATCTTACTTAAGATATAAAGGAATTGAGGATACCTACCAAGAAGACTAATCCAATCCATAATGAAGCACCCGAGAATACAACATTTCTGCTACTTGACCAACCATCAGGAGAGGCAAGTACAACAGGCACACCAATTATTAGAAGAAATGGAATTGCAATTGATGCAAACACAGCCAACTGAAAAGCAATAGTCATGGTTGTGATTTCCCGAACTTTTAACAAATGAAATAGATTATACCGTCTGATCCCTATCTGACATAAATCTTGATAACCGGGCCAGATGCATCATAAAAATAATCTGATTTGATTATACTTGTGATAAAGTTTTGTTAGCTTTTTTCATTTCCTTTGAAATGAAAAAGAAAAATTTTTGCATTTCTTTTCCCAGGAAATATTATATCTTTTACATAGTATAGATATCTACGAGTAGTATTGATTATATATCACCAGGTCTTATAAGTATTACCTGAAGAAGTAACTTAGAATTAGTTTTTAGGAGAGATGGCCGAGTGGTTTATAGCCCTGGTCTTGAAAACCGGTATAGTATTTTTCAATACTATCGAGGGTTCGAATCCCTCTCTCTCCTCTTATCCCTTTTTATCTCTTCTTCGAAGGATTCCAAGAAATCTAGTTATTTATAAAATAGATTTATAGCTCGGCTTTTTGTAGCCGAGCCTTCATTCATAAGGAACTTACAAAAAAAAGTATTTATTAGGAAAAGTTTTTCTTTGTTTCGTAGAAGCTGGAATTAATTCTAGCTCTTTTATTATTATTAGTATTTATTTCTCTTTTTAGTTAAGAGGTGTCATAGAAAGAACAGGTTCAGAATCACGGTCAATTCCTTTCTCAAATCCGGCTGCAGCTGCACGGGCTCTTCCTGCGTGCCATGAATGACCTACGAAAAAGAAGAATCCTGAAACGAAATGGGAGGTGGCTAACCAACTTCGAGGAGAAACATAGTTTACTGCATTAATTTCGGTAGCTACTCCACCCACAGAGTTCAAAGAACCTAAAGGAGCATGAGTCATATACTCTGCCGAGCGTCGTTCTTGCCAAGGCTGTATATCTTTCTTCAACTTACTCAGATCTAAGCCATTAGGACCTCTTAGAGGTTCTAACCATGGAGCACGAAGATCCCAAAAGCGCATTGTTTCTCCTCCGAAAATAATTTCTCCGGTAGGAGAACGCATAAGGTATTTACCCAAACCAGTGGGTCCTTGAGCAGAACCTATATTAGCTCCGAGCCGTTGGTCCCTAACTAAAAAGGTAAAAGCTTGAGCTTGGGAGGCTTCTGGACCAGTAGGACCATGAAATTCGCTAGGATAAGCTGTATTATTAGACCAAACGAAACAACGAGCAATAAAACCAGAGACAGAAAGAGCTCCTAGACTATAGGACAAGTAAGCTTCTCCGGACCATACAAAAGCGCGACGAGCCCATGCAAAAGGTTTGGTTGAGATGTGCCAGATTCCGCCAAAGATACAGATGAAACCTAACCATACATGTCCCCCGATTATATCTTCAAGATTGTCTACACTAACAATCCATCCCTCTCCACCAAAAGGTGATTTAAGTAAATAACCAAATATAACACTTGGATTAAGAGTAAGATTCGTAATTTTTCTTACATCTCCACCACCAGGAGCCCATGTATCGTATACACCTCCAAAATACAAAGCTTTGAACACTGAAAGAAAAGCACCAGCACCTAACAAGATTAAATGAATACCTAAAATTGTAGTCATTTTGTTTTTATCTTTCCATACATAACCAAAAAATGGAAAAGACTCTTCCAAAGTTTCGGGTCCAATAATTGCGTGGTAGATACCTCCAAAACCTAAAACTGCAGAAGAAATTAAGTGAAGTACTCCGGATACGAAGTATGGAAAAATATCTACGACTTCTCCACCAGGACCTACTCCCCATCCCAGAGTAGCTAGATGGGGAAGTAAAATTAATCCCTGTTCATACATAGGCTTTTCTGGAACAAAATGAGCCACTTCGAATAAGTTCATTGCTCCAGCCCAAAACACAATTAATCCGCCATGAGCAACATGAGCACCAAGTAATTTACCGGATAAGTTGATAAGTCTGGCATTACCAGCCCACCAAGCAAAACCAGTGGTTTCTTGATCACGACCACCTAAAGCTAAAGTTCCATTAAAGAGCGTTTCCACGGGGTAGAACCTCCTCGGGGAATACAAGATTTTCATGAGGCTGATCTTGAGCCGCCATCCAAGCACGAATACCTTCGTTCAAAAGAATATTTTTGGTGTAAGAAGTTTCAAATTCGGGATCTTCTGCTGCACGGATCTCTTGAGAAACAAAGTCATATGCCCGCAGATTCAAGGCTAAACCAACTACTCCGATGGCACTCATCCATAATCCAGTTACTGGTACGAATAGCATGAAGAAATGTAACCAACGTTTATTGGAAAAAGCAACACCGAAGATTTGGGACCAAAAACGGTTAGCAGTAACCATGGAATAAGTTTCTTCAGATTGTGTTGGATTAAAAGCACGGAATGTATTTGCACCATCACCATCTTCAAATAATGTATTTTCTACAGTAGCACCATGAATGGCACATAAAAGAGCAGCACCCAATACTCCGGCAACTCCCATCATATGGAATGGGTTTGAAGTCCAATTATGAAAACCTTGAAAGAACAAGATAGATCGAAATATAGCTGCTACACCGAAACTGGGTGCAAAGAACCAACCAGATTGGCCCAAAGGATAAATCGAAAATACAGAAACAGAAACAGCAATTGGAGCAGAAAATGCAATTGCATTATAGGGACGCAATTGTACAGATCGAGCAAGCTCGAATTGGCGCGACATAAAACCAATTAAAGCAAAAGCACCGTGAAGAGCCACAAAGGTCCATAGACCACCTAATTGGCACCAACGAGTAAAATCTCCTTGTGCTTCAGGACCCCACAAAAGCAGCAAAGAATGTGATAAACTATTAGCAGGAGTTGAAACTGCGGCAGTTGAAAAGTTACAACCTTCTAAATAAGAACTAGCCAATCCATGGGTATACCATGAGGTTACAGAAGTTGTACCCGTGAACCATCCACCTATGGAGAAATAGGCACAAGGGAAAAGTAATAAACCGGACCAACCCACGAATACGAAACGGTCTCTCCTTAGCCAGTCATCCATGCTATCAAATAAACCTTTAGGTTCTTCAGAAGATTTTCCGATGGCTATAGTCGTAGTAATTCTCCTATTCAACTACTTTAACCATTTCTAAGCACCTTATCTTATTATGGAATTATTTTCAAATACAATATTTGATTATCTGCAGATAATTTTCCTTCTTTGCCCCTTATATCGAAAAGTTTTCTTATTCCACGGAGAATCCCTCGTTACATAGATATTTCTATATAGTTTCTTCTCCGGTTCAAAGCATTTACTGGAAGATCTATGCCTAGTCTCAGAACAAACTCATTAAAAACTTCTCGGAAGGCAGGTAAGCTTTTCTTTTCTTCTTGGTGCTTCTCACAAGAATTCTTCAATATTCCTTTGACTCAATATTGATTCTTTCCCGAATCTTTCAGGTCCGTTCAAATAATTAATAGGAGTAGCATTTACTATCTCTATTCTATTTAAGTAAATAATTCCACATCTTTGTTTCGTAAAAAATAAAAATTTATCTGTTTTTTTTTTATTTGGAAAGGAAAAGAAACTTTCCCGACTTACGACAAATAATAAGAGGATAAATAACAAATGTTTAAATTTATTGACTTATCCAGATCGAATTTATTAATTGAAACAAAATCGGAATGGAAAAGAAGAATGAGAAGTTCCTTATTATTACAAAAAGCTTCATTCTCTTCAATTCTAGACTTACTTTTACTTATCCTTAGGTGACATGGGAAATAATAATGATTACTGTATTTAGTACAATATTCAGTTTTTATTTTTGGTTCAGTAAAAAATTATTCACTTGTAGCAATAAATATTTATACTACGAAATGAAAGAATAAAAAATATTGAATAATTCAATGAGAGAATTGACATCTATGATCTTCAGTAAACTTCAATATTAGAATAGCCAACTAATATATAATATAATAAGTCAAGTTTACTATTTTTTTTGTTTAGTCAATTCCTTTTTTTATCACTTTATATACTGGATATGACGTAAGGAATGAATGGAGGAAAAAAAAAAAAATAGGAATAGAAAATCATTGATTTGGTGTTATGTGTTCCCCACTAATAAATAGTATGAATTTAATATAATTGATAGAATTCTATTATTAACTCATATAAATATTAATTAATTGAATTATTTGCTACGGCTTTTCTTTTTTCTTTTTCAGTGATTCAATAGTGGAGCCCAACAAATTACTTTGTAATTATTTTTAACACAGTGATTATTGCTTCATGGAAAACCTTGAAAAGAATACCACATAAGAGTTCCATTTTGCTTACAATCTACCCCTACTCCAATAATATGTCTCTGCTCCTCCATCCAAAATATGGGAGAGAAAGTTTATTTGTTCCCCGCGCTTTATTACATGTACATGACTCAACTTTTTTAGTAACCCAACCCCACTATATATATAGCTGATCATGCTAAAACAAATACTACTTACCTTTATATTTAGAATTCTATCCTTTTTTAAATTACTTATTTGAATTTACTTAATAAAATAAGGGTCTTTTTTTTTTATTGTATTAGATGCAATTATTTCTTTCCAATTCGTTCTTACAAATTTTTGATAGAAAAAAGAAATGAACACTTATAAAATAATGACGTTAATATAACACAAATTTATTATTCTAATAGGATTTTTTTGTAATTAGAAGATTGCGTAATCGGAAAATCTTCTATTGTGGATATGAATAATCTATTGCAGATACTTTTGGAGAAAAAGCTCTTGCTAAGAATTCATTAATAGACGGCAAGGACACAGAAGTCCCCTTCATTTGGTCTTCGCACTTCCATGATGCAGGAATTCGAAGGTAATCATACTAGAAAAAAAAAACTTTTATCAGAACCAAAGAAAAATCTTATTTACTCAAGACTCTTCCAAAAAAATCACTGCGTCTCTTGTAGTCATTCTTTATACAGTTCCATTTCTTGTTATTCCAGTTGTTTCTATCCGTAATAATATTTGGACTAAACAATTCAATTATATGCCAGGAAGCGAGTTCGATAGAATAATGAACCACGGAGAGGAGGCTGGGAGATCTATCTTTGAAAAGGATATATAAAGAGTATTTGCAAGATTGTGAATAGCGTAGCTTTCCCATGATGCATAATAAACTGTAGTTTTCAACTTTTGTTGTTACGGAACTGAAATAACTTACTTCTGAGACTCAGGATAAAAAAAGAATAAAACGGTGGAGTACAATAAGTCTCATTTAGTTAGTCCTAAAGAGAAGGTTAAATAACAGTCTATATGAGTCATTGAAAATCGAGCATAGTTGAATTGAGGATATCAATTTGGTAAGGTAATTGACCTTTAAGGAATATAAGTATAAGGAATTTAAGTATAAGGAATTTAAGTATAAGAAATAGAAGTATGGCTTCCAGGAATTGGAAATAAATTAGCTTTTGAAATAATATAGCGTTAAAAAAAAAAATAACTTATCAAGTTTTCTACAAAATAGAACGAAAATAAGACTAGTAATTGAAGGAATCACTGGAATAAAAGAAATAAAACTCTTGACAGTTAATAGTAAATTGAGTATCATAGGAATAAGGGTCAACAAGCCCCCATCGTCTAGTGGCCTAGGACACCTCTCTTTCAAGGAGGCGACGGGGATTCGAATTCCCCTGGGGGTACATTGAAAAAAAAATCCCAGGTAATCAATAAATATTTTTCAATACTTTTTACATTGGTTTCAATTTCAATGAAATTTTGATCTTAATAAAAAAAAAAGAAAAGAATAAAAGTTTTTCTTTTCTACCTGGGTCGATGCTCGAGTGGTTAATGGGGACGGACTGTAAATCCGCTGGCAGTGCCTACGCTGGTTCAAATCCAGCTCGACCCAATGACGACAATCCTACTAATCGATTTATTACATAGAGTTTTTGGCTCAAATACTTAGCTCCAATAAAAAAAATTGTTGCTGCAACAATACAAAGCCAACCCTACCTCTTTATTAATAGTTTATTTAGTAATAAAAAAATATATACTTTTTGCACTCAAATAGAAGAAATGCAGAAAAAAATGATTGATTTGACACATAAGCTTATAGATCGACATAATGACTAAACTATATTCAGTGGGATTGTAGTTCAATTGGTTAGAGCATCGCCCTGTCAAGACGAAAGTTGCGGGTTCGAGCCCCGTCAATCCCGATTAATTAAATTGATTCAATTTATGATTTGCTTGAATAAAAGAACTGGAATAAACTTCATCGTTTATCAGAACTGGAGTAAACTTCATCGTTTATCAAAACTTTAATATTTTTAGTATATTCTTGTACCAAGTCCTTATTTTATAAGCATCGGACAAATAAAAAATAAAATAGGTTGATATTGTAAAAAAATGACTATTTATGGTGAGGTCTTTATTCCAAAAATAGACACAATATCACTGGATTAATTTATTATTAATCTCATGTTTCTCAATTAATTAAGAATAAAATTTATTTTTTATTTTCTAATATCAATGAAGTTTCAATTTCATTTTGAAAAAGCCATTGATTTTTTAACAACAATTTTATTATCTGATTCAATAACATTCTGTTGGAACAAAACGAATTCAATAAATATTGATGACTCTCGAACAAAGTACTATGGAGTGATAAATCACTGGATAATGAACTATTCATTTCAAGCCATCTCTGGTAATTATTCAACGACTCAAAGCGAGTAGATTTTTCTTGCGGGTATTCAATCAACCAAGGTTGATATAAATATATAGCAGCAAATAAATGTGGATGTTTCAATTGGACACCAATTTGTTCAGTACTTTTAAAAGTTTCAATATTTTGTTTATCCGCAAAAGTTAATGGATTCAATCCACTTATATAATTACTCATTGAATCTTGGCTATATCCGCGATGAACAAAAAATTGTTCGATCTTTTGAATTGATTGAGATTTTTTCTGTTCCCTCTTCGTTCCATAAGTAACATAAAGTCTTCTCAGCATTTCTTCATCTACAAATAATTTTCGATGTGAAAATGTAAGATGATGATTTTTGAGTAATAAACCCGTTGGATCCCAAACGAATCGTCTCCCCATAAATAACAGTGGTTTATTAGATATTTGATATTCTATTGGATATTGTATTGGTGAAAAAATTCCCAATGTTTCAAATTGCTCTTTTAATAACGTAGTTTCTAATTGAGACTCTAGTTCCTGCAAGCTTATTCGTCTCATTTTTGATAAAACCCTATCGTAGGGAGATTGTTGTCTCATCCTATATTGTACGAATCGAGCACCATTAAAATTATTTTGTAAATATTTAGAAGGAGTTTGTTCGTTTTCCCAAAAAGACCCAACAGAGTATGGAATTTGAAATTCATTGGGTCTTTTCATCCGATTAAATATATTGCTGCGGATGAGACTGAAACGCCAAATCCTAGGAGAACAGGCAGTATTACTTACTAATTTATATAGTTTTTGCTTGTATTGAATAGGAAAAATTTTCTTTTGCATTATATTTACAAGATTTGTCGTTTGGGAATAAGGAGCAAGTCTCATTTCATTAGAAATAGATTCATCTTGATATATTTCTAACCTTGGAAACTCTACCAAAAGACTTTCTGTAATAGTACAAGCTGAATTAGAATCATCCTCAGCATTTTTATCAAGAGGAATCAAATTCTCTTGTTTCTTTTTTGATCCAAACCAAGAATCTCGAGCTGCTGATCCAGCTAAGCACCCCAAAATATGAGATAGTATAGTAAATTCCTTTATAGTGGTTTCGATAATAGGAGGCTCTAAATACCATTCGGACAAATAATAAAATCTTTTTTTCCAGAAGTTATTACCTTTACATAAAGGATTCATGGTAAATTTTTTCGTGACTATATTTCGTACAATAGCCTTTCCTATTTCATAAATAAGTTTTTCATAATTTTGACTATATTCCGTATTTGTATCTATATATGTAAAACCCAAGGCTTGTCTATGGAAAGCTAATCCAATTGTATTACCGTATATAACTGATTTATTGTAGGTAATATTGATCAATGAAACTTCATTAACAAGTAATGCCAAATCTCGTGCATCATAGCCCATGGTTCCATATCCAAACTCATTAAGACGAGACAAATTATTATTTTCTAAATGAAAACGTTTACTACGTAAGAAAATAGAAAATTCCTTTTGTCGTTCTGAAATATTAAGCATTCGAATATTTATTAATTTATCTAATCGATTTGGATATATCGGGGATGGATCCATTCCTTCGGGAATATGAGTCGAACCAAAAACAATTATACTGAAAGTACGATTATTAACGAAATTGGTACGAAAATATCTCAATAATAAACCGAGTAGGGGAGTAGAATTAGATTTCATATCTTGAGTGGAACAATTTACATTTAGTTCATGAATATTTTGAATCCATATAATGCAAGGGGAAATTTCTTTTGCTAATTCTAAAATAAGAGCTAATTGGTGCAGGTTCTCCATCAAAACATTCCAATCTTTGGTTGTAATGTCAGGTTCGTTATACAATAATTTGCTTATGGATATTTGTATCAAAGGAACATAAGAGTCTGCTGCTAAATTCTTGATCAAATAAGATCGTCCTGTTTCTATAGGACCTATTAGTAAATTACCTTTGGAGGGAGATAATCCTAAGCGGAGCGGAATAGGTATTCCATGAGGTGCAAAATCCAAAGTCTTGGTTTGCCGCGATATATGCGGGGAAGTAGAAGTAATTCTCTGCCAGAAAGCAAGGAAAACCCATTTTTGTGCTAAATTAAATTGATAAAACGGGTAATTTACTAAACTTTTCTCAAAACTTTCAGCTAAATATCGTAAGTAATAAAGTCCTTGTTGGGTGATTCGATAACCAAAATCATTACTTAATAAATAATGATTGCGAATGATATTCAATCCATATCGAGAAATCTTTTTTCGTGTTACTAGAGATTGAATCAATAATTCCCTTTTTCTCGGAAAAATATCTAAACTTTTATTATTAGCTAACCATCTATTTGATTTTTCTCTCGTGAATAAAAATAACTTTCTATTTTTTATATAATGTCTAAAATTTTTTATAAAGTTTATAAATGTGTTCTGTGTATCAATTAATTGTACCGGATTTTGATACATCAGCTTATTCCAATAAGATTTATGATCTATTAAATATCGGATTATTCCGAAGCGTTTCCATAGATCAAAATAGTCCGAGCCTATCAGACCAGATAAATAATTTTGTAGGAACAAATAACTAGGAATAAAAAAACTAATAATAATAATAATTGAACATTCATCATTCCAAAAAGTTATTGATTTAAAATATGACCATAGAAATTCAAGTAATGATTTCTTAGGTTGATTATTTGATATTTCTTGATCCTGAGCATGGATTTGAGAAACATATTCAAATTGATCACTGCTGTTTAGTAATATTTCCGTAAACGTTTGTAAAATTATATTAGATAGGTATTTCCACCACTTAAAAGTGAAAAACCATGGCGTATACGTTTCAAACAAAGCGTTTTTTTTCAAAAAACTCTCTATTTGGAATATTTGATATGTCCCCGTATTTATAGCTCGTTCATTCGAGTGTGGTAAAAAGAATGATAAAATAGTTTCATTTTCTTTGATTTCTTTGAATAGATTCGAATTATCAAATAAAACTAATTCGGCGTTTTTTCCATCTATCACTTTATTTCTAGTTATGTTTTTTGAATCTCTCGTTGAACCATTTCTTACGAACAGTTCTCTAACCCAATAAAACATCTTATTGTTCTTATTTCGAATTCTTAAAGGAGATTCAGAGAGTAGATCATGTTGATAAGATTGACGTTGAATAAGGCTCAGGTTTGGACTTAAAGCTTTTTCATCGAGTAAATTATTAATGTTCCTTCTCTCCAAAGTGGATATTTCTATATCAGGCTGGTTAAAGTAAGTAATTTCTAAATTGACTATTTGTTTTCTTGTTAAAAGTGTTACGGTAGAAAACTCTTCAATAAAATAAGTATTGATTTTTTTATGACACAATAAGTTGATTCGAGTTAATAAATTTAACAATTTATACGAATTATTAACCAATGTCAATATTTGATTATAACTTCTTTTTAAACATTTGAAAAAAATATTGGATACTTGTGACTGAGTAACTGAAATAGTATTTTCTTCTAAGGAAAAAGGTCCTATTCCAATTCCAACGAAAGACGAAAGAAATTTATTGTTGTGTTGAGGTAAAAAACTCAATAATTGTCCATACGTAAATTTAGAGTCTTTGATAATATTTTCTTTTGTGTTACAGAAATAAAAATACCATCTCTTATTATAATCTAACTGGATATGATGCAAATGATCTAGAAATTTTGGTATAATTGCCTCGTAAAAAGAAGTTTTCAGTAAAGTTCTTTTATTAGAAAGTTTTACGGGATCAAACCAAATGTCTTGATTTTTGAGTATTGTAAAAAGAGTAGTCTTATCAGAGAGTTCCATGTACTCAACATCAATGTTGAACTTATTATAAAATGAATCAATAGTGAATTTACTTACTGGTATTTCAATCAAAGATAAAGGTACTATTGATTCTTCATCACTTGAAAAATTGAATTCCTGTGATAATTCATTATTATACGAAGAATTCGTTTCGAAATAAATCCTTTTAGTATCAATGATTTTTGGTGAGTAACTCGACGTATCAGAATTTTCAGACTCCTTGGAAATTGAAAAATCAAAACCTTTTTTTATAAAGTTTTGACAAATAAAATAAAACTTGGAATAATTCTTTTTTAGTTTTCCAAACCAACTTATTAAAATTTGGTTAATGAAAAATTCCATTTGATTGGACATTATTTTCGAATAGTTATCCCCATAAATAAATCTGTTTGGAAATCTTTCCAAGTTATTATTGGTCCGATCAAACCATTCATATAAATTCAGATTCCAATTAACGTATTTATTGTCTTTGTAGAAATCGAACCTTTTTCTTACACCTCTCACCCAATTGAATGAATGTTGGTTAATTGTATTCTTCGTTATATTTTTCAAACCTTTTTTTTGAAGTTTTTGAATCCAATACTTCAAATAATAAATTGATTCGTGCATTAAATATGAACTATTTAATGATTTTTTCGAATGTGTAAAAAAATTTTTCTTAATAATTGATTTGTACCAACTTGGAGTTCCGGTTTCGTTATTTGCAATATAATGAAAAATTTTTTCCGTTGCATACTTTATATCAAGGGGAAACTCATTCTTTTTATAAACCTGATTAGACTTGGTAATTGAAAAATGGAATCGATTGATCTTTATTACCAATTCTTTTTGAGATTTTAGAAGAAAATTGAATATGTAATGTCTGTTAGACTCGTGAGGAATCGACCGAAACAAAAAAAAATATTCCTACATATATTCCAGTTCATAAATATAATCAAATCCAATTTGTTTATATTTAATGTCTTTCTTCGAATAGTATAAGATACAGCATCTGGTAAAACGAAACAATTTAAGCAAAAATTTTTGAACTTATTTCTTATATTCCACACATCAACTATTCTATTACTGTCTGATCGTATAGAATATTTTAAAAACACATTTTGGTATTTTTTATATAATCCAGAATTATTATTATTAGGTTCTTCAGTGGTATGGAAACCTATACCCAGTTCATCTATTGATAATATGTCTAAAAAAGCATAACAAATTGATTTAGGAAAATTATCAATTATTATTTTTTCTTCCTTAGAAAATAAATTCTCTATTATATATGTTATGTTTTCCGTAAAGCGTTTCTCTATCCAAGGAATTGATGAATCTTTTGAGAAACATTTTGAAAACAAATTTGATTTTATGTTGTTTTGCTTAATTCCAGCAAGGAGAGAAAGATCCCAAAAAGTCGAATAATTTTTTATTAGTTGTTTGTTAATACGTATGTGATTTATGTCTGTTTTCTCAAAAAGCCATTCAGAAAAATTTTTGTTACGATTCAAATATTGCTTTTCAGTCAAATTTAAAGCTAAATCTACTGAAGAAATGATATTTCTTCTCTTTTTCGAATCTGAAACATTAGTTTTCCAAGTTTTTGCTTCTCTATAAAATTCAAAGAAATGTTTAATGTCTTCTGTATTTTTATCTTTGAGATAGATGACATTATTACTATTCATATATTCTTCTATATATATTTCACGACTAGGAAAAATTCCTTCTAGGACACAATCTTTCCACCATTGTAAACCCCGAATTTTAATCTGATCATACACAGGCATAATGCCCAGATTTTTGCTTATTCCGTGTTTGGTAGAAACAAAACCTTCTTCTGAATTTGGCATGTGACTTATATATTTCTTACTTCCTATCGAAGAAATAAAGGAGTGATGCGAGGAAATATAAAGATATGTAAAAGGCTTAAAGTATTCTTTTTGCATTTCGTTTTTACATTCAGCACGATTTATATGTTCATGAACTATTTTTGACAAATGCAAATGTTTTGTTTCCACCGAACCTTTCTTATTCAAACCATATATAAAGACTGGTAATGTGAATAGTACTAAACAAATCAATGATATGTTATTTATTGAACCACGTAGATCGCGTGAGATTAGTGAAATAAGAATTCGAAGATCAAAGAGCTTAATAAGATGTTCTCGATTGAAAATGATCCTGGTCAACAATCCAAAAAAATTCCAATTTGTCCATAAATTAAATAAATACTGAGGGTTTTGTACTTTTCCGGATCTTAATACCTCATAAAATAATCTTCTTTTTTTTTTTAAATTTATTCTCAATTTATTTTTCACCCTCTTATTTATCAGAAACCCATTAAAAAACCTTTTATTATTTAAAAAGTTAGAGTCACATATTTTCAAATATATCTTATTGAATATGTCAATCTCTACTAAATAACTTTTTATATTCTATATGTAAACCTCGATCAAAACACTTTGGTATTTTTTATTCTCCTCTATAAAATTGAGAAAATGTTTCTATTAATTTATTAGGACGAAATTATATTGGATACATTAAAACAAAGCAATTTTATTTCATTCAATTACTATGATTTACCAGGTATTGAATATAAAAAATTCGTCGAATTTGTCTAACTATTTTATATTTGTCCTCTGAATATATATATAATCTATTATTACAAAAGTTTTTCGAACTTTATAAATAATAATTTTTATATTTTTTTTATGATTAGTATTTATAAAACACATTATAATAATGTGGTAATGGAATTATAGTGTCAATTTCAAAAAGTACATTAAATAAGAATATATAATAATGAGATAATGGTATTATAATGTCAATTTAGAAAAGTATATTACATGGAAATATATGAAATTCGTTGATTTAGAAAAGTACATTAGATGGGAATATATGAAACTTGTCAAAAAAGTACATTTAAAAGAATGTAAATAAAATATTTCTTTTAATTAGTTTTTTACTGGGAAAAACAATCTGATTCATTATTAATTCTTTTTTTTATTCTCTATTACTGGGCGAACGACGGGGATTGAACCCGCGCATGGTGGATCCACAATCCACTGCCTTAATCCACTTGGCTACATCCGCCCTTTTTTTTTTTTCAATTTATTAAATATAAATACCCTCCCGTATATGTTATGATTAAAATAATGACCTTGGAGAAACTTGGAAAGTCTCTAAGGTCATTATATATTTGAAAGGTTATTATCATGTTCTAGTTATGATCCCAGCCTCGTCAACATGAACTTAGAACTGAGTCATTATTTTTTCCTATCGGTAATAACTAAAAACCTATAAGTAGGAATATTAGCCATTTACGGAAGGAGCTTCAACAGAAGCTAAGTCTAGAGGGAAGTTGTGAGCATTACGTTCATGCATAACTTCCATACCAAGGTTAGCACGGTTGATAATGTCAGCCCAGGTATTAATTACACGGCCTTGGCTGTCAACTACGGATTGGTTGAAATTGAAACCATTTAAATTGAAAGCCATGGTGCTAATGCCTAAAGCAGTGAACCAAATACCTACTACTGGCCAAGCTGCTAAGAAGAAGTGTAGAGAACGAGAGTTGTTAAAGCTAGCGTATTGGAAAATCAATCGACCAAAGTAACCGTGAGCAGCTACGATGTTATATGTTTCTTCCTCTTGACCAAACTTGTAACCCGCATTAGCAGACTCATTCTCAGTAGTTTCTCGGATCAAACTGGAAGTTACCAAGGAACCATGCATAGCACTGAATAGAGAGCCGCCAAATACGCCAGCTACACCCAACATGTGGAATGGATGCATAAGTATGTTGTGTTCAGCTTGGAACACGATCATAAAGTTAAAGGTACCGGAGATTCCTAGAGGCATACCGTCGGAAAAGCTTCCTTGACCAATAGGGTAAATCAAGAAAACAGCGGTAGCAGCTGCAACAGGAGCTGAGTATGCAACAGCGATCCAAGGACGCATACCTAGACGGAAGCTAAGTTCCCACTCACGACCCATGTAGCAAGCTACGCCAAGTAAGAAGTGAAGAACAATTAGTTCGTAAGGACCACCATTATATAACCATTCATCCACGGAAGCTGCTTCCCAAATAGGGTAAAAGTGCAAACCAATCGCTGCAGAAGTAGGAATGATTGCACCAGAAATGATGTTGTTTCCGTAAAGAAGAGAACCAGATACGGGCTCACGGATACCATCAATATCTACTGGAGGAGCTGCAATGAAAGCAATGATAAATACAGCGGTTGCAGTTAATAAGGTAGGGATCATCAATACACCGAACCATCCGATGTAAAGGCGGTTTTCAGTGCTGGTAACCCAGTCGCAGAAACGACCCCATAAGCTTGCGCTTTCGCGTCTTTCTAAAGTTGCGGTCATGGTAAAATTTACCCTTAGTTTATAGAGTGATAATAAGTTCCCAAGCATATAACTTGTTATTTTATAATATTACACAATCTTTCTTTTTGTGTCAACTGATGTTCGAATAATTGAATTACATAATATCGAAAACAGTAATTGAATTACTAAAATAGAAGTAGAGCATGTATTTACCTACGTAGCATAACTTAGCTATACGATTAACATAGCAAATAGTATTTCATTCTTGTTTTATTCGATAGAAAAAAACTATCCGTATATGTTTAGTGTCTAAAAAAAATAAATGCTTTAACTCTTTTTTTGATTATGAAAAGAAATTGGGTCGCCCGGGACTCGAACCCGGAACTCGTCGGATGAAAGTAGATGAGTTACTCTTTGACTGAGATAAAAACATCTCTTCTCGAACCGTGCTTGCAATTTTCATTGCACACGGCTCTCTCTATGTATTTATTTCTCATCATATTTCAGTTCTTTTACAGAATCATCTTGAGTTTGTTCGAGCAATTGCTTAAAAGCTTCTCATTAGTGATATTAGTTTGGAATCCGGGTCTTTTCCCCTTTTGTAATAAATCTGTTATAAAATCTATTTGAATGATATCTAAATACCAGAATCTTTTTTTATGATAATAAGCCTTGGAAAGGAACAGGGGTATTAACTCCCGTTTTTTATAGAAAGAAGATCTTGGAAATAGTCTTGAACCATATTTTTTCCATACAACACGTATTGTACTCTTATGTTTACAAGCCAGAGTTTTTGCACATGAAAATCGGAGTATATATTGTATTTGGTACAAGCCATTTCTGTTTAGACATCCACTATAATAATAGAAAATCTTTTTCCAAATGTGATTAAATTGGTTGGGAATGTCATCATCTTTAAAAGTAGTCCAAGCTAATTTACCAATTGGCCGTCCCGATGTGTTACAAAATTTTTCTTTAGCTAATAATTGAATTAAATGGGAAACCGGAATTATAGCACATAATTCTTTGGTAATAAGACTGGTAAGAGGTAAATCATTTATCATTTTGGCTTGAACCACGATGATTCGGGGCCGGATACTCAAAGTATAACCCATAAAAGGAAGACAATCTTTGGATGATTTTTTGATACATATCCTGTATGGTCGAAACCAGCAATGAAAATAATATTGCCAAAATCTTATTATATAAGACTTCCATTTATAGACCAAAAATTTAGTACCTTTAAGAGCTATCATGAGATTACTTCCATATCTTACATAATGAATAGAGTCTTTTTTTACACAAGGTAAAATATTCCCTGATAAAATAAGAATCCATGATGACTTTGTAACATGTGATAGCTCTTGAATACCTTCAATCTTATGAATGGACTGAGTTCGGTCGAGTAAAGCTCCATAGGATAATGGTTTGAAACGCAAAGTTCGTTTCCAAATAGAAACCAAAGTGGATTCAAATTCATGGACATAATAATTCCATAAAAATGTGGATAATTTATTTATTTCTTTCAATGAAAGAGGAATGGATTTATCCAATACAATGATATTTGGATATTCATAAAAAACGAGTCGTAATGAGTGTAGAAAAGGAGCATCTTGAATCCGTCGACGAAAAATTCGTATAAGAATTTCTGGATGAATAGAATGAGGTATTTTTATATCTGAGAAACAATGACAATGTGAAAAATGGTCCTCCATAAAAGGGAATATGGAATGAATAGATCGAAAACTATTACATTCATTAATTTCTTTTAGCAAGGGTTTTAATTGTAACGAAAGAACAATTTGCAAAACTAAGGTCAGGACTTCTCGAATCGATTCGAAGTAGGAATTGATACAGTAATCAAAGGATTGGTTTTTATTACCTTCTCCCTTGTTGAAATATTTTTTTTTTGATAAAGCTAAAGTTTCTAAAAGGTCTTGTTGACGTATCTTACTGATTAGACGTCTCCTAGTTATAAAACTAAAACGATTGTTTAGACTTGAATCGTCAATTCGTTTCGGACCTGACTTTTTCGAAAAACGATTACAAGCAATTGCATAAATATCATCTTGGAAAAAAAGTAAATATGAAAAGCGTTGTTGCCATAAAATATTTGTTCGATCTATTTGTAGCTTCTCAATTCTGGCTAGAACCCAAGCCATGGTTCTCACGAGAGTAACCTCTTAGGATAGGAAATAATACATAGTGCAATCTATGTAAAGATCAAATGAATTGTTATTTATTCGGAAATAGAGATTCCCTCAAATAATCTCTATCTTAAACTCATTTGATTCTTTATGAAAAAAAGACTTATTTCTTCGTAATAAAAAACTCGTCTTTTTTTAACTGATTGCTCTTCTGACTTATAAATTATTCTATTTGGTCAGCATACTGGTCACTTTTCATATATCTCTATCCGAGTATTCAGGATTTATTTTATGTGAAGAAACCCCTTTCTTTTTTGTAGGGACCAACCTTTCTCATATTGGCTACTAATTAACTTTTAACTTTCAATTAGTAGAGAAATTTTGGAATGAATTTTTCTAAACAGAAGCTCGTTCTTCTGGTTCTACCTATAATTCAAGCTATATAGCTTTATCCATTAACTCTTTTTTTACTTGAGTAGTAAAACCATCTCCCATATAAGTACTCTTTTTAATTCTTTCATTCCTTTCATAAGGAAGATTATGATGAAATTAAGCCTGATAAAGAATTTGGAATAGAAACGACATGCTGTTTTTTCTGTTAAGTTTCCTTTCAAGATCAGTCGCAGTTTCACAAACCTTGCCAATGGTTTGGATGAGATTTTTATTTCATCTAGATATGTAAAACTCCCTAGTCGCACTTAAAAGCCGAGTACTCTACCATTGAGTTAGCAACCCATTTCTCAAAATGAAGTAATTAACATATTTAAAAAGCAAAAAATTAGTAACAAATATTCATACAAGAATTGGAAATGTGAATCGAAACAAATCTTTTTGAGAATAAGAATGAACAAATTCTACATAAAATGTAGATTTGTTATCACTTCAAATTCTGTTACTATTATTCAAATTCTGTTACTATTATTATTGTAATGAATCCATATTAAACACAAAAGTAATAGTTGGTGATAAGTGAGTTAACCAGAAGAGATGCTACAAAAATATTATATTTGCATAAATCACTATTGTCAATCCGATGAAAGTTCAACAAGCAATAACTTGTCAAAGTAGCACTTATCTCAGACCATATTTCTCTTTCTCATTCCTAAAGAAAGTATGGGTCTTATGTTCTTTCATGCAAGAAGAATTCAATAAGATAATAAGCAAGAGCTTATTATCTTATTGATCTATTTATTGATATTACTAAGTTGATTCTTTATCCATTCCGATAAAACAAAAAAAAAGTTAGTTATATTGGTTAGATTAACAAAATTTCCAATTTGAACAGAAACTATTAAATAAACATGAAATAAGATAGAAAAAAATGGGTAGTAAAAAAATAATTGAATAAAACCAAACACTGGACTCATTTTTATACTAGGATTTAGCTTTTAGTTGTGCAAATATCTCTGCTTTTTCCAAAATATCCTTAACAGTTTCCGTGGGTTGAGCTCCCCGTTCAAGATAATAAACAATTGCAGGAACATTTAACTGGGTTTGATCTTTTCTTGGATTATAAAAACCAACTTCCCGAAGGGCTCTTCCTTCTCTTCGAGATCGAGCATCAATTGCAATGATTCGGTAGGTAGCTTATCGGGATAGGCAGACTCGGAGTTTCCCCCCCATAAAACTGTATATGAAGTTTTTTCTTCATACAGCTTAAGTGATAATACAGCTTAAGTGATAATTTTAGGATTAACACAAGGGTTATCCTCAGAACTCAAGTATGTTTTTCAAATGTTCAATTTTTAGCATGTTTTTACTTATTGAGTCGTCTTTAACCCATTTGTATCATTAATAGATAGATTTAAAGCACTTCTATTTTCATTAATTCGAACAAATAGGATTTTCTTGTTTCCAAATTGATTTTTATAATTATTTATAATCGTTAGGTTTAAGCTTTATTCTGGTGGTTTAAGATCTAGGAGAAAAAATCGAAGCAACTTCATTTTTTTTATCCACTGTAATCAATCATAACAATTATTAATTACTGCATTCTTTTATTGACTCCATTATCGAAAATGAAATTTTTCAATTATTCGATTAATAATAAATTACTAATTTATTATTTTTCAATTTAAAAGAAAGGTTTAGATTAACAAAGTTGAAATAGCTTTTTTATCTATGTTAACCCTAGATTATCTTCCCAACTCATAGGTTATAGATAAGAGCCTACATTGTTACTCAAGCTCCGTTTTGGAAGAATCTTTTCAAATTCAAATCAATGTCGAGATAGGAACATTTCCATTCAAAGAGGAGAAATGGCGGATGTTTTAATCCACAAAACCAATCATGATATTCAAGTCGCACGTTGCTTTCTACCATATTGTTTCAAACGAAGTTTTACCATAATTTTCGAAATTTGGATAAATGTGTAAATAAATGTGTAAATAAATATGTAATGAAAATAAATAATAAAATGGAAATAATAAAATTTTATGTTATTTATTCTTATTATATTATTCAATATCTAAATAATAACTGGAAATATTTTGTAAAATAGTCAGAATAACTTAATAATTTTGGTTGTTAAAAAGTATAGCAGAGGATTCTCATTTTCTTGTTTTTTCCGTTTCACCAATAGTTGGAATAGCAAAAATTTATTAGGTTTTTTACGTGTTTCAAACACTTAATAAAATTCCTTAGCAGTCAAAAATATTTCTATAGTAATATTTATAATGCCATTTTGTATCGCAAAATTCTCAGTCTTTCTTTTAATTTTGCTTCTAATAAAGCCCGGAATTTTTCTTAATTCTAGTTGACTTTCAGGATTCCGAATCACACCTGTTTCTGTATATAATGGTTTCATAATAACTTCTTTGGTATCATGACCACCAAATATATCTAAAAAATGATCTTCCAAGCCCGAAGTAAATGAATTATAAACTGAATCAGCTATTTGATTAGTACCTTCATAACCTAAAAAAGGTCTATATCCTAATGGAAAATTTTGGATATGAATTGGTGAAGAAATAACTCCACAGGGAATATCCAGACGTTTACCAATATGACGTTCCATCTGAGTACCAAATATGGCAGATGGTTCTACACGAGCAACCATATTTGCTATTTGAGTATGATCATCTGTAACGAGTACTTCATCACAAAAACCTTTAACTTGTTCGTTAAACCATTCCATATCATGTTTACAATAGGTACCCGCACAACTTACATGAATTCCCATTTCTCGACTAAGTATTTTAGTCATTGAAGCTGCATGAGTTGCATCACCAAAAATAACTGCTTTTCTTTTTTTTGAATTTTGACAATCAATAGATTTTGAAAACCAAATAGCTTGAGAAACAAATTTGGTTTGTTGATAAATATAAGGTTCATAATCAACTGTTTCTTCTAATGACACAACAGCCAATTCATTAATATGTTTCTGTATTTTTCGGATACACTCAGCTGTATCTACAATTCCCATAGGAGTTATGGATACGTAAGGCATTCCAAATTCTTTTTCTAAATAGACTGCTGTCATTAAGCCTATTTCGCGGTAAGGAACAAAATTAAACCAAGCTTTTGGTAAATTTTGAAGATCTTCTATAAATCCTCCTTCAGGAATTACTTGATTAATTTCAATACCCAAATTTTGTAATAAACGTTTCAATTCACGACAATCATGTTGATTGTGAGAGCCCGAAGTAGAAATACCAATAATATTTGCAGAAGGTATATTTGTTACAGATTGATCCAATGTTCCTCGTTTGCGAGCTTTACCTAAATAATATTGAACAACTTGTTCTAAAGTTCTATCTGCTGCCTGAAGTTCATTGACACGATAATGATTAACATCCGCAAGAATTACGTCAGAATCAGAATTAACAGATGCTCTATACACAAAGTTCTGTAAATCTTCCTGCAAAATACTAGAAGTACATGTAGGTGTTAATATAATTGAATTAGGACGTTCTTCCTTATCTTTCCGAGTAATATTATCAATAACTTTGTCTTGGGATCCACGTGCTAATACATGACGATCTACTACGCTAGCAGTTACAGGAGTAAAATTCCTTTCTCTTTCTAACATGGAACGCATTACATTGAAGTAGTCATCTCCTAGAGGAGCATGCATAATAGCATGTACATTCTTGAAAGAGCTGGCTACTCGGAGAGTTCCAATATGAGCAGGGCCAGCATACATCCAATAGACTAATTTCATAAAAAAGATTTTTTTTTGCTTTTCCTAGCTTACTTCAGACATATTTTCCTTGCCATATATGCATATTTTTTTTTCTCATTATCATAAAAATTTTAAGAATATACTACTGTGGTTGATGAAACAATATAATAAACTTATAATTTATTTATTATTTTTTTTAATCTTTTGTTGAACGAAAGCCTGGGACGGAAGGATTCGAACCTCCGAGTAACAGGACCAAAACCCGCTGCCTTACCACTTGGCCACGCCCCATTACAAATATAAATATATATAAATATATATAAATATAAATATATATATATATATATATTGGTATTGAATCCCAATATCAAGGTTGTTGTCAATCCATATATTCATATTATCTCTGTTATTGATATCAAATCTTATTCGTATATTTATTCATTCTCATTTTTGCAAAAGAATTATTAGGTAAATTTGAATCTATTACAAGAATGAAAGAATAAAATGGAATAAAATAGAAATAAATTTTCTATTCTATTAAATGAATGAAAAAAACTAATTCCTTATTCTTTTATTTATTCTATTGAAGGGACTATAGGAATGTATAACCTTTTCGAACCTAAAAGAACTCATAATGAGATGTACTTCCATCAGTAATCAATTTATGAGGTTTTTCTCATGCTGTATCGAACCCTTGTAATAATTTTTATTATTTCCGGAGAAAAATGTTGACTATGTTTAATTTCTATCTAGAAAATGGCTTTTGTTCGAGTGGCACTATCTTTTTGGCCAAATCACCTGAAGCTTATGCTGTTTTTGATCCAATTGTAAACGTAATGCCAATCATACCTTTGTTCTTTTTTCTTCTAGCCTTTGTTTGGCAAGCTCCTGTGAGTTTTCGATAATATCCAAATCTTTTGTTCCAAAAAGGTTTATTCTTTTCAATCCATTTTATTAAAAACCCATTCTGATTTAGAATTTAAAGCAGGGAACTTTTTTGTATAACCTCTTCCATTTATTTTATAAAAGGCAGAGGTTATACATATGCACAATGTATACATACATATATAAATATAAATATAAATATAAATAAATATTTATTTCCATTTCATGATATAGTACCAAATTCGTCTACAAAATCAAATGGTTATACAAAATAAGAGTCAATTTTTCAAAGGAAGAAATTGATATTAATACTAATTTATTAGATACTAATTTATTAGAGATTTTATCCAAATCTATTCAAAGTTTGGTTTTCATTAGATATACAATGACATGCTTTTTTTGAATAACAATTCTATTCATACATCTGTCATGTATATATATATATATATATCGGTATTATTTCCAAAATAAGTTTTGAGTTTGATTTACTTTTCAAATATTTCTTTGGCAAAACTTCTGAATTTATTTTTTTCCTCCTTTCGAGGTTCCCTGAGAAATGGCAGAGTAGTTGATTGCAGCAATCTCAAGAATCATTTCTTCAGTTCAACTAGGTTAGGCGTTCGAATCCCCTTTTCTCTTCATTCCACGTCTGATTAATTCTGATAATTTATGAAAATAAATTTGAGTTATCAATAATTTGTTATTTCTATTTTATGAAAAGGATCGATTTTTTCACTTGAAAAGTATAAACAAATATGGTTGAAATATTGATAATTTATTCTATTCTATTTATAGTAATAATCCCGGAGATTAGACAATGCTTACTCTTAAGCTGTTAGTTTATACAGTGGTTATCTTTTTCGTTTCTCTTTTTGTCTTTGGATTTCTATCAAACGATCCCGGACGTAATCCTGGACGTAAGGAATAAATAAATTCTCTTTCTTGAAAAAAAAAAATAACAAAATTTATATAGAATTAGAAAATAAATTTTCAATTATTGAAAGCGGAGAGAGAGGGATTCGAACCCTCGGTACAATTAATTGTACAACGGATTAGCAATCCGCCGCTTTAGTCCACTCGGCCATCTCTCCGAACTGGTAAGTATTTTTACTTTAACACATTTTTACTTTAACACAATGGTAGAGTCAAAGTCTATATTTTTTAAAATATGGAAACTTTTTCAAATATGGAATCGTATTATAATTGTGAAAAGTAACATGAACTTTTTAAAAGAAAAAAAAAACACTTGCTTTTTTTATTTCAATCGAATTAGTTCCATATATTATTCCAGCCTAGCCAAAAACTGGCCAGGCTTTCTTTTCCGATAAATAGATGCAAAAGCAAATCTTTAATTATCGGTACAATTCGTTACCTAATCTTATAGCTAAAATACTCGTTATAAAAGCACTTACAAGGGCTAAAATAATTTGACTGTCTGAAATTGAGGTCATCCTTTCATTTTCTCCCTAATTATAAAATAAAGTATGAATTGGTTCAATCTTATCTGCATCCATGGGTTAATAATTCAATTTTGTAAATCCAAAAAAATGAATAGACTTTCTATTATTGTACCAATTCAAGCTCTTCATAGCTATATATTTATCTAATTCAAAGTTACAAATACTTTTAATGAAATTTGGATAGATCATAATTACATAAATCATAAAAAAAAAAAACATATATATTTTTTTTTTTTCACTTTTTCACTTATTGAATAAATAAAAATGACAAATCATTATTTTATTATTGATTTTGTAATATTAAATTGAAAATGGAAAGGTTAAACTAGAATGAATTTAGAAGTTATTGCACAGCTTACTGTTTTGGCTCTAATAGTCGTATCAGGTCCATTGGTAATTGCTTTATCAGCAGCTCGCAAAGGCAATTTGTGATTCCGATATGCCATCTCCGGAAGTAAAATAATGTTATTGAGGTATTGATTCTCCGGAGATGGAGGTGTCAAAATAAAGTAATACTTTATTTCATCCAATTAATAATGATTTATTATTTTTTTCTATTGTTCATTGGACAAATAATAAAGATTTATGCTACTATTAATTTGTAGCGGGTATAGTTTAGTGGTAAAAGTGCGATTCGTTCCAACAATAACTTGAATAGTTGAAGGGTCTTTTGTATCGATCAATATTTCAGTTGACAACTTTGTTTCTATAGAGGTTCAAATCCTTTCCTATAAATGCCGTAGGAACAGCATTATTCCTTTGAAAATAATGATCCAGAATCCATTTATTGGATTAAGAAGTAGCAAAGCATAATGATTTTGAAGCTAAATTAGTCTCAGAAGATTAATTTGTCGAAAATCCATGGATAGAAATCAAAAGTATTCTTTTCATCGTAACTAAATCTTTGACTTTTTATTAAAGAAGTTACAGCTAAATAGCTATGAAATAATGATTTTAGTTTACTAAAATTGTAAGCATTTCCGTTTCCAGCTCGGTGGAAAATATTTCCCCAAGGATTAAAGCTAATAGAAATAAGGAACGAAATAACTAGAAAGATTTTTTTATTTAATTCATTATCATTTAATTGATTATGAACAAATTCAAAAATTCTCTCTAGGAGGATCATCTAAAAAGTATTCATCATAAATGGATAGGAAACTAACGTAGATGTTATGGATGCAATTTAATAGTATTGAACAAAAATCATTAATTTGTTCTTGAAGTCTTAAACCCCAAAACTTTTTTAGAAAAAGGTTCTTACTTCATACTCTATAAAAATCCATAAAGGAGCCGAATGAAAAGAAATTTTCATGTTCGGTTCTGAATTAGAGGCAACTAATCGATTAGAATTTGATGTCGACTATAACCCTTAGCCTTCCAAGCTAATGATGCGGGTTCGATTCCCGCTACCCGCTCCTCATACTAGAAATTTTAGTAGTATATTCTTATAGTACAAAGTCTCTTCTTTCAGAGATTTGAGAAATCAATAGATTTGAAAACATTTTTTATTCCTAATGTAATATTTTTCTGTAGCTATATCGTAAATTATTTCATTTAGAATAGACTATTTTCATAATAGTATTCATAGTTCTTAGCCTTTGTCATTACAAAACTAAAATAACTTGTTCCTGAGATTCAGAAGAAAGGAATAAAGTGTTGAAGTATGATAAGCTTCATATAGTTAGTCCTAAAAATAAGGTTCAATGACAGTCTATATGAGTCATTGAAAATCGAGCATAGTTGAATTAAGGATATTAACTCGGTAAAATAATTCACCTTTTTTTTTAAGGAATATAAGTATGGTTTTTTCTAATAGTAAGGTAATAAAAAGCTTTTTTAATTAAGTAAGTAATTTAATATAAAATAAAGAGGGCTTTTATCATAATTATTTGGTAGGTAAGGTTTGAAAAAGATCTAGTATATGTATAATATATCTGTGAGATGGTATCTAGGAAGTTATAAAGCTTCATAGATACCGCTTTATAATATGTGTCAAAGGGGGTTGAAGTGGTAAACGCAGTTAACTTGGTGAACCAATATCATAATTCACTTTCCTCTTTCATTCTTTAACTTTCTATAATCCATTATATAGTCTAGGTAAATTTTAAATATATTTAATAAAATGTTTCATTATCTGATTACTATAGTGCGTTTTATTGTATATAAAATACAATAGTATGAGGGGAAAGGTAAATAAACTCTAAAAAAACAGGAAGAGAGGAAACAAGGACAGGAGTCTGACTTTACCACATCCCTCTCCTCTATGTAGGATTAATTAGAGTAATAAAAAAAATAGGAATAATAATAATAATAATAATAATATACTAATCATCAAAAAATGATTCATAAGAAGAAAATGAACTCTAATTTTGGTTCATCACTTTAACCCCTTTCATTTTTCCACTGGTTTTTCATGTGAAGATTCTATTTCATATGGAGTGAGAAATACAAAAATCAAGTTTTAAATAACGTTCTAAGTTCATTATTGTGGTAAATTCGCGGTATAGAAACTAATCCATTTACTTTACTGATTATTAAATTGAAATTAATGAACTTTGTCCATTTGAAAGGGTTAAGGAGATAAAATAAAAACAAAAATTGTATTTATAACCCTTTCAAAAGAATATACTGAAAGATCTACTCAGTCAGGGAGTTAAAACATATTTTTGGCAAGATAAAAATAGTATGTCTTTCAAAATCGAGGTTAAAATATAAGGACAGTTACATATAATATAATATAATTGGTTAAAAACTTTGATTCGATTGCTTTGGATGTTTCCAGTTCACCGTACCAAGTAACCATAATAGATATAGACAAACCACTACTGAGCAATTCTTTACCAAATTGGATAAAAAGTGAATCAATGATAGTATTTCTTTTTCATTGGGAAGAAAAGGCGTCCATCGTCTAATGGATAGGACAGAAGTCTTCTAAACTTCCGGTATAGGTTCAAATCCTATTGGACGTAGTATATCTCTAAAAACCCAAGACTTTTTTGTACTTAATAAAAAATTTTCAATGTGTTTCTAATCCCCTTCCAAAAATTGATATGTGGTAATGTGAGAAGAGCCAAAAAAAAGTTATTTCAACTTTTTTTGGCTCTTCTCACATTACCACATAATCATATATTTATTTCTGTTCTTGAAGCAAAAAAAGTTCAGTATGTTCCTTAATAGCTTCTTTCAAAATAATTTCTGCTTGTTCCGTAAACACTTTAGTAGAACGAATAATTTCTATAAACTGAGATTTATTAGTTACTAAATACTCACGGAACTGAACAAGAAATTTTTTGACTTGTCCGATTTCTAATATATCTGAATATCCATTAACTCCGATATAAATAGTAGCTACTTGTTCTTCTACCGTCAAAGGAGCTGATTGAGATTGTTTAAGCAACTCACGTAATCGTTGACCCCTCGCTAATTGATTTTGAGTAGCTTTATCAAGATCAGAAGCGAATTGTGCAAAGGCTTCTAACTCTGCAAATTGAGCTAGTTCCAATTTCAATTTCCCAGCCACTTGTTTCATAGCTTTAATCTGAGCCGCGGATCCTACTCTGGATACAGAAATACCTACATTAATTGCAGGTCGAATTCCGGCATTGAATGAATCAGCTGATAAAAATATTTGTCCGTCAGTAATGGAAATTACATTTGTAGGAATATAAGCCGAAACATCTCCGGCTTGGGTTTCAACTATAGGCAAAGCAGTCATGCTTCCTTCACCCAATTGGGAACTTGATTTAGCTGCTCTTTCCAAGAGCCGAGAATGCAAATAGAAGACATCTCCTGGATAAGCTTCTCGACCAGGCGGTCTTCTTAATAAAAGAGACATTTGTCGATAAGCTTGTGCTTGTTTAGAAAGATCATCGTAAATAATTAAAGTATGTTGTTGACGATACATAGAGTATTCTGCTAAAGCTGCTCCTGTGTAAGGAGCAAGATATTGCAATGTTGCGGGAGAATTTGCAGTTTCTGCCACTACAATGGTGTATTCCATAGCGCCTTGTTCTTCAAAGGTATTCACTACCTGAGCCACGGAAGATGCTTTTTGACCAATAGCCACATAGACGCATATGACGTTTTGACCTCTTTGATTCAAAATAGTATCTGTAGCTACTGCTGTTTTACCAGTCTGTCTGTCCCCAATAATTAATTCTCGCTGACCGCGTCCAATGGGAATCATCGAGTCAATGGCAATAAGACCCGTTTGCATGGGTTCATATACGGAACGTCTTGAAATAATACCTGGAGCAGGAGATTCAATTAGTCTGGATTCGGAAGCTGAAATTTGACCTTTGCCATCAATAGGTTGAGCTAAAGCATTTACGACACGACCCAAAAAAGCGTCACTTACTGGTATTTGAGCAATTTTACCAGTTGCTTTTACGGAACTGCCTTCTTGTATAGTCAATCCATCACCCATTAATACAGCTCCAACATTGTTTGATTCCAGATTCAAAGCAATTCCTACTGTACCATCTTCAAATTCTACTAATTCCCCTGCCATTACTTCGTTAAGACCATAAATACGGGCAATACCATCTCCTACTTGGAGTACGGTACCAATATTAAAAACCCTTACTTCTTGATTATATTGCTCAATTTGTCGAAAAATAACACTGCTAATTTCCTCGGGTCGAATGTTTACCATTAGCGTTCGTTGATGAATTTTGAAAAATGAAACCTATGAAAAAAAAACTAATCGGTTGTGTTTTCCGTGGCCCTCATCAATAAGCCAATATGATAATCAATCATGCGTGATTGCAATTCACTATTTAAACGAATGTTCAAAACTTCTAAAGCTCTTTCTAATGCAAGGCGAGAAACTTGTTGGCGAACTTGTTCAATTGCTCTTTGTTCCTCAAAGCGAATAGTAGCATTTTTAGAGTCTTCTAATCTTTTTGAATTTTCGTCAGCAGAATCTATTAAATCTCGTTTTTCTCTTTCCATTCGAGAGAGACCATTTATGCGAATTTCATCCGCTTTTATTTTTGCTTGTTGCAAGCGAGTCCGAGCTTGTTTAAGCTTATCAGTAGCTTCTTTATATCGTTCCTCCGCATCGCGTATGGTACTTAAGATGGTTCGTTTACGATTAGTTAATAAATTACTTAATGAAAGTAGATTATCTATAAATCTTGTAGATTAACAATCTCTTCCCAAACCGAACATGAATTTTTCGATTCATTCGGCTTTCCTGCTCAATTTTCTAGAACAAGATACATAGATCCATTCTATAACTGAGCCTGCCCCTTTTTATTCATAATATGTCACGTAAAATTATGATAATTTTTTTGAAACTTAGAATTATTTATAAAAGGCTCTTACGATCGAATTGTCAGTAAGGTTGTTTCTTTAAATAATCATCAATGTATTTAGGTTGCCGATTCAGTACCAAAAAACTAAATTGGTTATTTGTAGGAGATTATGACATTTTATCCAATAAAAAAAAAAAGAAATTTAAGAATCATTTTGATATGAGTGTTATATACCAAATGAACCTCCAACCATGTCTTTTTATACATTTCATATAAACATAGTGGGAGAAAGAAGACCCCAGTTGTACCTAGACTTCAAGCAGTTCAGCTTTAACCATTTCCATGAAATTCCCTTGTCAGTTAGTAAAAAAAAGTTATTTACTAATGTTACGAAATGCTATAGTCCCTCCATATTTTGACCCAGGGGTAATTCGTCAGGGTTATGCACTTCCTTTCCATCGAAGTGCAGCTGAGTTAATCCAGCTATTTTATTTAGATATTCGACCCGCACACACTCCCTTTCCGGAGTAAACTAATAGACCAAGCACCACACCTGAATTAATTAGATTTGTTTCTAGAAGGTTGGTATTTAAGCCAAACCCCCCAGCAGGGGGCCAATAACCTGGAATAATAACAAAATCAATCACATTTTTCATACTTTTCTCCCATTACAGGTTATTATCCAAGTTTTACAGAGTTTTTTCCTTATTCAACCCTATTGACTTAATCTTATTGAAGTTGAAGATTCTTCCATAGTTTTAGATGAAAAAATAGAAGGATTTTTGGTTAAGTTCCATCCATCCTATAAATAGGGTTGTATAATACTTTGCTCGTTCTACCCTCTGCTACAAAAGTTATAAAATTACTCTTTACAAAAAAAAAAAAAGAGTAAAAAGTTTTTTACTTACTTGTTATTACTAGCCCCTCCTCCAAGGAATTGGCCAAACAAATAAATGATTAGAGGAGAGGATTAATCATCAATAATAAAAAAAAAATACGTATTTTTCTTGACGTTTTTGAACTAAACAAAAGGATTTGCAAATGGAAGTGCTGAAGCTACAACTAATCCATAGATGGTTAAAGCTTCCATAAAAGCTAAGCTTAGCAATAAGGTACCTCGAATTTTACCTTCAGCTTCTGGTTGTCTTGCAATACCTTCTACGGCTTGACCTGCAGCGGTACCCTGACCAACACCTGGTCCAATAGAAGCAAGACCTACAGCTAATCCAGCAGCAATAACGGAAGCAGCAGAAATCAAGGGGTTCATGGTAATCTCCTTCGACTAAGATTGAAAAATAGTTATTAATAAGAACCTATTCTCCATTGCTAACTAAGAGTTTTCTTTTGAATAAGAAATTTATTCTTTAATTTTAGTTAGTAACTCAAGATGTCTCTTATTGAAGTGATAGTATCACTAAGGATAGAAAAAAGTATTTCTTATTTTATCTAATTACATTAGATAAAATTTTATTCGTTAATAATTAAATTATTATTCGAAGATTTACCGAAAAAGCAAAATAATTTTCACTAATAAATGGTAATTCTATTTCAATTATTTTATAACTTTTCATTGAAGAAAGTTATGTCAGCGAAATTACATCACATAATACGTAGTAAGTTTTATTTCTTTTATTTAAAACCAATAAACTTTTATTCTATCTATAGATATATTTAGATCAACTAACTCAAATTTAATTCAAATTTAATTCAAATTTAACTCAAATTTAACTCAAATTTAACTCAAATTTAACTCAAAAATTTTTTTAATTATTTAGTCATTTTCATATATACAACCTATTATTCAGAAATTTCATTAATTTCTAATAATATTGAAAGTTTAATAATTGTTTGCATGGTTATTTCTATTATTATACCCGACAGAATAAATTTATGTTAAATCTTGAAAATTTATATAGAAATTAGTTCTTCTTACAAAATACAAATGTTTTTTTTCTAAAGGTTAAAATTTATTCTTTTATCACATAGCGGCAATTTCTGTCTCTTTAAATTACTGTCCAAAAAAAGAAATTACTTCATTTTGACATAGGGACTACTCCCGTTACTAATAAAAAATGTGAGTAATATTCTTTTTTATTTAAAAAATGATGCGTCCATTCATATAATAGAAAAGACTATTGGATGATTGATGATGACCTTCCATGGATTCCCCTGTATAAGCTGCGGCTAAAGTTGCAAATATCAAGGCTTGGATAGCACTTGTGAATAAACCTAGAAACATCATAGGTATAGGAACTACTAAAGGTACTGAAGAAACAAGAACAGCAACTACCGATTCATCAGCTGATATATTTCCAAAGAGTCGAAAGCTAAGTGATAAAGGTTTAGTAAAATCTTCTAAGATATTGATTGGTAAAAGTATTGGGGTTGGTTGAATATATTTACCAAAATAACTTAGACCTTTTTTGTGAAGACCCGCATAGAAATATGCTACTGATGTAAGCAAAGCTAAAGCAACAGTAGTATTTATATCATTTGTAGGTGCAGCTAATTCTCCGTGAGGTAATTCAAGTATTTTCCAAGGGGGAAGAGCACCTGACCAGTTGGAAACGAAAATGAATAAAAACATGGTTCCGATAAAAGGAACCCAGGGACGATATTCTTCCTCTCCTATTTGAGTTCTAGTCAAGTCTCGAATAAATTCTGGAACATATTCAACAAAATTTTGACCACCAGATGGAATAGTTTGTAAATCCCGAGTAGCTAAAATAGCTGAACTTAATAAAATAGCAATTACAACCCAAGAGGTTATAAGTACTTGTCCATGAACTTGGAAACTACCTATTCGCCAATAAAAGTGTTGACCTACTTCTACACCGGATATTTTATATAAATCATGGAATGATATGAGAGATAGTGCAATATGCGTATTACTCCTTCTAAGAATTAACTAGAAAATAATAAGAAATAATTTTTTTCTCCAAATATTTTACTTATTTAGAGATTTCCGATCACTATATATAGAATATATCTTTTTTGACAAAAAAAGATATATTCTATGTATTTTAATAAAATTTTAAGTTTGGATGTATTGACTGACTCTATAAATTTCTAAAATTTTATAATGAAATAATTAATCTTTCATATAACTATTACGACCTTCACAAATTGCTGACGTCAATTTGTTTGAAATCCATCGAATTGAGGCTCTAGCATCATCATTAGCTGGAATTGGAATATCCGTGAGATCCGGATTACAATCCGTATCTACTAAGCAAATAGTTGGAATATTTAAAGTTATACATTCTTTAATAGCAATAGATTCTTCTTGTTGATCAACAATTATTACAACATCGGGTAAACTTGTCATATATTCAATTCCACCTAAATATTTTTGAAGTTGAGCTAATTGTCCTTTCAAAATGGCTGCTTCTTTTTTTGGAAGTCTATCAAATCCTCCTGTCTTTTCTTTGTTCTCTAAATCTCTAAGTTTTTGGAGGCGTTTTTCTATAGTAGACCAATTGGTTAGCATACCCCCAAGCCATTTTTTATTTACATAATGACATCGAGCTTTTATAGCAGCCGATGCTGTTAAATCAGCTGCTTGATATTTTGTACCTATTATTGAAAATTGTTTCCCTTTACTTGCTGCATTAGCCACTGAATTACAAGCTTCTGATAAAAAACGAGCAGTTTGAGTAAGATTTATAATATGAATACCTTTACGTTCTGTAAAAATATAAGGTGCCATTTTAGGATTCCATTTTCGAGCTTGATGACCAAAATGAATTCCAGCTTCCATCATTTCTTCCAAATTAATATTCCAAGATTTTGGTTCCATTTCCTTTCTCATAAAAAAATTTCATAGACTATATGATAATAATATACTCATATAGACTAAATTTATTAATAAATCGAATTTATTAAAATATTAAGGTTGTATTGTCATAAATAATAAAGACCTATATAGTTATATTTGATTCTTTTTCATCTAGATAACTTCCTGCTTATCAGTATCAATATCGGGTACTGATTTTTCTAATACTTCATGAATATTTTTTTCGATTACTTCATGAGTAGTTTCTTCGGTTACTTCATGAGTAGTTTCTTCGGTTACTTCATGAGTAGTTTCTTCGGTTACTTCATGAGTAGTTTCTTCGGTTACTTCATGAGTAGTTCCTTCGGTTACTTCATAAGTAGTTTCTTCGGTTCCTTCATGAGTAGTTTCTTCGGTTCCTTCATGAATAGTTTCTTCGGTTACTTCATGAATAATTTCTTCGGTAGGAAAAAAAGACAATTTCTTTTCTTCATGTAAAAAAAGATTTCTAATTCTGTTAATAAATAGTTCATTATTCTTTGTTATCAGAGTTTTTGTATTCATTTCTTCTTTTCTTTTATCAGAAGTTACTTGCCATTTTATTTCTTCACATCCAGTACCAGCGGGAATCATTCCACCAATGATGACATTTTCTTTTAAACCTCTCAACCAATCAATTCGACCTCGGATAGCAGCTCTAGCTAATACTCGGGTGGTCTCTCGGAAACTTGCTTCTGAAATAAAACTCTTAGTATTAAGAGATGCTTTTGTTATTCCTAATAATACGGGTCTATAATATATTTTTTCCTCCAAAGTACAATTCATTCTTTGTGCTCGTGAAATTTCAATTAGTTCTCCGGGTAAAAAAACACTAGCCGTTCCATCTTCCAAAGTAATTATTTTTGATGTCATTTGGCGCACAATAATTTCTAGATATTTATCAGATATTTGTACTCCATGGGATTGATAAATTTTTTGAATTTGATTAACCAGATTTATTTGACTCTGCTCCAAACTTAATTTAGCGCTAAGGGAAAAACCCCATAAGTTTCCAAAAATCCATGTTATATCGTTCTTCCAGTCTCTATAACTGTTTTTGAAATCTATTGATACCGGAGTAGCTGAACGGGATTCCAACAATCGTTCAATCTTAGCAAGACCCTGAGTAATATCCCCAGATTTTAATTTCTCATGAAACAATGTTAATAATGTAGTTCCCTCTGGAATAAGATCTCTGGAATTAGTATGAATAATTCCTCCTTTACTGACCAAATATGGCTTAACTAATCTAAGTACTACAAATTCCATATGAATGGCTACAATCTGACGAGATTGAGAAAATCTTTTATCTATTGGTATGGATCCCTCACCAATCAATTGTCCAGGACTAACTAATGAAAATGTATTTTTGCATAAGGAGAACGAAGGTAAAAAACACCGATTTAGTAAATTAGAAATAATATTTTTGCACAAAATCAAATGATATATTTTTTTCTTTTCATCCAATAAATACCATTTAGGAACTCGAGAAGTTTTTCTTGAATTGTCAATAGAGTAATATTCATTCGATGAAATTGCATTAAGAGTTACCCAATGAGAAAAAGACGAAAATTGAGTGATACTATGTAAATTACCCAAAAGACCTAAATTCTTTGACAAAGTTATTTGCATAGAATTCTCTCGAAAAGTTTCTTGGATTGATGAAACAGAATTTGTAGTAACTCTTTCTCTTAATTGAGATTTTTTACTTTTCCTATTCTTACTCGAATATTTTAAAAACTTCGTTGAATTATCAAAATTTGTTGCAGAAACATTGGTATCTAGATCAAGAATTTGCTTATTCTTTTTCATCACATCGGAATATATATTAGAATATTCTGTACCAGTAAATGAAGAGCTGTAATTTAAATCATTGGCGGACAAAATAGGAAAAGATGTATTTTCTTTTTGATTTTCATCCAAAGAATGAATAATACCTTTGTGTCGACTGAATAAATAATTTTCACTATTCGAAAAAAAATTGGTGTAATTAACTCTGTTACTAAAAATAGATTTTGAACCCGCCGTATTATAATCACTTCTATTATTCAAGAGATACTTCTTCAAATTCAATTGAAGAAAATATTTGAATGTTTTATTCGTTCTCATTTCAATAAAAGAAGTTTCTACTTCTGTTGGAAAAGAATCTTTTCCCCAATCCAAAACTAAACAGGTTTGAACTAATTGAATACTTGTGTTACTGATGATTCGAACTTCTTCACCATCTTCATAAAAAATATATTTAATAGTTCTAACTTTTAAAGTCTTTTGTTCTCTTAGTAACTCCCGATGAAAGAACGTAGTTGATAATTCTGATTCATTAGGTATTTTATATTCTATTGCGGGTCTTACCAAAGCAAAAGGTCTTCTTTCATTTCTTTCATTTATCTCCTTCCTCCCTTTTATCTCCTTCCTCCCTTTTATCTCCTTCCTCCCTTTTATCTCCTTCCTCCCTTTTATCTCCTTCCTTCCCTTTCTCTCATTCCTCCCTTTTATCTCCTTCCTCCCTTTTATCTCCTTCCTCCCTTTTATCTCCTTCCTTCCCTTTCTCTCATTCCTTCCCTTTCTCTCATTCCTCCTCTTTCTCTCTTTTATATCCTTCCTTTCCTTATGAGGTTGGATCCATTCGAGGTAAGTCCACCCATTGGATTCGAATCTACCAAAGAGTTTTCTTCCTGGTGGTACCAAAGCGTTTTTCAGTTTAGATGAATTTTTTATTTCTCTCGGATATATTAGATTTCCGGGCAAAATTCTTATTTCAATTTGTTCTTTTGTTAGTTCTCGTACCTTGATTAATCCACTTACTTGACTATGAATATTTGAAGTTATTTGTGTACCTGCTTGAATAATATCATTATTTCTAACTAAGAGAGAGGATAAACTTCTATGTATGGTATGTACTTCTTCCGGAATTAGAAAAAAATTACCCTCTTCAATTATCTTATGTCTTTTAGTGACTTTTTCTGTTTCTTCATCCTCAATAATTTTATTTATTTTGCCAATTGATTCGACTTTTATGGTACCATATTTAATAATTCCTGAAAATTTGGTTATGTATTGAGGATCATTTGAATTTGAAATGGCCAAAATTTCATTATTTTGTGAAACTTCATTTTTGTTTATTTCAGGGACAAATTCAATATTCAAATCTTGTTTATTGTATGTGTCTGTATTTTGTCTCAATGATAAGGAAACCCTACTATCTCTCTCGTTTCTTTCCATCGTTACAAAACCATGCAAAATAAAGGTAGAATCGTTCCAATTTCTATTTTCAAAAATGCTATTATGGCTATGATCAAACTTTGAATGATCAAAAGTTTGTTCATCTTTTTTCGAATAAGAATCAAATAATTCAGAATTTGTCTGATCTTTTTCTAAAGAAGAATTTTGATCTTTTTCTAAAGAAGAATTTTGAAGTATTTTAATTTTCTTGGTCAGAGGAGATTGAGTATTAATTTGATCTCCATCCTGATAGAGTAAAAATCGTATCCCACTAAGATTATAAAATTGTCCCGATAAGATCCATATACAAGTTGTCTTAACTGATAAATTAATACTATTAATTAAATATTGCCTAAACTCGGGTTTGTTGTGAATCAACATTGCGCCACAGTGCATTTCTCCATCTAGTTCAGAATAAATAAATTTTTCTATTTTGTCTTTTAGCGGAAATATTGTAGTAGGAATCTCCGCAATAACTTGTTTTGATTTTACACATTCATTGTTCTGAACTAGAATCAAACTTTGTGATGGAATAAGAAAATCAAATATTTCATTTTTATTCCTTATAGTGATGGGCAAATCGTTATCACAAGCCCAAGCAGGATATCCAAATTTTGTGCGTGTAGGATAAATCAAATTAGCATCAAATTTTATAATTCCAGTTAAAGGAGTTCGCATATGTTGTGCAATAGTACCTGTAAAAACTCCACCAGTATGAAAAGTTCTTAATGTTAATTGAGTTCCCGGTTCCCCAATAGACTGACCCGCAATAATACCCACAGCTTCTCCTAATTCTACTAGGTTACCATGAGTAGGATTCCAACCAAAACAGAATTGACAAATCCAAAATATACTTTTGCAAGTCAAAGGAGATCGTATAAATATTGGTTTTGTTTGAAAGGCTATTAATTGATCAACAAGTTCAGCTCCAATATCTTGATTACGTGTGGCAATACATCTTGCATCTAGGTATAAATTATCTGCTAATACACGACCAATAAGTCCCGGTTGAACAAAAGTTTCTATTTTTTTTTCATCCCGAATTGGACTTATCACAATACCTTGAATAGTTCCACAATCTTTTTTTCGTACTATGATGTGTTGAACTACTTCAACGAGTCTACGTGTAAGGTATCCAGCATCCGCTGTTCGTACAGCAGTATCCACAACTCCTTTACGAGCGCCATAACAAGAAATTATGTATTCTATCACGGATAATCCTTCACGAAAATTATTTCGAATAGGTGAATCAATAATTTCTCCTTGGGGATTTGACATTAACCCCCTCATACCAACTAATTGGTGAACCTGAGATATACTTCCTCGAGCTCCTGAAAAACACATCATATGTACTGGATTCAAAGGATCAGTTACTTTAAAACTAGGAGTCATTTCCTGTTTCAAGAACTCACTGGTAGTGTACCATGTTTCAACTAATTGACGTAATTTTTCTACTGTATTTAAACGTCCATTACTAAATTCTTTCTCTTCATAATAATTTTCATGTTCTGTATCTTCAATAAGCCATTGCTTGGAAGGTGTTGTTAAAAGATCGTCAATGCCCAATGAAACAGCTTCATAAGTAGCATGTTGAAAACCCAAAGTTTTGAATTGATCCAAGATATGTGCTGTATATACCATTCCAAAATGGTTTATTAATCTGCTAATAAATCGTCTCATAGCAGTTTTATCCATCACTTTATTATAGAAGAGCAATTTACCAGGTCTTGCCATAAGATAAACCCCCTTTTTTTTCCATTGTAAATGGGATTTGCTATTGATGAATCATTCTAGTCTTCTGTTAAGAAAAATTCTCAATTACAATTTTTTTTTTATAAACAAATTTTGTTGTAACCAATAATAATTATGTCGTTATAGCTGATAGTATTCCATCCTAAATTAGATTAACTTCTGAAAAGCTTTGTAAAGCAGCTTCTATTTGTTGATCGAAAAATATACGACCAGCAGTTGTACAAATGTATATACTCAGTTTTTTTCCTTCCCTATCTTTTCTGATTTGGAAATGTTCATATATTCGATGAGAATTACCTAAAGGATCGTACTGAACCTCAATAGGTTCTTCCTGATCTTTGGAATTTAATATACGTAGATTATCACTTACTGGCCATCGAAGCCATAAAAAACTGTGTAAGTTAATTAGTTTCTGTGATTTTGCCCTAAGTACATCGTCATAACTATAAAAATAAGGTATTTTATAAAAAAAAGATGTATTATATCTATTTCCATAAATACCTCTAGTAATATCAATTGTTAGTATATAAAGTCCAAGAAGCATATCCTGACTCGGTACACAAATAGGATCTCCCGTAGCCGGAGATAAGAGATTTGTTTGAGAAAGCATAAGTAAACTAGCTTCTGCTTGAGCTTCCAGAGATAAAGGTAGATGTACAGCCATTTGATCTCCATCAAAGTCTGCATTAAACCCTGCACAAACCAGTGGATGTAAACGAATAGCGCGCCCATCTGCTAAAATAGGTTCAAATGCTTGTATACCTAACCTATGCAATGTAGGTGCTCGATTCAATGATATGGGATGTCCTTGCATAACCTCTTGAAGTATTTTCCATAGAAAAGGCAATTTATTTTGAATTAGCAATTTAGCAGCTCTCATGCTAGGAGCAAGGTTTCGTTCCATCAAATTGCGAATCATAAAAGGTTGAAAAAGTTCCATGGCTATCTCTCGAGGTAATCCGCATCGATGTAATGAAAGGGAAGGACCTACCACAATAACAGAACGAGCTGAATAATCGACTCGTTTTCCAAGTAAATTTTCACGAAATCTTCCTTCTTTGCCTTGAATTATATCTGAAAAGGATTTGAAAGGTCTTCCATTAACATCTGTCATGGGTTCTTTACCCATGCCATTATCAAAAAGTGCATCTACAGCTTCTTGAACTAATTTCTTTTGACAAACTATTACCCCTTCTGGTGTAAATGTTCTTTTTTCTAAGAAATCAATAAGACAGTTATTTCGAAAAATTATTCTCCGATAAAGTTCATTTATATCCGAACTAATTATTTCACCATCGTTTAATCGAATCATAGGTCTCAAATCAGGAGGAAGAACCGGTAATATTGATAGAACCATCCACTCCGGATTCGTTTCCGTTTGAATAAAGAATTTAATCAATTTAAGACGTCTAACCAAAAAATCTTTTCTTCTTTTAATTAAAAGATCTTCCCAAATATCTCCAGTAGGGTTTTTCTTTGTAAAAAAATGGAATTCTTTCTGTATACAATTCATAATATCTTTCAGCTTTAGATTAGCTAATAGTTTCTGGATAGCATCTCCCCCAAGAGCTATTTCTCTATCTATGAATTCATTAAAATCTGGGGAATAAAAAAAACAAGGAATGATTTCGTTCCAAAATTCATCTTCATCCTCATATTTAAATGAATTGAGTTTTAATCCAAATGAAGTGGGTTTGTTAGTTACGGTCCCAGCAAAAAAATGATTGGGATAGGTTATTATCTCAAATTCCCCCCCCCAGAATCGGACATGAAAGTTTTTTTTCATCCGGCTCAAGTAGCTATTACTAAGGCCATGAAAATCTATTATTTTATTTTACATGGTATATCTTTTTAGCAGAAAGAAAATAACCACTCATTACTCAAGTTATACCTAATTAAAACTAATCTCTGTTTTTCTATTACATGAAATTTGATTTAATATTACTGAGTAGTCTTATTCCCTTTGAATGATATATCTCTTTACAAAAATACCTTCCGATTAAATTGGAACTCATAAGGGTTTTTCTCGTTCGTATTCTGATTCCTCTTACTCGATCCTTTAGGTTTTTGCTCTACTCCGATGGTTACAATGCTATTTATTTGAAGTATATATGCGATGAATATACTTTTACTGCCATATGTTCTATTTATTAAAAATATTCTTTTTTTTCCTCAAAATTCTTTTGAAAAAAAAAAAAGAATATATTTTTTTTTAAGAATATTTTTTTACGAAGTCTAATTAACTAATAACATAGTATAATTAAGTATACACGTGTTATAAAAACCCTAGATAATCCTCTTAGTATTTCTTTTGATTGCTTATGACTTTGAGCTTCACGCCACTCCTTATGAGAGACATGTCAGAGCTAGAGGCATCCATATAAAAAATCGGATGGGATGACAGTTATTATTTCGATCCATATAATCAGAACCTAGAATCGAGTCACACATCGCAGTATGCTACGCTCTCCAATTCCGGAAGAGGTTTGGATAGAATAGTTGCAATATAACTAGGAATGTTTTTTAAATACCATACATGAGTTACAGCACATGCTAATTTGATATATCCCATTCGATATCTTCGAACTCGAGATTCTATGAATTCGACTCCACATTCTTTACAAAAATTCGATTTTTCTTTTTCATTCTCAATCTTTTGGTACTTTCCACAAGCACAGACTCCAGTTTGAATGGGTCCAAATATCTTTTCGGAAAATATGCCATCTCTTTCTGGTCTATTATCGCCATAAGAAAAAGTGCTAGGTTGAGTTACTTCTCCAACTAGTTCTCCAGTAGGTAGAATCCGTTCAGCCCAAGCACGAATCTGTTCAGGAGAAGCCAATCCAATTTGAAAAAATTGATGCTTTTTTTTGTGAATCATAATTTTGAGGTTCCTATTAATAAGTATTACAATTCTTTATAATCTATTATTAAATCTTTTTCCATAACAACATGATCTAAATTCAGGGCTAAACATCGTAATTCTCGAGCGAGCAATCGAAAAGATTCTGGAGTAGTTTCAGGTTTATCTATTAACTCTCCAGCCACAATGGTATTAATTATTTTTCGACGAGCTTGGATATGATCGGATTTAATAGTAAGCATTTCTTGTAAAATGTAAGAAGCGCCAAAAGCTTCTAAAGCCCAAACTTCCATCTCTCCTACTCGCTGTCCTCCCATTCTAGATCTCCCTTTAAGGGGCTGTTGCGTAACAAGTGAATAAGGCCCACTAGAGCGTACATGAATTTTATCATCAACTTGATGAATTAATTTTAGCATATAAGCTTTTCCTATTGTGATAGGTTGTTTAAAGATTTCTCCGGTTCTTCCATCAATTAATAGGCTTTTTCCAGGATTATCAATTTCAAATAACCATGGATTAGTCGTTCGTTCACTAGCTTCATGAAGTTCAGAATAGACTAGCTTTCTTGAGGCTTCTCTTTCATATCTTTCATCGAAAGGTATTACTCTGTAGTGTCTTTTCAAAAAGCCTCCTGCTAGACCAAGCAAACATTCGAAGATTTGTCCTACATTCATTCGTGAAGGCACCCCTAAAGGACTTAGTATCATATCGATAGGTGTTCCATCCTGCAAATAAGGCATATCCTCTCTGGGTAAAATTCTTGAAATAATACCTTTATTACCATGTCTTCCAGCAACTTTATCACCTACTTGTATTTCGCGTTTCTGTAAAATATATACATGAATAAAATTTCTATATTTATGAGCGTCTTCAGGATAAATTGATCTGACATCAATAACTTGACCTTTTCCACCTGGAGGTACTTTTAGACAGGTTTCTCTCGTAGCAGTTATGTCAATACCAAAAATGGCTTGTAGTGAATTTCCTTCCGGAGCTTTCAATGATTCTTCTGGATCTCGAGGTGTTAATTTACCCACCAGAACATCTCCTGTTTCTACCCAAGATCCTGGTAATACGAGGCCATTTTCATCTAAATGACGAAGAAAATAATCATCTAAATGAGGTATTTCGTTAGTAAGTATTTCAGGACCGTGAAGTGTTACACGAGCTTCAACTTCATATTTATCAATATGAATGGATGTAAAAACATTTTCATATATTAGGCGTTCATTTATAAGTACTGCGTCTTCAAAATTGTATCCTTCCCATGGCATATATGCGACTAATACATTTTTTCCTAAAGCCGGTTCTCCTCCTTCTGTAGCTGCCCCATCCGCTAAAATTTGTCCTTTCTTCAGATATTCACCCAAATTAACCCGAGGTTTTTGATGTATACAAGTATTGTTATTAGAACGTTGATACGTAATCAATTCGGTACTTATAGTCTCTCCTTTACTCACCAATGAAGTTATTTCTTTACTATCAATATAATTAATTTTTCCGCTTTGTGCGGCTATAGCTACACTTCCTGAATCTGAGGCTACTTGACCTTCCAATCCTGTTCCCACGATGCACCTTTCTGGTTCAAAAAGTGGAACAGCTTGACGTTGCATATTAGAACCCATTAAAGCACGATTTGCATCGTTATGCTCGAAAAAAGGAATAAGACAAACTCCAACAGAAAAATATTGTAAAGGTAATATACTTCGTATTTTTATTCGATCCCATGCAGTGGTCAAAAAGTCTTGCCGAAATTGAGCCAAAGTAAATATTTCTTTATTTTTACTTTCTTCAGGAGATACTGCTAAAGAAGCTTCTGTAGCTATTCGAAGGTATTCATCTTCTTCCGCTGAAACATCAACCATATTTTCATTTTGTTCTTCAGATGATACTTGATTATGTTCTTTTTGAAAGGTACTCTGCAAGAATCCCCAATTATTAATACTTGCATAGATAGCCAATGATGAAATAAGTCCAGCATTCATGCCTTCGGATGTTTCGATGGGACAAATACGTCCATAATTACTAGGATGAATATCTCGTGCTTTTATACTAGCAATTCGTTTTGTTAATCCCCCGGGGCCTAAAGAACTTAATCTTCGTTTATGAACTATTTGTGTCAATGGATTAGTTTGATCCAAGAATTGCGACAAGGGATGCGAACCAAAGAATTCTTTAAAAGTTCTTGATAAAGGACTCGAAGTTACTAAACTCTTAATAGTAGGTACACGCTTACGGCGAGTTGCCCTGTTTATTCTTTTACGCACTAAATCTTCCAGACGTTCCAATGCTAATTTAAATCGATTTTGTAATAAATCCGCTACAGAACGAATACGTTTATTTTTAAGATGATCTATATCATCAGAGGTACCTATTCCAGTTCGAAGTTCGATTGAATAATCTATAGCAGCTATAACATCTTTTGGTAATGAAAAAATTTCATCTTTAGGTACATTAAGATTAAGTTTTTTATTAATATTAAATCTACCTATTTTTCCTAGTTCAAATTTTGGTTCAAAAAATTTTTCCTTTAATTCTTCAGAAATATTTAAAGATTCCACATCTCCAACTATACCAAATATTTGTTTATAAAGTTCTGATATGGCATTTTCTGTCAACTCAATATTATTTTGTTTATCATTCGTTTCTTGAAAAATATAGTTCATGACTTCGGGATAACGAACAGTGTCTAATATCTTCTCTTTATTCAAGCCCATAGCTAATAATAAAAGTAGAATAGATATTTTATGTTTTTTGTTTATACGAAACCATATCCTGTTCTTCACATCAAGTTCTAATTGTAATCTCTCTCCCCAATTCGAAATTATAGTCCCTGTATGTGTAGTAATTCCCCCCAAATCTGAATCTTTTTCCGATTTATAATAAATACCAGGACTTCGTAACATTTGATTGATTATAACTCTAGCAATTCCATTTACTACAAAAGTTCCTTGAGAATTCATTAAAGGAATATTTCCAATAAATACAGTTTGTTTTTTTATTCTTCTTTTCTTTCTCTGAGTCAATTGAGCCGGTACGTATAATTTGCAAGAATTTGTAATTGATTCATATACGGCATCTCTTTCTTTTATTAATGGTTCTAATAAGTAATATTCTTCACCTAATAATTGAAATTCAATTTCTTGATCTGTATCTTCAATTTTGGGAAAATTCTCTGGTTCCTCCATCAATCCCTGATTAATGAAACGATAAAATGCTTCCAATTGTATTTCCCCAAAATTGGGAAGTACACACATATTTTTATTTTTTCCTAAGATCATTTTAATTCTTCCATATCAGATATGGTATTTTTTACTAAACATTTGTATTTTTTTTTTTATAAAAAAGGAAAAAAAATACACTTAAGAACTGACAAATTTATCAACTTAGTATTGTATTATGTATTTAACAATATATATAATACAACTTATTACTATATTGTATATGTCTATTTTCCGATACAGAAAGAAAAGCCATCTCGTATTTTTCTTCTCTCCCCAGACCAAAAAAACAAAATATAAATACTTGATTAAACTATTATTTTATTTTATAATAGAATAAATTCTATTTATTGTATTATTTTAAAAATACAGAAATTCGGATTGAAATTTTAGATAATTCAATTATTGCCTGGAGGCGGCATGGCCAAGTGGTAAGGCAGAGAACTGCAAATTCTCTATCCCCGGTTCGAATCCGGGTGCCGCCTAGTCAAAAAAGTTCGGGTCGGTTTTTATGTCAACCCAAGATATAATTTGGGTTGGCTATCCTATCACGTTAGTTTCAAATACAAAATGTGCTGCTCTATATTATAGCCTATTACGTTGCCTGTATTTGAATTTATCATTTCTCATGGATAGACAACCCTACATTGAGGATAAATCAAAATCAAAAGAAAAGCAAGTAATTTTTTTCAATTTGTTTATTGTACCGATAACATCTAGATAACATCTAATAAATTGTTTTTAGATTGCAATTCCTGAAATTTATAAATGACTATTTTCTAATTAGTCCTTTTTATACTTGGCAATACCAAAAGTTTTTTGTACTATTAATAATTAACGGAATATAATATATATATATATATTTTTTCATATTCTCGTATTAAAGAATGTATAATATAAATATATAAATATATATAAATATATAAATATATAAATATATATATATATTTATATATCCTTTTCGAAGAATAAATAATAAGGAGAATTTACATGGATATAGTTAATATTGCTTGGGCTGCTTTGATGGTAGTTTCTACATTTTCTCCTCCACTTGTAGTCTGGGGAAGGAGTGGACTATAATTTTCATTCCTAAAAATCAATTAGTTAAATCATTCAATGATTTAACTAATTGATTTCTGGAAGATATTTTCATAATTCAATTTGTTTCTCATGCTTTTTCTTGTTTCCATAAGGAATATGTGTGGTATAATAAATTCCTTCCCATTTTTTATAAGAGCTTCTTTTTCTCATTCCTAATCTTTTTCTCATTCCCAATTCGAAGTTTTGATAGATCGATTTATTCCCAAAGTTAAAAAATTCTTTTCTCTTATGAGAAAAATTGTATTTCTTCCTAAAAGATGATTTGGTTATATCATTCTCAACAGTACGTAAATATAGACTTTCTGCAATGAAAAAAATAGCAGTTCCACTTAAAAGCATTTGAGATAATAGGAGAATGGGATCCAAACGCCAACCCTGAAAGATGGGAATTCCTCCACATAATAATCCAATAGAAGAAAAGAAAAAATCATAATATCGGGATGGGTTGATCTTACTATGTGCTACATCCCCCCCTCAAAACCATATATGATATTTTTATTTCTTTATGGCTTAAGCAAAAAAGATTATGGAATAACATATTCTTTTTTACCCCGAATTCGAGTGAGTTTAAAAATAACTTCCCGAATTGTCTTTAATCCACTCAATAAAGTTAAATTTTCTATTTTTTAATCTTCTTCGAAAGATTGGATTTATCTTATATGTACCTATTACATTTCTTCATAGAAGATTTATAATTAGGCTCTTCATCATTAGGCTGATGGTATACTCCGTTGGTTCTACTGTTCCCCCCCCCTCTTCCAGAGTAGAGAAAGGAAACCAAGAGTCATTTAAAAAGATAAGGAAGTTTTTTCTTTCTATTGATTTAATGATTCTCATAAAATAAAATTTTAGTCGAATATGTTTTCGGAATAACTTAAAAAGTTAAGCTATGTTAGCCATAGATTCATTCATTTCTTTTTTATGGAAAATAAAAAAATTGATCCTTTTCAAGTTTCATATTAATTATTTTTAGTTAATATGTCGAGGCTTTTATTTAACAGAAATTTATTTTAGGTACATTCGAAATCACACCTCTAGATACATTGGGTTCCCTTTCCCCAAGGGCATATAAAAGTATACCTACCAATATGAGCCCTATTCCTACCGAAGTACTGGGGCCTAATTCCATATAAATCATATAATAGAGAAAGCATATGGGTATAAAAAAACTATATCGAATGAAATATATTGTTGATACAATATCATTTTGTCCAATATAATTTTTTTATTATCTCGGTTTAATAAATTGGGTCAAATTATTTCCTCATCGTTTCTTTTTTATATCTTATTCGTCACAAGTAAATGCTAAATCGAATTTTTAATATTAATTGCTTTGACTGGCTGTTTGTACATAAAGAATAAGTGAAAAAGCAGTAGGAATTAGAATGAACAGTGCAGTAGCAATGAATGCAAGGATATTGACTTCCATGATTTTATTATTATTATTATTATTATTATTATTATTATTTCATATTTATATGTTTAAAAAAAGAATTTGTAAATCCATTTAATAAAGATTACAAATTCTTTCTAGAAATTCATAATGAATGAAATTGATTAAATCTTTTTGGAATGGTAAGAATCCAATCAATTTTATCAATTGAATAAAAAAACCGAGTTTTGCCAAGTTTTGAATCTAGTTAATTCTTCAATATCAAATAAATAGTATAACACAAAAGAGTTCTTGATCTGTAAAATGTAATAAGAGGAAGATTTGATGGTAAAAAAGCACTAATTATGAATTTAATTATTTATTTAATGGTCTATTTCTGGAGTTCCAATGCCCTGAAGAGGACTCGAACCTCCATGCTTTGCAGCACGAGATTTTGAATCTCGCGTGTCTACCATTTCACCATCAAGGCTTTTAAATACTATTGTATTGTAGTATATATAACAGATATATGGACTGATTCTTCCAATAAATTACTCAAATTTTTTTTTAAGATTTAAAAAAATAAGTGAATTTTAAATTAATTGCTTTATTTACGTTATTTTTTAGTACGTAATATTTCATATAAATTTCAAGTGTGTTTTGTAATCTGAGTCTAATAGAAGTATAAAATGAATTAAGTTAAATAGAGTTATATATAAAATATATATTGAGTATTTTACTCATTCTGGTAAGAGGGAGAAAAAAAACTTTATTTTTCTATATTTGATTCTACTCTTTAACTTTTTATTAAATTAATGAAACTTCATAATTTTCATTCTCATCAGAGACATTATACTGTACTTGTACCCCCCATATAAGCGCTTTCATTCTTCCTTGTTCTATTCACGTTGAAATATCCCCCGACTAATATTTATTATAGGCTATAAACGGATTACGTATGTTTTAGAACTCGACTCGAATTACTCTTCTGTTAGTCCAGAGTTCATCACAAGTAGGATACACAAATTTTTCATAATATATCCTTTGCGATCGAGAAAGTATTGAACGTGTTTATTTTCTCACAATTATTAATTGTCTCAATCACGAATTTACTTGTATAAATGCTAAGATATTTCTTGTCTTCTTCGCTTATTCCTAATTTATTGTAAATGGGTTTTGTCACTTCTAAGTTTTCCTATGTTTGGTTACTTTTGCCATCACCTTTGTCATTACTACTCTCGATGAGATGCCTATGCTTCTTACCAAATGGTGAATCCGTCGTAAAACTCCTTCATTCATTAAATTCTATTGAGATCAATGGAACCTTTAAGGTTATAAGTTCATGGAGTTGATGGGTTTATTTTATACGAATTGCAACAACTTAAAATTGGAATAATTCGGATATTATTTCAAAATGAACTCATAATAAGACGAAACAACTTATTATGAGTTCATTACTAGATTCTTCTTTGATGAAACAAAAAAGAATCTTTAAAGTTAATTAATAGATTTTTGTAAAAATAAATTGAATAAGCTGCTTATAAAATAAAATGACTTGAAAAAATATTATCCTGAGCCATAGTAATAATTGGGTTTATTATTATTCCCAATACGGTAGATGCTACTACGCATATCATAACACTAAGTTCGATAAGACTTCTTGATATCGAAAAAGATGAAGAATTTGTATAATTCACTACATAAGGAGTTATTTCTTTGTTTCGTTTAGTCACTAACAATTTAATAATTTTTAAATAATAATATATCGAAATAACACTTGTAAGGAGCCCTATTGAAACTGATGAATATAAGCCTGCTTGCCATCCGCACCAAAATAGATAAAGTTTTCCAAAAAAACCTGACAGTGGAGGAACACCTCCTAAAGATGATAGACATGGGGCAAAACAAAAAGCCAATAAAGGATCTTTTAGATATAATCCTGCATAATCTCGAATGTTATCTGTTCCCGTACGTGAACCAAATAATATGATGCAAGCAAAGGTTCCTAAATTCATAAAAATATAAAAAAGCATGTAAGTTACCACGCTTGCATATCCGTTTAAGTTTCCAGCAATTATTCCAATCACAATATATCCAATTTGACTTATCGAAGAATATGCAAGCATACGTTTCATGCTCGTTTGGGTAATCGCAATAAAATTACCTAGTATCATACTTGAAATCGCTAATATTTCCAAAACAAAATGCCACTCATTTGATGAAAAGGGAAAAACAATATTGAAAATTCGAATAGCTAGAGCTAAAGCTGCTACTTTCGAAACAACAGAAAGAAAAGCAACGACTGGAGTTGGGGAGTTAGAGTCGAAAAGGAGATTACTCGTTCTTCTCTCTCATTCAAAACCGTGCATGAGACTTTTATTTCACACGGCTCCTAAGTAATAAAAAAAAGAATATATATATATATTCTTTTTTTTTTACCTTCCTCGCGTATGCATAAGATGTAATTTATGAATATTTAGATATAATTACAAAATTTCAACTTTTCGAGGAATCCTTTATTAGTGGTTCTTATAGTAAAAAGCCTACTTGTTAATTTATTTAAGTTCGGTACAAAAAAAATTGAACAAGAAAACCATCCAATTTTATTTGTTTTCAATAGCCACGAATGTATTATCTTAGGGTAATCCTTTGGTTGACGAATGCTCCTCTTATATACCCGTAGTCTTCGAAGGATGGAAACCTACTTAGTAGCATCTGCATAATAAAAATCAAAAATTTTATGCATTATTAGTTTGATTTCTCGTAAAAACTACCCGTAATAACTGACTTGCAAAATTTTTTTATTCAAAAAAAAAATAGATATATATCTTAATTGCTTTTTACTTTGCTTTACCTTAATTGTTACCTAGACAGAAGTATTAAAAAAACCTTGGGTAAAAGTTGTGTGTCAATCCGAGTGGGGATAAAATTCCTTTATTTCGCATGTCTATAGATTCTTTTTTTTTTTATTCAATGGAAAAATAAAAGTCTTTATTTGTCATATGAATAAAAAGAATTTTTGAACAAATCGCACTCCTTCATATACGTCGGGAGTCCATTGATGAAAAGGAACTAAAGAGAGCTTAAATCCAATTCCTACTATTGTGCATATAAGTGCAATCGAAGTTCCTGGAGAGTTATACATTTGTGTATTCATTAATCCTTTTACTATTTCTTGAAGTTGAATCTCTCCTCCAGATAATCCATAAAGCCAGGAAAAACCATAAGCCAAGATAGAAGAACCTGTTCCACCCATAAGTAAGTATTTCATAGTTGCTTCATTAGATCTTATATCTCTTTTGGTATATCCCGATAATAGATAAGAACATAGACTTAGACATTCCAAAGACACAAATATAGTGACTGAATCATTAGCACCGCATAGAAACATCCCCCCCAAAGTAGCTGTTAATATGAATAACAAAAACTCTGTAATGGCCATTTTTGTACATTGAATATACTCCACGGATAGGGGAATACATAGTACTGAACATAATAAAATAAAAAATTGAAATATTTTGTTAAAAGTGTTTGTTTGGAAACTACCCGAAAAGCTAATAATAGGTTCTTCTTTCCATTGAAAGAATAAAATTGTTGTGCTTATTATTAAACCTAAAAAAGGAATTAAATATAACCGGGGCGCATCTTTTTCCTCATAGATCAAATCTATTATTAGAAGAATAACTAGACTAAGAATTAGAATACATTCCGGTAAAATACTACTTCCATATAGGAGATACAAATCAAACTCTAAATTCATAAAAATTTTAAGGTGTAATTCTAAACAAAGATTATTGATCTTGTATATAATATGCCAAATAGGGTAGATTTTTTTGTTAAAAATAGAGTGAATTAAAAAACTCAATATTTAAATATTATTTTTTTTTATTTCAAAAAAAATAATAATATAATACTAATGTGGAATGAGTCAACAATATGTCTATTTACTATGTAAGCCTCTGTAAAAGTGGGCTTACATAGTTTTTTTTTATTAGTTGTAATTAATTTAAATTGATTTTGAGATTAACGAAGATGCGCAAAAGCTCTATTGGCTTCTGCCATTCTATGAGTTTCTTCCCTCTTCCGTATAGCACTACCACTATTTTTGGCAGCATCCATTAATTCAGAACTTGGTTTAGAAGCTATATCTCGACCTGAACGTTTTCGGGATGCCTCTAATAACCAACGAATAGCAAGTGCTTTTCCTTGTGTAGATTTCATTTCAGTAGGAACTCGATAGGTAGATCCACCCACACGTCTAGTTTTTATTGCTACGTTAGGAGTTACTTGACGTATTGCTTGACGTAAAATAAATAGTGGATTATATTTTGTTTTCTGTTTAATATCCATCATGGCATTATAAAGAATTCGATAAGCCAATGATTTTTTTCCATGTCTAAGAATACGGTTAACCAACATGTTAACTAACCTATTACGATAAATTGGATCAGTTTTTATATTATTTCGGCGTGACATGAGTTTAAAAAAAGTTTGGTAATTTTTTGTAAAAGCTAAAAAGATTAATAATTTATTTTGGCTTTTTTACTCCGTATTGTAGGGTGGATCCTTCAATTCATGAATAAAGATCTCCCTCCGAACCGTACATACGATTTTCACCGAATACGGCTTTCTACTTCGTTATATATAATGAATCCTTATTTATATACTACGTAAATACATAATGAGAATTCATTTATATAATGAGGCTTACTCACTTCCATTCAATTGAGTATCCGTTTCCTTTTATATTGCGGTTGGAAATCCTGCATTTCATGTATCGGGACAATAAGATCTTTAGGTTTAAAAAAATGTTCAATTTTAAAAATGAGTGATTTGTCA